TTCTTCCCAAGTACATTACTTGTTACCAATAATTATAAAACAAAATAATATTTTTGATTAGGTATAAGTTGTGTTTTAATTTATAAACTTAAAAAATTCCAATTCAAATTCAAATAAAGCACGAGTTGTATTTCCCCCAACAAAAATTTTTCTATTTTTTTGAAGAATCCAAACTTGTGAATAAGTTATATAACTTGTTAAAGTACTTAACATTAAGAAAAAAAACCCTGCATAAAGAATTGGGATACCCGGATCTGTCTTTATTTGTAAGCCAGTTGAACTTATAACTTCAATCAATGAAAATAACCGCTTTAATTGTAATTTTTCATTTAGTTCGATATTTCCTAAAAAAAGTCCTCTATCATCATAAGTAGAACAATAACCTTGTAGATTATCAATAACGAGAATAATTCCTTGATCTAATGTTTGACTAGTTGGAATCCATGTTAACCAAATTTTAGTTTGTTCATCTAAAATATTTACTAATGGATATTCGAATACCTGATGATCGAAGTTTTGAAATCGTAAGACTACTAAATTCCAATCAGTTTGATAAAAATAGATTCCGTTGTAAATTAGAGGAGAATTTACAAAACTTGTTGTCCTCTTAATTTCTTTTCCTTGAGTATTTAAAATTGAAATATCTGAATAAAATTGTGAAATAGTATTCTGTTTTGTATATGTGATCCAAAAATCATTGATTCGAGCAGAAATTGTTGGAATATTTGTTAATTGACCATTACTTAAAATGTTTTGAATATGAAATGTTTCAGTTTTTGGAACTATCTCTTGGGCTTTAAAACCAAATAATGAGCCAATAATTGTTCCAAATAAAATTAAAATCATACTAAGATGAACAATAATAGGAGCTATTCTTCCTATTAATCCTTTGTAACAATAAGTTATATTTTTTTGTTGAAAAATAGAATAGTGACTTCGTTTTAAACGTAAGAATATTTTATTTAAAGAAAAATTTGTTACTATAGTTGAAATTTTTAAACGATTAAACTGACCAGTTGTTCGGAAAAATTGACAGCGTCGAGCTACTTTTAATGACGGTAATTGTTGTAAAAAAGTACACGTTATTAAACTTATTCCAAATAATAAAATAAGACTTAGAAACCACCAAGTTCTATAAACATGATCTAGACCGAAATTAAGAATAAAATCCCATGATAAAAATTCAAACCCTTGATTTATTAGTGGGTAATTTAGTTTATAAGCTTCTACAGATTGATCTTGTTCAATTACGGTCCCGATTATACTACATAAACTAATTAATAGTAAAATTATTATAGCGAATCTTAAATCTGCTAATAGTCGAAAAATTTTCTGTTTCATTTTATAAATTAGTTTAAATATATATGAGTTGAAGAAGCCAATCTAATTCGACCCGATGAGGCCCAATTTTGTAACTTCAACATTTGGCTACTTTCTAGTTGTGCTAATGGAATTATTTCTTTTAATGCTAAACATATATCATCAGTCGTAAACTCACGTCGTTCGTAAAATGCATGATACATACCCTCAATAATACTTTGACGAATTTCAGCACCTGAAAAAGATTCTGATAATTTAGCAAGTTTTGCATAATTAAACAACTCCCAACTATTTGGTCTAAATTCTTGAAGATGAATTTTAAAAATTTCTTCTCTTTCCTCTTTTTTTGGTAAATCTAAAAAAAAGATTTCATCGAATCGTCCTTTTCGAATAATTTCTAATGGTAATAGATCAATATTATTTGCTGTTGCTATTACAAAAACTGGTTTTGTTTTCTCTGATAGCCAACTTATAAAAGTTGCTAGTACTCGATTACTTGTTCCACTATCTCCTTTACTTTCAATATTACAAAATGCCTTGTCAATCTCGTCAATCCATAAAATACATGGCGAAATAGTTTCAGAAACATTAATCATTTGACGAAGTCTTGATTCTGATTCTCCAACAATTCCTCCAAATAATTTACCAACGTCTAATTTTAAAAGTGGTAATTGCCAGTCATTAGCAATTGCTTTTGCTGTTAATGATTTACCTGTTCCTTGAATTCCTACCAGTAGTAAACCGCGTGGCGTTGGTAATCCATAATTTGCAGCTTGTAGACTAAAAGCTGTTTTTCGTTTTTTTAACCATTCTTTTAGGTTCTCTAATCCACCAAGATTGGCAATCTTTTCATTAACAGACCAATATTCTAAGATTTCAGTTTGACTAATAATCTGCTTTTTTTCACTAAGTAAAACAGAAATGCTCTTATTATCAATTGTTTTATAAGTTGCAATTATTTTAGATAAAACTCTTCTAATTCTTTCTAAAGATAAACCTTGACATGCACGACTTAAACTTTCAAATGTTGATTCATCAACATTAATATTTAATGTATTAATTAATCGAGTTAATTCTTGATTAATTTCATTTTCTAGAGGTAATTGAAATTGTAAAACCGTTATTAAATCTTGTAACTCTTTCGGTATATTAAAGTCAGATCCAATAATGATTATTGTTTTCGGTTGTAATTTTAAAATTCGACTAATATTTTTTAATTTACGTGAAACTGATAAATCAGTAAAAAATCTGTTAAAATCTTTTAATAAAAACAATGCTGGAGTCTCAGGGTTTAATTTTTCAATTAATTCAAGTGCCTGTAATGGGTTTCTTTTTGCAAATCCTTCATTATTGGGATTATTGGTATAACCATCCACAAAATCCCAACTATAAATACTACGATTCAAATTTGTTTTTATATTTTTTCGAATAACATATTCAACACGATCTTCCTCTACTGTATCTATATAAATTACAGGATAGCGAGCTTTTAAAAAAAGTTTTAATTCATCATTAAATTTCATAAAATAATTATTCAAAAAGTTAATTTATTAAATTAGTATTATATAAATAATAAATAAAAAATTATTTATTATTAGAGTAAAAAAAGATAATTAACTCTAATAATTTTACCAATTAACGTTGTAACGTTAATTTTTTTCGTCCTTTTTTTCGCCTATTTTGAATTGTTTTTTGTCCTTGTGGTGTTGCCATTCGCGCTCGAAAACCTGACAATTTTAAAATTGAATAACGGGTTTTACTCGAAAATGTACGTTTTGTCATATAATTTAAATAAAGATTTATATATTTATTATAGTATTGATGATCGTTTTAAATGATGCAGTACTAATTGTCTTAATGTTTGTTGAGATTCACGAAATAAAACATATGCTTCTTCTTTGTATTCGTAAAGTGGGTTTCGTTGTCCATATCCACGCCATCCAACAGCTTCTCGTAATAATGTCATTTTTTGTAAATGTTCTTTCCAAATAAAATCATTTAATGATAAAAGATAATGTCGTTCGATACTTTCAAATGAATCCATTTCATAAGATTGTAATTCTAAATCTTTTATATAGTAATCTAGCCAAACTTCCTGATATAAAGTAGGTCTTAAATTTTTGAATAGTCTCGACTCCCAATCTTTTTTCAAATGATCACTGTTATTTGGAAATAAAAAAGTAGATTGACTTCTGAGGTTATCCAGTAAATCGAAAAAAATATTAAATAGTCTTTTTTGATCTCTTCTTGATAGATGTTTAAAATTATTTATACTATCATTAATTGACTGCTCAGAATATTGAAATATCTTACTTCTAATAGAATTACTTTCTAAAATTTTTCGTCTTTCATAATAAATAGTCTGTCTCTGTTTATTTAAAACATCATCATATTCGAATAAATTTTTTCTTTGTTCATAAGCTCTTTCTTCTACACGTTTTTGCGCAGCATTTAAACTTTTTGTCAGTAGGTTAGATTCTAATGGTGAATCGTCAAAAAACTGTGTTTGCATAAATTTTTGAATATTTGGACTACCGAAAAGACGTAATAACGTATCGTCTAAACTTAAAAAAAATCTTGAAGTACCTGGATCACCTTGACGACCACAACGTCCCCGTAATTGATTATCTACTCTTTGAGAATCATTACGTTCAGTACCTACTATATATAATCCTCCTAAATTTTTAACAATTTTTTGATCTTGTTTCTGACGTTTTTTGTAGAATACAACTAACTCATTAACTAAAAACTTTACAGAACATTGATACGAAACCTTTGGAGTTGATATTCGATCATTTTCACGTAAAATCCGTAAAATATCTATACTTGACAAATTTAAAAATTTCTTATTATTAACTAATGAAATTAAAACACTTGCAAATCTTTGTGAAACATTGTCAAATCCCTTAATTACGTCAAAGATATTGTTTCGTTGTTTTTTGCATGCAATTCTTGTAAATGTTAAAATGGAATATAATTCTTTTTGAATTGTAAATTTAATATTTCCGCCTAGAATAATATCTGTACCACGTCCAGCCATATTTGTTGCAATTGTAATACCTTCCTTTTTTCCTGCTTGAGCAACAATTTCTGACTCTTTTCTAACATTTTCAGGTTTAGCATTAAGAACTTGATAAGATAAATTATATTCATCTAATAGTTGTGCCAGCATTTCTGATTTTTCTACAGTTGTTGTTCCGATTAAAATTGGTTGCCCTGTAATTGAAATATTATTACACTCTTCAGCAATAGCATTCCATTTCGAAAATTGATCTTTATAGATAAAATCTGGTAAGTCTTTTCGAATGTTTGGACGTGCTGTTGGGATTTCGTCAACGGATAATTTATATATTTTTTCAAATTCTATTTCCGCCGTTTTTCCTGTTCCAGTCATCCCTGAAAGTTTTGGATATGATAAGAAAAAATTCTGATATGTTATTGATGCTACTGTCTCTGTACTTTTTCGAATTGGTAATTTTTCTTTTGCTTCTATAGCTTGATGAAGACCTTCACCCCATCGACGATCTGGCATAATGCGACCAGTAAATTCATCAACGATGATGATACGATTATTTTGAATAATATAATGAACATTATTAAAATATAAAGCGTTAGCTTTAATTGCATTTATTATGAAAGGTATCCATGGATTTCGTGGATCATATAAATCTTGAATCTTTAAAATTTTTTCAATCTGTTTAGTTCCTTCTTGGGTTAAAATTATATTTTTATTTTTTTCGTCAACTTCAAAATGAATATTCGGTCCCAAATAATTTGTAATTTCAGCTGCTGTAACATATTTGTTATATTTGTTATTAGAAGTTTTGATTGGATTAGCAATTATTAATGGCGTTTGGGCCTCATCAATTAGAATTGAATCCACTTCATCGATTATACTATAGTTAAATGGTCTTAAAACTATATTTTTAAGAGTTGTCGCCATATTATCATGAAGATAATCAAATACCACTTCATAGTTTGTTACATATGTTATATCTGCATTATAATTTTCTTTTCTTTCAACAGAAGTCATGCCTTGTTGAATTAAACCAGTCTCTAATCCTAGGAATCGATAAATTTGTCCCATAGATACTTGATCACGATTTGCTAAATAATTATTTACTGTTACAACGTGAACTCCTTTTTTTGTTAATGCATTTAAAAAAGCCGGTAAGGTTGCTACAAGTGTTTTCCCTTCACCTGTTTTCATTTCGGCTATTTTTCCACTATTTAAAACAATACCTCCAAGTAATTGGACATCAAAATGTCGTAATCCTAATGTACGAACACTTGCTTCTCTTGTAAGTGCAAACGATTCAGAAATCAATGAATTTAAATTTTTTGTTTGTTCATATTGTTTTTGTAAGTTAAAACTTTTAACTCGTAATTCATCATCGTTTAATAACTTTAAAGTATTTTCTAATGCATTAATTTTAGTAATTAATTGTTGATATTTATTTACAATGGAATTCTTTTTGAATAGACTTTTTCCCATTTTAAAATTATGTAGTATTTTTATTAAACAATAATGTTGATGCGTTTATGCTTTCTTGTTTGATAATCAAATTTAACAATCCCATTTGTTAAGGCAAATAAAGTGAAATCTTTTCCACATCCAACATTGGAACCAGGTTTAAATTTCATTCCTTTTTGGCGAACCAAAATATTTCCAGCTCGAACTGTTTCACCACCAAATTTTTTAACTCCTAAGCGTTTTGAATTTGAATCTCGACCATTTTTTGTACTTCCTGCACCTTTCTTATGTGCCATAAATTTTATCTCCTATTTTTAATTAGTAATTATGTCTTCAATTAAAACTCTTGTTAATTCCTGACGGTGTCCTTGTTTTCTACGTGTTTTCTTTTTTGATTTCATTTTATAAACAATTGTTTTTTGACCTCGAAAATGTTCTAAAATTTTTCCCTTAATTTTTACACTCTCTAGATAAGGTTTACCAATTAAAATCTCTCCTTCATTATTTAATAATAAAATTCGATTTAGGGTAATTTTTTTACCAAGTTTAGTTGGAATACGATTAAAGTCATAATATTTTCCGGTTTCAATCCAAAATTGTCTTCCACTGACTTCGACAATTGCATATTTCATAGTTTTAAGTTAGTTCTTGTTAAGTAGCATTATCATAATAATTATTCTTGAAATTTGTCAAACTATTTAGAACTGCTAAATTTAATTTTTAGTTGTGGCTTTTAGAATACTAAGTTCATTATAAAATAATTCAAACGCTTTTGATTTGTAGCATTCCGGGTTACTAAGAATTGATAAAATTCGATTTATTTTAATATCTTCGATTTTAATAATTTCAATTGTTTGAAGTTTTATTTCTTTTTCAATAGCTGAAGATGAGACAAAAGCTGCTCCTAATCCAAGACTTACTGCAGTTTTAATACCTTCGATAGAATTTAGTTGCATAATAATTTTTAACTGTTTAGTTTCAATATAATTTTGTATTAGAATATTATCGATAAACTTTTGAATTGTAGAATTTGAATTTAAGGTTATAAAATTTAAGTGGTACAAATCATCTTTTTTAATTTTTTTCTTTTTTGCATATGGATGAGATTTTGCTATTATCAAATTAAGTTCATCTTCTACAAAATATTCTACTTTAAGATTTCTTTTCAATCCGTTTGGAATTTCACCTCCAACAACTGCTATATCAATATCTCTATTAATAACACTCTTTGCAATTAGACGTGTTGAATTTACCTGAACTTTAAGTTCAATTTGTGGATAATTTTGAGCAAATAAAGCTAAAACTTGCGGCATTAAATATGTTCCAGTTGTTTGACTTGCTCCTACTCGTAAATTTCCGCGGTCACCATTTTTTAGATCTATTAATGCTCTACAACTTTCTTCACATAATGCTAAAATTCTTTCAGAATATTGTAAAAAAACTTCTCCATGTTCAGTTAGCGATATTTTATTACTTTCTCTGTTTACTAATACAATGTTTAGATTTTTTTCAAGAGTTTTAATTTGTTTGCTAAGTGAAGGTTGTGAGAGGCTTATTAATTCTGCAGCTTTGGTAAAGTTTTTTTCTGTGGCAATCGCTTTTAGTATACGTAACTGTTGTAAAGTGAAAGGAAGTCTCATTGTTTAAGAAATCGTATTAATTATTAGAATTAAAATTAAATTATTATTTCATTGAAAATATTACGGATGGAGGGACTTGAACCCTCACAACTAAAGTTACTAGAATCTAAAACTAGCGCGTCTACCAATTCCGCCACATCCGCTTACTAAGATTAAATTATTTTCACAATCAGAGTAAATAAATCTTTAAAGAAATTTTAAAGATTTATTCATCGAGATAGAAACTGTAGATAAAACTTGTAGTTTTATCGCGTAACATTGATTTTGCTAATGATAAAGATCTTTGAGCTTCTTTATATCCTTTTCTTTTCCAGTTTGCCTTACGAGCATTTTTTTTAGATTTTGATGTTCGTTTTTTCGGTACTGCCATGAGTTTGAAATTCTATAACTATTTATTTTCTTATAGTTTATAAGAAATTTGTCTAAAAGTCAAATACAGTTCGACTTTTTTCTATCATGGTTTCCTATTATTTAACTTAACGTGATAAACGTTGAATCTGTTGGAGAGCTAAACGACCTATGTTATATAAAGCCCATGATCCTGCTACTAATACTGGAGCAGCGATTACTAGTAAACGAGTATCCATAAATGATAGTCCTTTATAAATATTAAAAATTGAAATACAGAAAATAATATTACTATATCATGATATTATTGTACATTAGTATTATATATGAAATTTTTAATATTTATTAGAAATCTAGTTATTACTTTTCGATATTTTTATTAGATTAAAGAACTCGATTTTAATTTTTAAAGATGAACAAAAGAGCAACTATTGAATTAAAATTATTCCTCCAAACTATAAAGAATCTTTTAGATTTAAGAAGGAATTTAAGATTTAAAAACTTTGGCATTGAACTATCTTTCCAGGAGGTCCCCCTCCAAGTATTGTCGTCGATTTATAACGTTTCACAACTGAGTTCGGGATGGATCAGTGTGGTTCCGCTTAGTACACTAGAAACACCAAAGCAAAAATCTTTACGATAATTTAAAAAATTAATCGTAAAGATGGAAAAAAATTCAAGTCCTCGGTCTGTTAGGACATCTCAGCACATATATTACTATACTTACACTTAATGCCTATCAAACGGTTAGTCTTACCGTGACCTTACTCACTTACGTGATGAGAATACTCATCTTGAGGTGGGCTTCCCACTTAGATGCTTTCAGCGGTTATCCTCTCCATACATAGCTACCCAGCGTTTACCGTTGGCACGATAACTGGTACACCAGAGGTATGTCCTTCTCGGTCCTCTCGTACTAAAGAAGGCTCCTCTCAATATTCTAACGCCTACACCGGATATGGACCGAACTGTCTCACGACGTTCTGAACCCAGCTCGCGTACCGCTTTCATGGGCGAACAGCCCAACCCTTGGGACGTACTACCGCCCCAGGATGCGATGAGCCGACATCGAGGTGCCAAACCTCCCCGTCGATGTGAACTCTTGGGGGAGATCAGCCTGTTATCCCTAGAGTAACTTTTATCCGTTGAGTGACGGCCTTTCCACTCAGCACCGTCAGATCACTAAGACCGACTTTCGTCCCTGCTCGACTTGTAGGTCTCACAGTCAAGCTTCCTTTTGCCTTTATACTCTAGATACGATTTCTACCCGTTCAGAGGAAACCTTTGTACGCCTCCGTTACCGTTTGGGAGGCGACCGCCCCAGTCAAACTGCCCGCCTGAAACTGTTCTTTGACCAGATAATGATTCAAAGTTAGAAATCTAACATTATAAGAGTGGTATCTCACTAATGGCTCCAATATTCCCACAAGAATAGTTTCAATGCCTCCCACCTATACTGCGCAAATAAAGTCCAATTTCAATTTCAAGTTACAGTAAAGCTTCATAGGGTCTTTCTGTCCAGGTGCAGGTAGTCCGCATCTTCACAGACAAGTCTATTTCACCGAGCCCCTCTCCGAGACAGTATCCAAATCATTACGCCTTTCGTGCGGGTCGGAACTTACCCGACAAGGAATTTCGCTACCTTAGGACCGTTATAGTTACGGCCGCCGTTCACCAGGGCTTCAGTTATCAGCTTCGCGAATGCTAACCAACTTCTTTAACCTTCTGGCACTGGGCAGGCGTCAGCCCCCATACATCGTCTTACGACTTAGCGGAGACCTGTGTTTTTGATAAACAGTTGCTTGGATCTTGTTATTGCAACCTTATAAAATAAGGTACTCCTTCTCCCGAAGTTACGGAGTCATTTTGCCGAGTTCCTTAGAGAGAGTTATCTCGCGCCCCTTAGTATACTCTACCTACCCACCTGTGTCGGTTATGGTACAGGCATTATTTATTTCTAATATTTCTAAAATATTTCTAACATTGCGAGCTTTTCTTGGAAGTATGACATACACTACTTCAATGCCGTAGCATCTTGTATTCACGCCTCAACTCAAAACGTTTTCTCCGTTTCTCTACATCTTGAACGCTTAAACCGGTAACCAACATCCGGCTAGCTTAGCCTTCTCCGTCCCTCGATATCAATAAATAATGGTACGGGAATATTAACCCGTTATCCATCGACTACGCTTTTCAGCCTCGCCTTAGGTCCTGACTTACCCTCCGCGGACGAGCCTTCCGGAGGAAACCTTGGGTTTTCGGGGTATAGGATTCCCACCTATATTTTCGTTACTCAAGCCGACATTCTCACTTCTGCTTCGTCCATATCCGCTTACGCTAATACTTCAATCTACAACAGAACGCTCCCCTACCGATATATAAAATATATCGCACAGTTTCGGCAAATTACTTAGTCCCGTACATTTTCAGCGCAGGTTTACTCGATCAGTGAGCTATTACGCACTCTTTAAAGGATTGCTGCTTCTAGGCAAACCTCCTGATTGTTTATGCACTCCCACTTCCTTTACCACTTAGCAATTATTTTGGGGCCTTAACTGGTGCTCTGGGCTGTTTCCCTCTTGACAATGAAGCTTATCCCCCACAGTCTCACTGATAAACTTTTCATTTAGTATTCTTAGTTTGCAACGATTTGGTACCGAATTACCAGCCCGCATACGTAACAGTGCTTTACCCCTAAATTAAAACATTTATCGCTGCGCCAAAACGCATTTCGGGGAGAACCAGCTAGCTCCGAATTCGATTGGCATTTCACCCCTAACCACAGTTCATCCGCTGATTTTTCAACATCAGTCGGTTCGGTCCTCCACTTAGTATTACCTAAGCTTCAACCTGACCATGGTTAGATCATCCGGGTTCGGGTCTATAACTAGTGACATATGCCCTATTCAAGCTCGCTTTCACTATGGCTTCAGCATTCTCTGCTTTAACCTGCCACTACCTATAAGTCGCCGGCTCATTCTTCAACAGGCACGAAGTCAGACGTTTTAGTCGTCCTCCTACTGCTTGTAAGTTTATGGTTTCATGTTCTTTTCACTCCCCTCCCGGGGTTCTTTTCACCTTTCCCTCACGGTACTATTTCACTATCGGTCATTCAGGAATATTTAGCCTTACGAGGTGGTCCTCGCTGATTCACACGGAATTTCACGTGCTCCATGCTACTTGGGATTCAATTTGATTGTTTCAATTTTCGATTACGAGACTATCACTCTCTATGGTTAAGTATTCCAACTCTATTCATCTAATTGTCACGTTTAATCATTTGTAATTGTCCCACTACCCTTAATTCATGATTAAGTTTAGGCTGTTCCCATTTCGCTCGCCGCTACTAAGGGAATCGTTTTTACTTTCTTTTCCTCCAGGTACTAAGATGTTTCAGTTCCCTAGGTTCGCTCTTTCTTATTTATAAATTCAATAAGTAGTAATTTAGTTAAGTTTCCTCATTCGGAGATCTCCGGATCATAGCTTGTTTCCAACTCACCGAAGCGTTTCGCCGGTAACCACGTCCTTCATCGCTTCTGAATGCCAAGGTATTCCCCATAAACTCTTAATTCCTTGAATTTAAGACATTTTTTTTTGTATCCTGAAAAAATAATTGTATTTTTCATGTGGAGGTAAGCGGATTCGAACCGCTGACAGCCGCCGTGCAAAGACGGTGCTCTACCAACTGAGCTATACCCCCGTTGGGCCATTCTGGATTTGAACCAGAGACCTCACCCTTATCAGGGGTGCGCTCTAACCAACTGAGCTAATAGCCCTTTAGGAATTTTTATCGACCAAAAGATTATTCATATTAAATCAATTTTTGATTTTTTAATTTTAAAAGGAGGTGATCCAACCGCACCTTCCAGTACGGTTACCTTGTTACGACTTCACCCCAGTCACTAATTCTACCTTAGGCATCCTCCTCCAAAAAGGTTAAAGTAACGACTTCGGGTATAACCAGCTTCCATGGTGTGACGGGCGGTGTGTACAAGGCCCGGGAACGAATTCACCGCTGTATAGCTGACCAGCGATTACTAGCGATTCCAACTTCATGTAGGCGAGTTGCAGCCTACAATCCGAACTTAGAACGAGTTTATAGATTAGCGTGTCTTCACAGAGTAGCATCTCATTGTCTCGCCCATTGTAGCACGTGTGTAGCCCAGGGTGTAAGGGGCATGCTGACTTGACGTCATCCCCGCCTTCCTCCGGTTTATAACCGGCAGTCTTTCTAGAGTTCCATAAAAGGCAACTAAAAACAAGGGTTGCGCTCGTTGCGGGACTTAACCCAACATCTCACGACACGAGCTGACGACAGCCATGCACCACCTGTGTATACGTTCCAAACGGCACTTTCTTTTTTCAAAGAAATTCGTATCATGTCAAACCCTGGTAAGGTTCTTCGCGTTGCATCGAATTAAACCACATGCTCCACCGCTTGTGCGGGCCCCCGTCAATTCCTTTGAGTTTCACTCTTGCGAGCATACTTCCCAGGCGGGATACTTAACGCGTTAGCTTTAATACTGCACAGGTCGATCTGTTCAACATCTAGTATCCATTGTTTACGGCTAGGACTACTGGGGTATCTAATCCCATTTGCTACCCTAGCTTTCGTCTCTGAGTGTTAGTAATAGCCCAGTAAAGTGCTTTCGCCATTGGTGTTCTTTCCAATCTCTACGCATTTCACCGCTCCACTGGAAATTCCCTTTACCCCTACTATACTCTAGTCTAATAGTTTCGACTGCGATTTTGAGGTTAAGCCTCAAGATTTAACAGTTGACTTATTTGACCACCTACAGACGCTTTACGCCCAGTGATTCCGGATAACACTTGCATCCTCCGTCTTACCGCGGCTGCTGGCACGGAGTTAGCCGATGCTTATTCTTCAGGTACACGTCATTTTGTTCCTCCCTGAAAAAAGAGGTTTACAACCCATAGGCCGTCATCCCTCACGCGGTATTGCTCCGTCAGGCTTTCGCCCATTGCGGAAAATTCCTCACTGCTGCCTCCCGTAAGAGTCTGGACCGTGTCTCAGTTCCAGTGTGTCTGATCGTCCTCTCAAACCAGATACTGATCGTCGCCTTGGTAAGCCATTACCTTACCAACAAGCTAATCAGCCGCAAGCTTCTCTCTAGGCGGAAAATTCCATTTCACTCGAAAGCATATGGGGTATTGTTGTCCCCCTCCTAAAGGCAAATTCTTACGTGTTACTCACCCGTCCGCCACTTGAGTTAAAAACTCTCGTACGACTTGCATGTGTTAAGCATACCGCCAGCGTTCATCCTGAGCCAGGATCAAACTCTCTTTAAATTTCCATGAATTTTTTTTGACAGTATTTCGTCAAAATTTATTTATAAAGCTAGATCTCAAGCTACTTAGTCAACTATTGATTATTGATAACCATATATATAAATAAAATTAACTTTAAAAAATAATAAAATTTTAAAATTATAACTACAAATTTTATGAGTTAAGATTTTAAAAAAATCTCTTATAAAAATACAGGATAAAAATAAAGCAATATTCTCTTCTTAAATTTAGTGAGATTGTTTAAAATTATGTTCTCTTCAAAAAAAGAACATAATTTCAACGAATTCAAAAGTAATTAAAATTAAAACTTAATCCAAAAGGTGGATAATTTCTAGGCTAAGAATGATAAATATATTAATGTTAAATTCATTTATTTAAGAGAAGGTAAAACTAAATGATGAAAAGAATCATTCAGTTGAATTAAATAATTGTTAAATTCAGTGATTGGAAGTAATGCATCATTTGCATTTGATAAAACTTGTGTAGAAATATTCTTAGTTATATCAGTAACTTCTTCAACGTTGATGGAATTATTCGGATCTACTAAATGCTGAGAATTTATTATAGAATCCGGTAACAACGTTATATTTAACTGTCCATAAGATTTTTGCATGAATTCTAAAATATCAGGTCTTTGTGAATACCAAAACTCTCTTATGTCATTAGGAATTCCCTCTTTAAACCATAAGATTGGAAAAAAGCGGAACATTAAGATTGGTACCATTTCCCCATTCATAATAGTTTCTCCACGTTGGGCTTCACTTGGTAAAAAAGGCATTGTAAACACTAAATGATTTAAACTATCCGCCCATTTCCCAATTATAGTAAACCAAAAACTAGCTGTTAGATTAATTCCACCTACTACAGGTACTAGACCTTGGAACACTTCTTCTGTCCAATCAACAAGAGAAACTAAAATAAGCCATGGATAAGTATACGGATTAATACTAAGAAACCAATACATAGCAAGTCTTAAATTTAATAGATTTATATAAACAAGTAGAGAAATAAAGACAACTTCACGTATAGCCTCTAACCCTGAAGTATCTAAACATACATGAAATTGTAACTGAATTATTTTTGATAACCAATCTGGTAAAAAATAAAGATTTTTATAATCTTTAATGTAAAAATTATAATATCCATCGGTCGAACTTTCATAAAATATTTTTTGAATCAAATCTAGTTTTGGTAATACTCCAAATATAACTTCGCCTATATTGTCTGGAACAGGTTCTGGCGGGAATCGGACATCGTGCATTGGAAGTTGATCAAACCGTTGCTGTTCAAAATACGAGAATTGTGTACGAAATGGCATCCCTGGATTATCAGGATACCCGAAGAAGTCAGCTATTTTTTTTATAATAGCCTCAGTACTAGAATAAAATTGAGTTGCAATTTCTTTACTAAGGTTCATTATTAAATTCCTTTCATAATTAGATAGGATAATATACTAATCACTAGAAACTATCCAAGTGGGTTTTGTTATTTAGTAGAAAAAGTTTAAATTTTTATTTCTACACTGTTTTTAGACTATACTAATTTAATTAATTAAGTAAAGAAGTAAGATTCGGGATAGTAGGATTTGAACCTACGACACCCTACTCCCAAAGCAGGTGCTCTACCAAGCTGAGCTATATCCCGACTCGAACTTTTTAGTTAGAAAATCGAAACCTTTACTAGCGACACCTTACCAAATTTTTATCAAAAATGCAAGGCTTATCTACTTTAAAATTTCGATAATATCATAGAAAAGATTAACATTAGATAAATTAACCCAATTCCACGATATTGAATGTATTGAGTGATTTTTAAAAATATAAAAACTTTTCTATTTAAGTTGACAATTTAAGTTGACATGCGAGAAAATATTAGTTAATATTTTAGTAATCTTAAAAATTAATATTAATACTAAAAATTGCTATATACGTGATAAAGTTCTTGTGGTACTAATCGGTTGTTATATGATTTGGGTTATTCTTCATGGACGATAAAATATTTTAATTATAAAGTTCAAGATTTCTATCACATACTTCATAAGAGATTAATACATCGCCAAGAAAATCTTTAAACTTACTTGCTTTTTCGTGAATGTTATCAGACTGTAACGTATTATTCGATAATTTTTCACTCAATTCAAGTTTCTCTTTTAATATATTACAAAATTTAAAACTGGTAATTTTGTTTTTCAAAAACTCTTTAAAAATTTCTAAATACTGGGTTTAGATTTCCCAGTTTAATTGACTATATGCCATAGCTGAATAACTTAAAAGTTTTAAATAAACCTTTCTCGAATTGATTTGCCCTGTTTTTTCAAATCTTCTGAATATTTTAACAGTTGATAATGCTTTTCTTTATTATAGTTTTTATCCATATAGTTCATATATTAACAACATAGTTATTTTAATTTTGGTGGTGGTAATATTCCAGGGGCTAATTTAATATCTTGGGCTCCTATACCACCTGTCGCTTCACATCGTATTAATTGATTAGTATCTAGATGACTAGGCGCTCGAAGTTGTTTATTATGAGGTTTGAATATCATCACTTCTCCTATATACCGTTATGAACAACAATAGCAAGCTGCCTTCTATATGATCCGTGCCAATTAAACGTAGATTTGTTTTGTGAGAAAAAAATTCTTAAATGTTGATGAAAGGTATTAACGAATTTTGAAGATGGAAGTTTCCTATTACGTTATACATATCCGATTATTCCGTATTTATCTATCGCTTTTAATTGATCTTTGATTATTCCATAAAATTCTGGTTGTAATTCGTAAGAAAGTTCATGATATGCTTTATTTGCAAGCTACTAGCACGATGCCATCAAACCTAGTGCCTTATCAATATAACCCAACTTAGAGTTTTGAAGCGTGCTATACTACTTACTTATTCTAGATATTGTGTCTTCATTACTTATCACTTTTGAAATATACGGATTAACTTTTTCAAATTGTTGTTGATCAAATTTTGCTAATTTTCCACAAGACAGTTGTTTTGGTTTTGGTTTTCCGAAAAGTAGATTACGAGCGAACTCAATATGTGGAAAAGAAGCTGCTTGCATTGGCTGGAAGTCTATATCTTGATGTTGCAACACCCAAATAAGAAGAAAAAGCCTTACCGCTTGAGTAAAACGACTATTCGCTCGAAGTTCATTTACCGTTTCTTGAGAGCTATAAGTTATCGTGTCTTGAAAGCTATCAGATAAATAATGCTTAAAAATAGAAGGTTGTTCAAAATTACTCATATACGAACTAGAGGGTTAATAATCATTAAAAATCGAAATTTAAAGGTTATAAACCACTCTTTCAATAATTGGACTTGTTATAATAGCTACAAATTGATCCTGACTTTGATCTTTAACTAGGTTTTGTCTACTAAAAATTTTTATACTAATATAAACAACAATTACTCCTTTTATCACCTTTTTTCTAATATATGTAATAACTAATTTGTGATTGTTCTTCGCTTCCTCCTGGGATAGAGAATTTCCATAAAATCTAGCAGTGTTGTAGTGTTGTATATCATCTTAACTCCTTATAAACGTTAGTAGAAAGTTACATTTAGGTCCAATTTTTTTGAGAATTACAAAATTATTTTTATTTTATGTTTGTGATTTGTTGTTCGGATATAATAGATTGAACAATAGTAACAACATCTTTCTTATTTAGATTTTATATCAGTTCCTTTATTTTCTTAAATAGTTTCTAATACCAATGAAAAGTATATATAAAATCATTGTTAAAACCAATATATAAAAGATAAAATTAATTTTCTAAAGTTCATGATTTTGTTTAAGATTCACGGTTTATAAATACTTTTCACCTCTTTGAACTTTGTGAGAATCTTTAGTGTCTATTCCCTCGAATTTATACTTCCGTAAAATAGGTCTATCATCTTCTTGAAATAGATTTACAGATTTTTATGAAACTATAGAATTACCTATTATCACATTATTCAATGTATTCTAAGACTATTACGTCAAGAAAAATTCAAATTCTTAAAAATATTATTGAAATAAGAACTAATATACCTTGTTATAATAGTCTATATTTAGGATGAAGTTTAGTTTATTAAAATGTTAAAACCTATCCATTTTTTTTATTTTACAAACTTTAATTTATGAATCTGGAAATTTTAAATTTTCGTAGGTATAATTGTATATTCTTTAACTAATTCACGAAACTCATCACCATCTAATGTCTCCGAATCTAATAATTTTTCAACAATTAAATCAATAACCACTCGATTGTCTAAGATAATTTCGGTCGCTTTCTTTTCACAATGATTAATGATTTTACATACCTCATTATCAATTCGATCAGCGATAGTTTCTGTATAATCAGAATCAGTTCCTGTTGGAATACTGACAAACGTTTGTTCATTATTATCATCTTCAAGTGCAATTGGACCAATATTTGACATTCCATAACGTGTCACCATTTGACGTGCTATATTTGTCACTTGTTGTAAATCATTACTTGCCCCTGTTGTTACTTCTGGATCTCCAAATACCACTTGTTCTGCAACACGACCACCAAGAGTTGTAATGATACGTGCTAATAACTGAGAACGTGATAGTAAACTTTGATCTTCGTCTGGGGTAAACCAAGTTAAACCTTTTGCTCCCCCTCTCGGGATTAAAGTTATTTTTTCTACTTCATCATGATTTCTTAATACTGATCCTACAATTGCATGGCCAACTTCATGATAGGCTATTAATTTTTTGTTTTTCTTATCTTCCATGGTTGTTCCTGCAATCCCACCAATAATTCTATCAGCAGCTTCATTTACTTCATTCTTACTGATAGTTTTCTTTTTATAACGTGTTGCTAAAATAGCCGCTTCATTTAATAAGTTAGCTAAATCAGCTCCTGAAAACCCGGGAGTACGATTTGCTAATTTTACTAATGACACATCATCTTCTAAAGGTTTATTTCGAGCATGAACCTTTAAAATTCCAATTCGACCTAATCGATCAGGTAATCCAACTGTAATTTGTCTATCAAAACGGCCTGGTCGTAACAGTGCGGCATCTAAAATATCTGCACGGTTTGTAGCACCAACTACAATCACCCCTTTATTTTCTTTAAAGCCATCCATTTCAGTTAATAACTGATTTAAAGTTTGTTCACGTTCATCGTTTCCCCCACCAATACCAGCACCTCTTTCTCGACCAACTGCATCAATTTCATCAATAAAAACAATACAAGGTGTATTTTCTGAAGCTTTGTTAAATAAATCTCTAATACGAGCCGCACCAATCCCAATAAACATTTCAACGAATTCGGAACCAGCTACACTATAGAATGGTACATTCGCTTCGTTAGCAATAGCTTTTGCTAATAAAGTTTTTCCCGTACCTGGAGGACCCACTAACAAAACTCCTTTAGGAATTTTTGCTCCAACGAGAGTATATTTATCAGGTTCTTTTAAAAATGAAACTATTTCCTCAAATTCTGCTTTTGCTTCATCAATTCCAGCAATATCCTTAAAAGAAACACCCGTATCCGGACTTTGATCGTATCGAGCAGGTGAATTACCTAAATTCATTGGTGATGACCCAGAACTTGACGAAAAATTTTCTGAATTTTGGAAAAAGAATATTAAACTACCTATAAAAATTAACGGTAATAATAAATTACTAGCAATTGTTATAAAAATATTTTTTTGTCCAACCGGATGTGCATCAAAGTCAATGTTATATTCCTTTAACTTTTGAATTAATTGTGATGATCCAACAGGAATTTCAACGCGAATTGCTTGTGGACGATTTCCAAGTTCTGGACTAGAAGCTTGAACAATTGCATTTCGGCTATTATCATATAAATCAACTTGTTTCACCCAACCCATTTCTAAATATTCTAAAAATCGACCATAAGTCATTCTAGAACTGCTGACATTTACACTTAATTCACTATTATTTGTCGAGGTTTTGGTATTTATAAGAGTTGCACCATCAATTTTTTTAATACCAATAAAAATACAAGCTAAAAAGAAGAGACCAAGGAGAACCTTCTGTAGTGTGTTTTGATTCATTTTATTTATAAATTAATATATATATATATATAAGTTTAAACTCATATATATGTTAACATTTTTTAGATTTTGAAACCAACAATTTTCGAATTTTTTTTACTAATAATTTCATTATCTAGTACTTCTAATATTTTAGACAAATATGACTATTGGTAAAACCTAGAATTCTATATCTGAATAACATATGCTTTAATCTTTTAACTTCTTTATCATCAAAATTAGTTTAAAAAGTATTAAGATGAAATATTTTCAAAAATTTATATCTATCTTTTATAATATTTTTAAATAGTGAATTTATTGTAAAATTCCATTAAACGTTTGATATGGTATTACGTACCGTTTTGAAATACCAAAGCTATAATATTTTCATAAAACTGATTTATCAATTGCTGTTATTCTAAGACTTATAAATTTTACAGTTTATTAAGCTAATAAACTCTAATTAATGTATGATAATTTTTTATCTTTTAGTTAAAGTATATTAATAAAAAATTTCAAATAAATTTTATTGTCAAAAATGGTTAAATATATTATAAACTACCAAATAGTTTATAATATATTTAATTTTTAGTAACTTATGATAAATCGTGGTTCAACTGTTCGTATTTTAAGAAAGGAATCATATTGGTTTAACCAAACAGGAACTGTAGCAACTGTTGATCAAAGTGGTATTCGTTACCCAGTTGTTGTTCGATTTAATAATGTAAATTATAGTGGAACTAATACTAATAATTTCGCACTTGATGAATTAATTGAAGTGACTGAAGATGATTCTAAAAAAGAATCTTAATTCAGTTTGAAAAAAAGAAGTCTTAGTTTTTAGAAAAGTAGAGTAAATATCTTAAATATGACTTTACTTTTTTATGTTACTATTTTTAATGAAAGTTTTTAATGGCTAATTAAGATTAGGATCAATTTTTCAAAAATTGTAAAAATAGCTCCAAATTTTTTAATATTAAGTGTTTCTCAAAAACGGTTAGGAAAAATTAGATTACCAGATTATCGTGGAAAAAAGTCTATTATTCTTATTTTTTATCCGTCCAATTTTACTTTAAAATCACCTACAGAATTAAACAGTTTTGGTAATAAAACTTATAAATCTAGAAAGTTATTTACACAAGTCTTAGCGATTGCAAGTGATAGTCCTTTTTCACATTTGTACTATTGAGTGTTTAAAGATAGTCAATCAGGGTTAAATTATTGAAATTATTATTAATTTTTGATTTAACAAAAGTCATTAATATAATTATAAGTTATTAATAGATAACGAATTTTCTTTCCCTAGTTTATTCATTCTTGACAAAGAAGATATAATTCAATATTATACAGTTAAGAATTTTTTATGTGGCAGAAGTATAAATAAATTACTACGTACATTACAGTCAATTCAATATGTAAAAGAAAATCCAGGTCAAGTTTTTCCTGTCGATTGGAAATTAAACGAACAAAGTCTAAAATCAAATCCTTTAAAATCAAAACAGTATTTTAAAACTTTCTATTCTCAAAAAACTAATTAAATAGTTTATGTTAAAACTAAAAACTCGAAAAGCTGCTTCTAAACGTTATAAAATAACTGGAAATAATAATTTTTTAAGACGTCATGCTTTTAAAGGACATCTTTTAAGAAAAAAATCAAATACTCAAAAGCGAAAATTATCTCAAACAATTGTTGTTAGTACTAGTGATAGTAAATCTATTAAATTAATGTTACCTTATTAATAAAAAGTTAAATGGTTAGAGTTAAACGTGGAAATGTAGCTCGTAAAAGACGTAAAAAAATTTTATCACTTGCAAGTGGTTATCGTGGTGCACATTCAGTTCTTTTTCGTGTAGCAAATCAACAAGTTATGAAAGCTCTACGCTATTCATCTATTGGTAGAAAACAAAGAAAGCGAATTTTTAGAAAGATTTGGATAACACGAATAAATGCTGCATCAAGAGTGAATGGTTTATCGTATAGTCAATTAATTCATAAATTTAAAAAATCTAATATTGATTTGAACCGTAAAATGTTATCACAGATTGCAGTTTTAGATACGTCAACATTCAATGAATTGACAAATTTTAGTTAAACTTTTGATAGGTTTATTGTTAGAATCATTAAAATAAATTTTAGTCTAAATTAATCAAAAAGGTTCAAATAATTTTTCATTGATTAATTTAGTTTTAAACTAAAATGAAATATATAATTTATTTGAAATTTTTATCGCATGATTCGAAATAATGATCTAGAAAAATTAATTAAAAGTTTACCTTTTTTTCTTCAAAAATATTTAAATCAACATGCTTCTAAAGATCAATTAATTGAAATTGTATTAGATTTGGGCCGCCGTCCAGAAGCTCGATTTTTTAATGGTCCTCAGTATTTATCTCAAAAAGTCGTATCTTGGCAGGATATTGATTATGTTACAAAGCGAGTTAGTAAATTCAGTAATGAAAATCGTGCTGGAATTGAGCGTACCCTTCATCGAATAAGTTGCATTAGAAACAGGCAATTTTTAATCAACGGATTAACGTGTCGGGTTGGCCGTGCGGTCTTTGGAACAATCTCAGTTGTTAGAGATTTACTTGAATCTGAGCAGTCTATATTAATTTTAGGAAAACCAGGTGTTGGAAAAACAACGATTATCCGTGAAATTGCTCGTGTTTTAGCGGATGAAATGGAAAAACGAGTAATTATAATTGATACATCAAATGAAATTGCAGGAGAAAGTGATATTTCACATTTAGGAATTGGAAGAGCAAGACGAATGCAAGTCGCGAAAACAGAATTGCAACATAAGATAATGATTGAAGCGGTTGAAAATCATATGCCTGAAGTTATTATTATTGATGAAATTGGAACAGCACTTGAAGTCTTAGCAGCAAGAACGATTGCTGAAAAAGGTGTTCAACTTGTTGGAACGACTCATGGAAATTGTTTAGAAAATTTAATTAAAAATCCACCATTAGCTGATTTAATTGGGGGGATTCAATATGTTACATTAAGTGACGATGAAGCTAAACGCCGAGGAACTCAAAAAAGTATTTTAGAAAGAAAAGCATATCCAGCTTTTGAAATAATAATTGAAATTAATCAACAAAATTCTTGGACTATTCATGAAAATGTAAGAAATTCAGTTGATTCATTTTTACGAGAAAGTTTTCAAATCGGACAAGCTCGACATTTCTCAGTAAATGAAAAAATTCACATTAAATGTAAAAAATTTCAGAGAAGTTCGAATTATTTAATTAAAAATTTGATTCATTTGAACAATTTAAGAACTTTTTCCTCTGAAAATTGGATTTTCATAAATCAACCAAAAGAAGACAAATTTTTAAAAATACAATCTAAAAAATTGATTATTTATCCTTATTCTTTATCAAATAATTTACTAAAAGAAGTCCTTTTTAAAATAGGATTTAAATTTGTCTTAACAAATGAAATTAAAAAAGCAAGTATTATTATTGGATTAAAGAAACATTTGAAACATAACTTAAAATTAAAAAATTTAGCAAAACAAAACTATATTCCGATTTATGCTATCAATCAAATTAGTATTTATCAGATAACAAAACTGATTCAATCGATTCGTTTATAGATAGTTTCTTTCACTAGTGCTAAAAACTATATTTAAATGATTTTACGAATTTTCTAAAACTCTCTAAAATATGCTTCGAGATATGTTTAAATTCCTATTTAAAATTAGAAAAAATTATTAAAGTGTGGACAAAATTTTAAATATATCAGAAGCTCTTAATAATTTTTATTGAACTCAAACTTTTATTTACAGTAATAACTTATTAATCCTAGACTAAAAACTTTAATTAAAATGATTATTACAGCGGTAGTATAGAATTTAATTATTAGAATGTGGTATAATTAATTTGTAATCTTTAATTAAAAAATAAAGGGAAAATACAAATAACCCCCTCAGTTCATTTAAAAATTCTGATATTGTTATATCAGCTTGGAATTATTGACGCTTTGAGGTTTGTTCAAATGGTACATAATGTTGGCATTCAATATTTAATAATTATAGGAGCAAAATCGATTAATCAGCCTAAGTTATTTGCTTTGTTAATAGGGTTAAAGACTGGATATCAGTTTATATAGTATATATAGTATATATAGTATTCACCTATTCCTTTTGTACGGTACCAACGCGTTTGTACGTTGGCCAGTTACTATACTATGTCAATATCTACTACAGTTAGTGGTAATATGAGATTGAATACAGCCGCAAGTAAAGCTGTGGCAACTTATACTGCCCACATAAAGAGTGTCATTGAAAAGACTCAAGATATGAGTGGAGGGTCTGACGGATTTATTATGTTGAAACCATGTAGATATACAGGGTCTGAGCTAAAATTTATCGATTTGACTATCAATGGTAGTATAATTTTGATTTGTGTAGTTATTTTATTTTCTTATATATGTAAATACGTACGTAGAAAAATAAATAAATTGAATTTAAAATTGAAACTTTCTAACCTTTGTTGTCGATTTATCAAAACAAACAGCCGTAAGTCTTTTATAAAAATATTTTTATTTTTGGAAAAAAATATCTTTAACAGAATCTTGAAACTCAATTTCACCTATCTCATAGCTTTCTCTAAAAGGCCTTGGATATATGCTATATACTTCGAGACACTCAAATATTTGTTTCAGGAAATTTATAAAATCTAATTAATCGTTATGAGATAATAATAAAGATCAAATTAGATTTTAGTGTATCTAATACTCTGTCGTTTAATTTGCTTCTCTTATAGAATTCGCTACAAAATTCAAGAGTATTAATTTTTTCTTCTATAAATTTTTTTAATAATTCTAAATACTTATATCTAATTTCCCAGTTCAAATGACTAGACAATATGGCAGAATATTCCAGAAGTTTTAAGTAATCTTTTCGATTTTCTTTAGACAAACTTTTATCTTGTTTTTTATGATTCTGGGAACGTTTAAACAATTCGGAATATTGGCTTTGATTATAATAAATCATCTTTAATTTATATTTTTATCGTTTAGAGTATTTATATTTGGATTTTCTGGAATATTTTCGGCTCTAGAATTATTGAACCAATCTAGTCTATCAACAAAATTTCTAGTTGATAACAAGTTCAATATCAGTTAATTGACATCTAGTAACGTATTTACCTGTAAATTTTTTAAAGACTGAAAGTATGAGCTTGTCTTCATTATAAATATGAATTTCTAGGTATCCTCGCCCTGTATTATCCTAATGGATCCCATTGTCGAATCATCAAATAGATTCACTATTAGTCTCACTTACTATTCCTTGCAGAAAGGTTTTAATATTTTCTTCAGTTTTTTTCATGTATATATTACCCTTTTTGTAAGAATGGTATTTTCTGCTTCGATTTAAAAACTTTTTTAGATGCTCTTTTTAAAACAATTGGCTCTAGCCGACGATGGTCTCTAAAATAAATGCTCAATATTTTGTATTCAAAATTCTCTCCTGTTATTTTTTCCCGGAAAACAAGCAAAATCTCTTTTGAATGTCAGGTTGTATTTCCTGATCCCTTTATTATCATTTAAGAATATTAGAATATTTTACTATTTATTTTCTCTTTTTTTCTACGTAACGACGCAACTTTTTTTATTAGATCCAAATCAGATCTTAAAAAAATCTTCTATAAAAAAGGGGAAATTTTGGCTTCTAACTTTCGCTACTTATAGAAACATAAAACTATTTAGAAGGAAAGATTGAAAACCTTCAGATGCAGCTCAATTCTCTTCAAGAAAGAATTATCTATTTAGAAGATCATAAATATACTCTCAGAGACCAAAATAAAGCTGCTAAAGCGCCGAAAATTATTCAGCAGGAGAATTTATATACTTGATTCAAAAAAAGGCCCTTATTTGCTCTCAAATAATGGAAAAGTTAATTCTGAAGTTGATGAAGGTAGAAATGAAATTTATCCATTCCCCAATCAGAATAGAGAAGTTCCGGAGACAAATATCCTCTTAACCCAAAATAAAGTGGTCGAATTTCATCACTTTGGGAAAGATTTCAGAATAGGAGAAGATTGAGATTATTAAGTTAGGTTTTCAACTTCAAGCAGAGGGGAAAATTTCATTAAAAAAATATTATGAAGGTACAGGAGACAATACTCTATTTCGTATTTGCAGATATTCTATCAAATAAGAAACTATTCGACAAACAGAAGTATATCAAAATTTAAAAGAATAAAAAACTCTAAAAAAAAATTTTTTGAGAGTTTTTTATATTTTGCTAAAGGTAAATTCCTATTTGAATAGAACATTTATCCTAATCTGATGGAAGCATCTGATCTAAAAACAACGGAAAGTTATTAGATTGATGAAAAGGATTCGGATTTGTTAAAAGGATACCTATACCACTATCACCTTCGTCAGAGAACCAACCAAATAATGTTTTTTCAGCTTTCTTACAAATTTCGTCTTCACCATCTAATGGATGTGACATATCACTTTCATAGTGATCGTCAGAGCTTTTAAAAAACCTCAATAGACAATTAAAAATATTTCCATTATTTTTGTCTATGTCTGGAATTGCTTCATCTGAATTAATAGATGAATCAATATTAGATTTAACCGATAAATTCAGTTCATTATCATTATTTGACGGACTTCCTGGATCAGGCTTAGGATTGATAATAATTCCATCATCTGTTAAACCGTTGCTATCGTTTTATAAGCTTGGACATGCATTTTTTTCTGCACGATCACATATATCACCTTTCATATATTCAGACACGAACTCCCTACCTACTTTTTTACCTAATACTTTGCTATTATCCATTTCGTTTTCTCGAGCAGCTTGCCTAAAGATCTCAAGATTAAGCTCTTCTTGCTAGTTTATATTTAACTCTACATTTACCATTTTATTTATGTATTTTTTTACTATTTTATTAGACACGATACCAGCAACAAATGATTCTATATTACTACCTAACTCAAATACAATATTAATAAAAGTTGTATCTTCTCTAACTTACCAAAATCGATCTCTCCATTGAATATCACTTTGAGATGTTTCAAGATACTCTTTTATAACCAATAAATCATCAATTGATTTTCAAATTCTATCTCCAAGCTATAGCATCTAGAGCGCTACCCACTGTAAACGAAGACCATCGCTTAGAATTCATGGAGATTATAGTAGTATTTACAAATATATTCGAGAAATATGACTGTGATTGTGAAGGTCCTGAATCTTCGTATTGTTGAGCAGACTCAGGATTATTATTTGATAAATTATCCATAATTGGTTATATTACTTGAAAATTAGTTATTCTTCTATATATTTTAATGAAAATCCATAAAAAAACCAAGTGTAGAGCGGACTTCTAATATTTATAATAGTAATAGCTATTTCGTTAACTTGTGACTGTAAATAATCTGAGAAAAACGGAAATAAATCCTGTATGAGTATATTTAAATTAATTATATTGATAGGTATTAATAACAACCTTGTATATTGTTATAACATAATTAAGGTATACTAATATTTTATTTTGTTTATGTATTTTATAACTTTCTAAAATGTTTTTTGTTTTATTCCTCATAACACCTATAAAAACTATTTGCATACCTGGATAATTTTTTTAGGTTTTGATATAAATCTGAGTCTTCAAAGGGTTTTTGGCCTAATTTTTTTATCACCTTTGGTACTAGACAAACATCGTCAAATTGAGGGGTTCATTACTACCATCTACTGTAGCGAGATTCGAATTAACTCTTTTATCCACAATTCTTAAAGATATCCGATAAAGGTTAACACCTATAGGACGGCTAGGGCTATAACTATGAAATGGTTCAACTGAGAAATTACTTAGGGCCGATCCTCTCGACGTCCATCCTCTAGCTGAAGAAGTGACTGGAGTATTATTCCTTTTAATCAGAATTACTTGTTGCTTATCTTCTAAATTTAACGCTTCATTTGGCTTTTCAATTATTCTTTCATAATCCGTTTCGTGATTTCGAATTTTAGTAGAACCTTCCTTTGAACCTCCAAACACTAAACTCCATATTAAAACAACCGATATTAGAATTTTTTGCTTTTTACTAAAGGACTTTTTTTACCTGTTTTTGTTTTCTTTTATTAGAGAAATTTTTTAACCTTTACAATAGACAACGTGAATATTGTAAGGAATCTAAGATTCTTTACAATATCGAACAATTCGCGGAAAAAAATTATCCTTGAGATCTAGTCTGAAAAATTCGTGGCTCATCCCGTAAACAATTAAATCCGGATTATTTAAATTCATATCAAGATCTACGTCAGGGTCTAATAAATCTATAGAAGTATATATAGATCCGATTATCTTCGCGAATCCAATAGATTGAGGGTTTAGCTGTAAATCGATCTCACTTTCTTTCGACAAAACACCCAAAGCTTCAGCTTTTAAATTTTCTTCACACATTCTGAATTCTTTGAAATTTGCACTTCGTAGTTGACCAAATTGTTCTAGAAACTGATTAATATCAATATTTTTATTAATAAAAGATTTTATTATTTTTAAATATTTTTCCCGGCTATTCCAAAAAATGCCATCACATATTAAACAAAGATACCGGTTTAATTGCTTAGCCTTAACTTTATCTACATCCCATAAAGAAGTACCTTCTTGAGAAAGTCTTTCTGATTTATTTAATAACTCTAAAAACTTGGATTTGTTAAAGTGATCTGAATTCATATCAATAATTATATAAAATTTGTTACTTGAATATAGTAATGTGAAAACCTATAATTCATCTTTAAAAAATTGCTCACGATAGTGTTCATATTTATCAAAACGTTCTACCAAATTTTGCTGGTTTTGATTTAATTGAAAATCAGGATCTATTTTCAACTGTTTCTTAAAATCCTTTACTTCACTAATTTGTTTGTTCGTTATACGAGCCTCTTCTGGTAAGCTTTCGTAAAAAGCATGTTCCATTGATTTGACTTGATCTTTCAAGGCCTTAATCTTTTGTGCTTCAAGTTTTAACTGAATTTTTTCCTCTACGCTCTTGCCGATATTACTTGTTTCTAAAAACTCTACTCTATCTTCTGGTGCATTCTGATATGAACTAATGAGATAAAAATAGTTATATAACGGATTATTTTCAAATCCGGCGAATAATCCAGTTGTATCGTCGTAAAAAATGATTGCTCCTTCACGTTTGTTCATTGTTCCTTGTTTTCGAACTATTAAGTCTGGCTTTTTTAAAAATTTTTTAATCTCGTTAAAATAAGCTTTGCCTATCTCCTCTTTACTCATTCCTTCTATTGAAACATTGTAATCTTTTTCAAGATGCTTCTCCCCTTTTTTTTCAAGTTGCTGTTTAGAAGCTAAAAAATGCTCGTCTATTTCTGAAAATTCATAGGAAGGTTTAGATCGTCTTTTTTTGGTTAACATTTCAATCTTCTGTTCTTCTTTTGAAAGTTTATCGTGATTAACGCTTATCCCAGAAGAATCTAATTCATTTCCTTTTTCTCGATGAACATCACTCATATCAAATAATGATTCATGTGATTTATTTGTTTTATCGATTTTATGTATTTTATGTCCTTTATTTACCGAGAATAAAAGTCTTATTTTTGGACGGTCACTCGGTTTATTGATAGGTGAACCTAATATTTTTTCTCCTGTCATCTGAGGAGAAGGCGTAATCCGACTTTTTAGTGGTTTGTTAAATTCAGACATAAACCTCCAAAATGTCTGATTTGTAATTAACGATTCAGTAGCGTTCAACATTTTTTTTAATATTTTGTTAATGCTAACTCGATATTTATATTTATTATTTTTGGAACTCTTAGAGATCACTGATTTTTTTAAGCGTTCCATTTTTTTATCAGGTTTTTCTACAGGAAAATTTTTAGTTTCACCACCACGAAGTTGAAGGACTGAATTTACTTTATATTTATGAAAATTTATAGTTTGTTTAGAATTTAACAAACTAGTATCACAATGATAAGTCGTAGAAGGCAAAGAGTTATAATAATTTTCAACACTATTTATCACTTCAAAATCAACACCATTTATTGTCGTAAAATAAAAAAAAACAGATACTAAAATTTTCCTTTTTTTTATATTTCTTACGGTTTTTCTAACCAGAATCATAGGAATCTTTATTACTTGGACAAGTTGTTGTCGATTTAGATCTATGGTATCGTCATTTAAACTGCCATATCCATATGGATATTTTGTAACTTGGGATGAAATAACATAATTTTCTTTTGTCCAAAAAAATTTAATAAAATTGACCATAATTATAACTTGATAATTTTTATTAACTATGATAATGTGAATATCGGTAAAATTTTTAAAATATTAATTAAAATTTAATTAATATTTTAATCAAGATAGTTCTAAACAATTCGGAAACTGTATGAAATTGACTTCCTAAAACCAAGTATCTAAAAATATAATCCTAACATATCTGGAAAGAAACGATTTATTTCAATGATAAATCCTGCTGTGAAAGTTAGCCATAAGGTTAAGAGAACAGGAGCAGTTGATAAGTATTTTTGAAGATTTTCCATATAATTGATTTTTAATTAAGTCTAGAATAATTGATATTAAACAAGTTTAACGTGGTGAAACCGTTACTTCAGCATCTGACGCAACTAATTCGTTACTTATTAATTCTTGCCAAGCAGAAATAGGCCAAATATAACCAGTTGTCATTATTTTTAACGCTAATGGAACATTAATAATAATTTCGTTCTCACTTGGATTTTTAGTTGTACTTACTGCCCGTAGATATTTTCTTCCAACCCAACCTATCCATCCAGATATATAAATAAATCCAAATCCGGGAAGAATAAATTCAGCAGCATGACTCCAACGTCCATCTGCAATTAAATGTGGTAATCCATCTGCTCCACATAATAACTCTGAGCGACCATATTTCTCAAATCGAGCTTCCGTACGTTCGATCTGTTGTTGTAAAGCTAACGCTGATGGTGAATCTGCTTCATATTTTGTCATCCGCTGTTCTAATTTTTTTACGCTAGTTTTTAATCTTTTAGCAAAAGCTGGAGAATCGCTACATTTCGTTAATCCTCCAATATCTGCAGAAGCTTTACTTGGTATAAAACTTATGAATCCGACAAGAAGTAAAACTATAAAATTAAAGCGTTTCATTTAAAAAAAAATTTAAATACTTTTAACTTGGTAAAATAGCTCAAAAAAATAAAATTAGATCTCTATTGCTATTATTATATAATATATAGAAAAATTTTTTAAGAAAATTTCTCAAAATCCAGCAGAATATAATGTAGAATTTTAAATAGTAAAAACTAAAACAACTATTAACGACAGCATTGTGTATCAAGAAATGATTGTTAAGAGAAACGAAGAGAGAATTCAACGGTTCGTTTATGGGAATTATGAAAAAATTATGAGGTTAGATAAGCTCAAAAAAATTTTAGAAAAACAAAGAAATAAAGAATAGAACTTTATGAGTTTATCAACCAACAAGTTGAATCAGGAATTCCTGAAATAAAGTCAAAAATAGAAACTCGTAACGTAAGATAAAGCTATCTGAGTCCAAAGATTTTTTAGATAACTATAGATAACTATGCAACAGTCGAAGTAATTCTTCTTATACTTTTTAGTATAAGTTTACTAGAATTATACTGCTTATTTAGTAAAAAGGTTCTCGAACTGTCAAGTAGTTAGAATTTCATCTGGGATATATCCTTTATCATATAGGGTTATAGAAATTTCTAAATGAAAGAAAACAAGTAAAAAAAGAGGGGGGGTTTAACTCATTTCTTATTTAACCATTAAAAGAATTTTATCACTACTAAGAGTTTTATTAGTATTAGGATTCTTAATTGAAAAATTAAGAATAACAATTTAAGAAATTCTAATGAAACTGATAGATTAGATGAACATAAAAGATGTGAGCTTGATGATCCAAAACTAGATAAACTTACAAGTATTAAAGATAATAAATTTGGCGAGAAGGATATAAAAGCTTCGTTTGAAAGAGCTCTTATAGATTAGCTAGAATACTTTAAATATCACTCGTATGAAGAACTACTCAAAACTAGACATGAAAATGAGCCTCATCTAAATTCTAATCGAACAAAAAATATATAAAGTTACGTTTATTGTTTAACTTGTCTACCTACTTTAGCGAATTAATAAAAATTAGAATAATTTTTAGATGGTTTATTATAAATAATATCAGTTAAAGTGATCAATAATTCACTTCTATTATGTTATTTTATCATTGAATTAATAAATCTATATAATGATCACTTCAGAATAAAAAAAGTGGATCTATACTGATTAATACCACAAGTAGGCGGAGTTTTAATTAGCTATAAGTAAAAATATATAAATATTTATGAATTAAGAGTTCTTAACTAACAACAAGTCTTTTAATTTCTTTATTGGCTATTTTACAAGAAATATTTACTTGTATTATGATATATATATATACTAAATACTTCTCTTAAGAAACTAAATAAAACTAAAAGAAATTACAATAAAATTCAATTTCTAAAAAGATTTTTAAAATCTTAGTTAAAACAATACAAAAGTCCTTTTAATTAGTTAAAAACTATTACAACTTAAAAAATATAAAAGCATTACAATAAAGATAAATATAGAAAATTAGTCTGGAAAATTTTAGAGAATAATGAATTTAAAATTTAAAAATTATTTACAAATAAGTAATGGATTAATATTAAACTAAAATGACAATTAGTTAGCTAAAAATTTAAATTAGTGAAAAACTTTCTCCTAGTCTTATTATTCATTAGATATTAGGTAAAGAATATAGAAACAGTATTCAATAAAATTTTTGATTAATTTAAAAACATTTAAGAGAAATTTATACATAAAAAATTATAAAAGTTAGAATAAGAATTCAAATTAGTTTTAGAATAAATGAGGCGATTCTATCAAATTAAAGTTATTCTTTAGGTAACTAATCTTTATTTTTCTCGACTTTTATAATTTTTTAAGAAAATAGTTATTTTTTTAGTGAAAAACAACCTAAAATTATCAATAGAATATTATTAGCATTTAATGAAGTTTATTTATAAATTCCAATGACAATTTTGAATTAGTTATGGGATAATATAACTGAACAATTTTTAGAGATTCTAGACCAAGAGATTGAAATGATTGAGTATAAAAATCTATTTAATAATCTTGAAACAAGAAAAATCTTGTTGTGTCGAGTCAAATTAATTCGACTTTATAAGTTACGACTTAAAAAAATATTATGAAGAAACAGGAAAGTATACTCTTTTCCAACTGAGACAATATAAAATTAAGTACAGAAGTATTCGAGATACAAAACTTTATTTGAAATTGAAAAAAGAATCTTTCTAAAAAGAGATAAAAAATAAGATAGTAGAAAGTGGACTCAAAATGGGCCACTTTCTAATTCTTAATTTTATTCAGTACTCTAGACTTCTTTGAATTCATTTCCATTCGATTTCTAAGAAGGCATGTTATTAAATTTAGAAATCTCAAGATAGCTTCAAGAAAAAGTCTCCTTTAAGATCAATCAACTTATTTGCCTTGGGAAATTTTGAATCAATTACAATTGCCTGACATGCCGGTAGTCCGCCAAAACCATTAAAATTTGTTTCAACGAATTGGTAAGACTCAAAACAAGCTTTTATTAAAGATCCTTTCTCAACTTGGTCAAATTGGCAGTTGATAAAATTAGTTTCCGTAAATTCCACGTCGTACGAGTTACAATTAATTAATCGGTAATTTGGAAGGGTGCAATTTTCAAATTCAGCTTGCTCAAATATTGGACTGTCGAAGGTATAGTTCTTAAATAGGCATCCTCCAAAAAGACTTGATTTAAAGTTTCCCTTAACAAAATTGCAGTTTAGCAAACTTAAATTTTTGAAAATAGAATCTGTAAATATCTCATTATGAAGAGTTTCATCTCTAAAAGTTTGTTTGCTAATTTGTAAATTTGAGGTTTCTAGAAGATTATTTTTATAACGATCAACTAGAATTTTTAAAGTTTGTCCCATTTTTTATTTTTATATGTTCGTAATGTTATTTATGAAAATGATATTGGTATCATTTTTTGTTCCTATACTAATAGCGGTTTGCATAGCTGGTTTTTCATATACAGGAATATCAAAATAATCAACGACAGTTAATACATGATCTCATATTTTAGGAAGCGGACAATCATGATTAAGTCCGTCAATGGTTTTTGTTATATTTTTATTTGACCAATAATTTTTTTGATTAGAAAGAACGTAAAAATTATCTCTTTCAAAATCACTTAATTTTTGTTCCTTTTTCATATTTTAATGTATATTTAAATTAAAAATGCAATTATAAGATTTATATAGTAGAATTAGAAGTATTTAAAATTTTAATTATATTTAGATCTAAATTTTGATTAAGAGCTTCATAGCTTGATTTGTGAGAATAAAAAAGAAAGAATTCTGACCTATTGGTCTGAGTTTTATCCATCCAAATACTTTTGCATTTGAAAAAAGATCTCTCTAATCGAATCTCGAAGTTTATCTTCAGATATAATATCATCTTCAAATTTCAATCCACCAAAACACTTTTCATTAATTTCTTCGAATAGAGAGGAAAATTCATCCAATCCTGAATCGATCGAAAAATTAGATAATTGTTCAAAATAGTTAAGAACTTGGTGATCTTTTTTTAAGTCTTCACGTACCATCCTTGTAAATCGAGTTCTAAATACACTTGGATCAATTGTCTCAACTAAATATTCTCTAATTAAATTAAAGTATTTCTCTCTTCGATTATAAAAAATTTGAGTTTCTAAACTTGCTTCACAAGAAAATAACTCAATGAAATCAGGTTCATAGAATAAATCTTTATTTGTTTTATTTAAAGATTTATTCTTTGTTAATAATTCTTTATACCTTTGTACGTCGAATTTTTTCATATGTATTAACAATTAATTAAAATTAATATTTTACTTGCCGTCATCCAAAAACAAGTGGAAATCATTCCCAGCTAATTTTAACAAGTCTTCTTTACTTATGATAATTTCCATCTTCACATCGGTCTGTTTCCGTGTTAAAGAAGTCAATTTGTCCGACTTTTTTATTGATATACAAAAAGCCTTGCTTTTTTCTAGGCCTTATAAAACTTGGGACTTCCATCAAGCTTGATTTTGTTAATGACTCAGCTTTTAACTTTTAAGCCTCACTTTTTCTTGATCTACGCTCTTCCAGATAGAGTTCAATGTTACTTCTTTTTCTAAATTCATATACTACTAATTTATCAATTACGTGTAAACTAATAAAATGCTTCTTCTTATAGAAAGGTTTATATTCAAAAGCTGCAAATCGTTTTGATTCAGAATCCTACAAAATTTCGACTTTTTCTTGTTTATTTAGAGTTCCGTTCCTATTAATTATAAGATCTAGTTTTTACAACAGTTTTTTTACCTCATTATAATATGCTAGTGCTTATTCCAGAGGTGTTTTTTTCTTAATAGAAATCTCAAAATCGTCGTAAAGGTGTCATGATGCTTTTTTCTTAAGATGTTAATAAGGTTCTCCCAAATTTTACTGGCCCAAAGATATTTAGTTTTTCGAAATCGCATTTTTTTTTAATAGATTTAATCTTTTTGGGTAATTTCTTATGATTTATACTTAATTTTAGCATGTTTAATAATCAACTTGAAAAACTATCTTCTATTGGAGATAAATAATGTTTTCTTATAGGTTATAAAGCTACTAATCTTTCAATGAAAACAGATGAACTTTTCTTTCCCGTTTTATATTCCTCGTTTGATAAAACAAGAATATTTTCACTAAGACTAGAAGAAATTATATTCGATTTTATAGAAGTTTTTAATGCTCGTAAAATTCTCCAAAGCTTGAAACTTGATATTATCGAACCTATCATTTTCAAGATTCTTATTAGAAATTTATTAACATTGGTTTGCTAACTTGATTTTTATAGACTCTTAGCTACAATGGATCTTCTTAGTTTTTTCATTTCTTTACTACTAGACTCATATTAACCACCTTGTAGTCTTAAAATTTAGTTTAATTTATGAGATTTAAAAATTTTTTTAAAACTCGAGCTATTAGATCTGCTAATAGAAAACTGATAAACTTGAGATGAGAAAGATATCGAAGCATTAAGAGAGCAACGCAAGACTATCCCAAATAAAATGAAATATTTATCAATTAATAACAAATCTAGAAATAATGAATTTCGTCAATTATTATTTCAAAGTCAATTTTTTAAACAAAAAAAGATTGGTACTACTATGAGTGTGATTTCGCAATATAATCAAAAGGAGTTTACTTCTAGCATCTCACATCAAAGAGCAGAGTATTCTAATTCTAAGTTAGAACCTAAAAAAGTTAAAAATATTCGATTAATAAAATCGAATGATTTAATAGAAAATGCTAAGTCTATTAAAGAAGTTAAAAAGGGATTGACTAAAATTATTAATTTTAAAATTGAGACAAGCGTAAACTCTTTTTGTTGATTATTGAATAAATATTAATCAAGTAAAACAAGGACCTTCGAGTTGTAAGGTATTTTTAATATGAGAAGGTGCTGTTATTACATAAGAAAGACTTCCTGACCTCGAATTTACGTAAAATTTTAAAAATGAAAATTCTTCTATTTTTACTGCGGAAAATTTAAATAAGCCATTAGAACTAAAATCTTTTCTAAACTTAATCAATCAATTTATTAGACACTGTGCTAAAAAGTAATCCTAATCTGTCAAGTCATAGTTTTTAAATAGGAATTATTACGAAATTATGGAGAGATACGAATGATATCGAGTTTGCAAGACAGGCTATTGGTCATTCGAAAATTGATACTACTTCGTTCTACGCAGAGCATATACCTAATAAGGAACGAAAGTAACGTATAGAAAATATTTTTTCTACCAAAAATTCAATTATTGATTTAAATAATGAAAAATAAAATAGATTAATATAATTATATACTAAAAATCTAATTAGCCGAATTTTAATCTTTCCATTATAGATAATTTATCAAATTTCAATTAAAAAATAATTAATAAGAACCTATTTAAAAGGCTTTTAACAGTCTTTCAAGTTTGACTATCTGTTAAGGCATAAGATCTGAAATTTCAGTAGCATTCGTTGCATTGCTCCTAGTTATATTATCTATATGTAACGCATATTCGTTCAGGCGATTAAAAGTTCGAGCACTAAATGCACCGGCTTTAGCCCTTATAACTACATAGGCACGCCGAAAGAAAAAGTGATTAAAGCTGAGCCTGAACGAAAAATATCGTTTGGTTAGCATATACAACTCGTCGCAAAACAAGCTTTTACGAAAAGACTGGGTACATAATATAAATTCGCTACGGCATGGCTAGTCGTACATACATTATCTGCGACTTGATAAAACTATACAATTATTGCTTATAATCTACTTAATTTTTCATAATTACTTCTAATAGACAACGCTTGAAAAAATAACTTTAAATTTATTTTAGGATAGCTACAAAAAATTTCTTTTCTTGTAAATCTTTCTTAAAATGAATCAAAGCCAAATCCTGAAAGGTATTTGGCAATTGGTTTTGGATCAGTTAAATTTCTTTAAAATTTTCTCCGCCATGATAATGTCTGAGTAATCGTATAGTTAGAGTTTCATAAATCGAACCTGCGGCGCTCTCTGAAGATAAAAAGTAAATTTTAGATAGTTTATAATTTGTACTTAGAGATTGATTTACTTTCGTTGCACCCAAAAGTACCTGTTTTAAAACTTCGTCTTTAAAAGTTTGTATTTTTGTATCATTTTTGATATTCCATTCAATTACTTCGATATCATAAGAATTTCCTTCAGAAAAACAAACTCCGAGGGTATTATCTTGTGAACCAGTTATTTGACTGATCCGATATATATTATTCTTTTTTGTGAATCGCATTTTTTCTTATTTTTTTTGTTTATAACTCATCTAAACTATCCCACGTATCTGTCCAAGGACTGCCGTTGAAGTTAGATTGCGCATATTCGTATGCTTCCTAATACCCACAATTATGATTTTATTATAACTTACATTTATATCATTTGTATTTATAATCGTATCTTCTATTTTATTTAGAAAATGTCTACCTTCCAACTGATTATAAAAAATTGGTCTTAATTGTAAAAGCATGAAAATTATAATGAACCACTAACAAATATTTCTTTTCTGTTAGATTTCTTGATGTAGTTCGAAACTGTAAGTAAAAAAATTTTTTAGGTAAATCTATTATCTATTGTACATTTACTAAAATAGATTTACCTAAAAATTATAAACTATTCAAGATCTTTACGATTTGGATTTCGCGATGGATCACTTGAAAGAAATCCAAAAATAAACAAAGAGACAAAAAATATTATTGTAGTATAAACTAGAATTTTTAAAGTTAACATTTAATTTTTCCTAGGAATTATTTTTAATAATATAAATTATACTAAAATATAAAAATTCTGAATTATTAAATTGATAAAAAATTATTCTTTAAATGTCACTTTTATTAGGTATTAGTCTTCATAAGATAAACGGATAAACTTTATAAATTGACATTTCAACTTTTTTAGAAGTCCCAATAGTCAATGAATTAAATAAATTTTTACGAATTGATATATATCCTTCAATAATCATGTAATCATTAACTTGATAATATTTAATAATATCATATCCTAATTTTCCCCAAATAGTTACACGCATTATTGTACTTTCATCATTATTTCTAAGTTGTGGAATTTGAACAACAAATTGTGTCATGGGAATTTTATCATCAAAAAAAGTTTGTATTGGTTTTTTAATAACTTTAACTATAAAGCTAGTATAGTTCATATTGATTAATTTTGCATTTTTATATTATTAAAGTTTTTTGTTTTTGGACATCTTCAAAATTAATATCTCTTAATCGTTTTAATAAACGAATGAAATATTCTAAAAAATAATCATCTAATTGTATAACCTCAGAAGGATCAATTTTGAATAGTTTATATAAATCAAATGTTGATTTTGAAAAATTATTTTCCACACTTAAAATTTCGACAAAAGCTAAACGATCACTTATGTTTTGACCCCATTCAAAAAATCCAAAAAACTGACTTACAAACTTTAAAAGGAATAATGGGACTTGTTGTACTTTAGCTGATTGCCCTGCTAGTTGTTCACATAAATTAATAATATCTGATGAAACCCAGCCTTTTAGTCCTCCTAAAAAGAAAGTTTTATTTATAGTTTGAGGAAGTTGTAATGCACGCAAACAAAATTTTGCAATATCTTGTGTATCCATGTAAGATATATAAGTATTTTCATTTGTTACCCAAATTGGTAGATTCTCTAAAATTGGAATAGCATATTGTTCAACTAAACCTTGATAAAATCCTGTCAATCTGAAAATAGTGTAAGGTACCTTAGATTTTTTTAATTTAATTTCAATACCTTGTTTTAATTTCATTAAAGGAATAGTTGAAAATTGTTCTACATTTTGAGCTGAGAAAAAAATAAAACGCCGAATGTTTGCGGCTTCAGCAGCTTCAATTAAACATACCTTACTTTTCCAATCAACCGTTTTTAATGAATCTAATTCATTAGTACGACTTGTTGAAGCATCAATAATTGCTGTAACCCCTTTTAAACATGGAGGAATCGTTTCAGGTCGATTTAAATCTCCATAAACTAATTCTACTCCCCATTCTTTTAAAAAATTTGCCTTTCGAAAATTTCGAACCAAACAACGTACTTGATATCCTTTTGTCAAAGCTTGAAGAACAATCTGACGACCTAAAGTTCCGGTTCCTCCAATAATAAGTAGACTCATAATCTCTTTTATAATTAAACAATTTCTCTAATCAAAAACTGTACTTTGTAAGATATCCTGTGCTTCGATATTCACTAATTCTTTTTTTGTTAAAACTTGCCCACGACTATCAAAGATTCGATTTGCTTGACGCATTCTAGCACGATCCAAAGCGTTTTTTACACTTCTTGCATTTGCAAATAATGGCTTTTCTTTTCTTTTAGTGATATATTGTGTTAATGCTACTTCAGCATCGGGAGTTAACTGATATTGTTGTTCTTCCAACATCATTTTTGCAATTTGTAATAATTCTTCTGTAGTATAGTCTGGAAAATCAATATGATTGGCAATCCTTGATGATAAACCTGGATTTGATTCATAAAATTTATCCATTGGTTCTTTATAGCCAGCTAAAATAACAACAAGATCATCTCGTTGATTTTCCATAACTTGTAATAGGATTTCTATCGCCTCTGATCCATAATCTCTTTCATTATCAGGCTTATATAAATAATAAGCTTCATCAATAAATAAAACACCTCCCATTGCTTTTTTAAGAACTTCCTTAGTCTTCGGGGCAGTATGTCCAATATATTGGCCAACCAAATCATCTCGAGTAACGGTTAAAAGATGGCCTTTTTTTATATAACCTAATTGATACAAAATATCTGCCATTTTCAATCCAACAGTAGTTTTTCCAGTTCCTGGACTACCAGTAAACGACATATGTAAACCAGGACTTCCAGCTGTAATTCCTAAGTTTTTTCTTAATTTATCAATCAATAATAATGCTGCAATTTCGCGAATTCGAGCTTTTACAGGTGCTAATCCAACTAACTCATCATTTAATAAGTTTAAAATTTTTGCTATTTCCGTTTTAGCATACTCTTCTTGTAAATTAACAGGAGTTGTGTTCATAAGAAACATTTTTAAAAATCTATAATTTTATATATTAAATCAGTTAGTATTCAACTGATTTAATACATTCAATAAAATTTAAGCTGTTGTAAAAGTTGGAATGCTTGAAAGACAAATAACGGCAAATCCAGCACTTCCACATGCTCCTACAAAAAATCCACCTTTAAATTGATTCCAAGCTTTTTTTGTTTGTAAATCCATTTCATTGGTTAAATCTTTTAAATTATCTTGTTCAAAAACCGCTACACCATATATTGTCAAACCCAATGTTAAAATTAATATTAACCCAATGGTTGAAAGAAAACCAGCAAATAAGGCAACATCCGAATTACGCAATGGTCCAAGTTTAACAAATGGACCCATTAAAAAGTAACCATGTGCTAAACCAATTTCTAAACCACGCAATAATGGAGTTAGACCAAAACGATAAGCTGGTAAATTTCTCAAAATTGCTCGTGTTACTGCTGATGAAGTTATTGGTGTTGCTAAATGACCAACAAAAGGATCATCATTATACGGTTTAATAAAATTAGCCATAGATTTAATTTAAAAATTAATGAAATTAATAATAAAATTTTTTGATTAATATAAGATAATTAAAATTCTACAAAAGTTTTAATTACCAAAAGTTTTCTATATAATATACATTAAGATATAGAAAAATTTTTATAAACTTAATTTTAATAAACTAACAAACGATTTTATGACAATTGCTCTTGATTACTTCTTATTGATAGGATTTTGCTTTACAATTACTTCTGGTTTATTTTTAGGATTAAAATCAATTAAATTGATTTAATGTTTTAGTAAGTTATTAACAAATGCAAAAAGAAATTCGTCAAGATAAAATTGTTGGATCAAGACGTTTTAGTAATTATTTCTGGGCATTTTTTCTTTTCATTGGTGGTATAAGTTTTCTTTTCGCAGGTATATCAAGTTATTTTAAAATCAATTTATTACCATTTGCAAATCCCACGGAATTAGTTTTTATTCCGCAAGGTTTAGTAATGGTTTTTTATGGAACCTTAAGTTTATGTATTAGTATTTATATAGTCATTACAATCTTATTAGACATTGGAAGTGGTTATAACGAATATAATAAAATTGAAAATCTTGTAAAAATAGTTCGAAAAGGATTTCCTGGAAGAAATCGAGAAATTCTTTTAACCTATCCACTAGAAAACATTAGAGCGATTGGAATAAAGATTACAGAAGGCTTAAATCCAACCCGTAGTATTTATTTATGCTTAAAAGATGAACGAAATATACCTTTAACGCCTGTTCAACAACCAACTATAATTTCAGATTTAGAAGGAGAAGCAGCTGATTTAGCAAAGTTTCTTGATTTAAATTTAGAAAATTTATAAAAATTTATTGCTTTTTATACCTGCATGATTCTATAATAAATTTGTGCGGGCATAGTTTAGTGGCAAAACCTTAGCCTTCCAAGCTAATGATGGGGGTTCGATTCTCCCTGCCCGCTATTAATAAGATATTTGAATGAGCAACAATCATTTACAGTAATGAACAAGTAAAAAATCGATGTTACCAAATTTAGGAGTTTTACAGATTTTAAGCGGATTTCTATTAAAGGTTGAAATCTGTGAAATTACTGAAATGGAACGCAAAGTTTTATTAAGTATAATCAAAATTTTGCTACATATAGTTTTATAGTTTGATACTAAAGAGTCAAACATAACATTAATCGTTGAATTAGTAATAAAGCATAAAAAATCAATGCAAGTTAAAAGATTTATTATGAGTACATTTCCAATAATAAAATCAGTCATTGGTGTCCTTACATCTACTTAGGTTGTAAAATTTTATACAAATATAAGCGGAACAGTTTACATAATATACATAATAGGAGATATTCATTTAGAAAAATATTTACTTTTTTATACTTACAAGGTGGAAAACGTGTTGCAGCAACTGTTTTAATTAGCTGAGAGACTGTCACTTCCAACCCGTATATCGTTGGTGCAAGTGTCTAAATAGGCAACTCGATAATTAAAAATTCAATCAAATAATTTAATTTTATAGGAGACAATCATGTCTGGTGGATCTACGGGCGAACGCCCATTTTCAGATATTATTACAAGTGTACGTTATTGGATTATTCACAGTATTACAATTCCATCTCTTTTTGTTTCTGGATGGTTATTTATCAGTACTGGATTAGCATATGATGTGTTTGGAACCCCACGTCCAAATGAATATTTTACACAAGATCGTCAACAAGTACCACTTGTAAATGATCGATTCAGTGCAAAACAAGAATTAGAAGATTTAACTAAAGGTTTATAATGAGGTAAAAAAATGGCAAAAAATATTAATCAACCTGTAGCATATCCAATATTTACTTTCCGTTGGTTAGCAATTCATGGTTTGGCTATTCCAACTGTCTTTTTTTTAGGTGGAATAAAATCGTTTTTAATATATAATAGTCTATAAAATGTTTAAGGAGATTCAAAATGAACAAAGAAATTTACAAATATCCTTATAATGGAAAACAAGAAGACGAAGTCAGAACATTTCTTTCCGATCAAATCTATGAACAAGTTATAAAAATTACCTATAAAAATGGTCAAATCTTTTGTAATATTAAAGATAAAATTGCTTCTAAGAATAAAGAAATTATGTTATCAACTGCTATTATTTTCGGTACAATATTGGGTATGCCTAAAGAAGCACGGCCAATTGGAATCGGAATTTCACCACGACTTTCTACAGCTCCTGAAATTAATCGTGCAGATCTGCAACATTTTCGTCAGCATGCTCCAACAATTGATTCACGCTTAGATAAAATAAGGTTTGTTAAGCCTAACGAACTACCTTTATGGGTTTATATTATGGATGAGCAGTTTATAAGAATCCCAGAGGTTAGCAAACTTGTTAAGGAGCTGCGTGGGGGATCATGGACGACTGCGCTAATAGGAAATGCAATTTTTCTGGCCATTTTATACGGTATCTGGGTACTAGGAGGGGGAAGTTACGGTTTTGTTGAACCTCCACAAAACCCTGGTTGGGGAATCCCTCATGGTCTATATGATCCTCCGGGATTGGTCCGTCCTAGGGATTGTAGAACTCGACTTTATGCAGGTTCTCCAACTCAATCTTTAAAGACATGGGAAGATAGAAATCAGCCACATCCAAAAGACCGTTGGTTTTTAGTAGAATCTCGTCCAGAGCTGGTCATGCGACGTGGTCAGTCCAAGTTCAAGATAAAAGATCATGGTGCTTTAGCTGGTCTACCTTATTCTGTTAAAAAAGATGGTTCAACTTCAACTTTAAAAACGGAGGAACATGTTGATACCTTTATGGATGTAGTTGAGGAAATTGTTTATGATTCAAATACTCTCTGGTTTGAAGATGGAACTTACCAAGGTGGCACAGATCGTGAATTAGAGTCTATTAATCTCTATAATGAAAAGCATAATCGAATTGCAGTATTTTTAAAATCAACTGGCGAATTTATAACTTTCTGCGAGCCTACGCTGAATGAACTAGAAGATTTAAGTCAAACCGCAAATTTTGGAGGCCAAAATAACTGGTTTAGTAGTACACCTAAAAATATGCCTCCACAACAGGATTTCGTCAGTGATTTTACACCTGCAAATAGTTTTGAAAACGATGTTATGAAAATAACTCCTATAGGTTCAATTGATGAAAGTTCATCTCCAAATCAAGGGTTTACTCCACTAAACAGTTTTGAAAGCGATGTTTTAGGGATAACACCCGTTGATCCAGATTGGCAGATTTAAAATTTTGGACGTATTTTATCAAAAATAATTAAACTCAAAAATTATTTATGAATGTCATTAGTTATAATTTCAAAAGACATATTGAATTGTTAAATCATCAAAAAAGTGTTATAAGTCAAGACAAATCCTTTTTTAAGGAAAACCAAGCAGAATTTTTGGAATTAAGTCGATACAATGCAGCTGTTGATCAACATATTTTCTGGGAAAACCGTTTTGAAGTTGCTTCGTTAATCCAAACCTTTTTGAACAAAGAAATAAATGCTGAAGAGTTTCATGATAGTGTCTTTGGACTTCGTCGTAATCATATAAATAAGTGCGATAAGTTTCTATCAAAATTAGTTTCCGAAGAAATAAAAGAATTCTTTCCAAATAAAAAATCCTATAAATTAAAGGGATTTTTATCCTCTTTATATTTTGAATGTGAACATTTTGAAATGAATTGGGATGAGGAAAGATTTTATAATTCTATTCGAAATGGGTTTTTAAAATTTCAAAAAATTTTAAACGAAGAGTGATAGAATTTATCACTCTTCTAATTATTTTGTCCTTAACCTTCAACACTAAAACCTACTCATTTTCTACTCTTATTTTAATATCCTATTCAGCCTAGAAAGTGCCCTTAAATTGGTCATAAAGGCCTTCTCAGAGCATAATTATAATTTTCTTTCTCCCCCTTAATTTCCTTGTTAAATCTTCCACACCCCCAACTGTTCATCTAGGGTAAACTCCAGATGAACTCTTATTTTTTGTTAATTAAACTTAACATTCTATTGACTTTTTGAGCAAAGTTTAGTATTCTATATTTAATCAACATTTTATAACGAAGGAGAAAATTTATGTTTGAAGAAGTTTCAAAAAATCGTAGATTTGGATATGCAAGGGTGAGCTCGCAAACTTAAGAGGATAATTCTTCTCTGGAAGCACAGAAACAAGAGTTTATTCAAAAAGGTGTTCTAGAAAAAAATATTCGGGTCGAAGTAGGCTCTGCAGCTGATAAGATTGAAGAGCGCCCTGTTTTTTATCGCCTGATTGATCACGAATTAAAAGAAAATTATTTGTTGCTTGTCACCAAAATTGATCAGTGTAGTAGAAATACACTTGAATTCTTAAAATTACAAGAACGACTTCATAAAAAAGGAGTTAGATTTATCTCATTAGATTTGCCCTATTCGAATGATATGGCTGTTACTCAGTTAATTTTCACAAATTTAGCTGCGATTGCCACTTTTGAGAATGAACGTTGAAAAGACCGATAGCGGTAAGGAATCCAAGCTGCTAAAAAAAATGGAAAGTATTTTGGCCGAAAAACTGTGATTGATAAAAAATTAATCTCTCAAGTTCAAGATTTGAAAGAAAATAAAAATCTTTCAATAACTGAAATTAGCAAAATTACAGGTCGAGCTCGAAATACTATTTATAAAGTTTTGAAAGAGGAATTAAATTACATTCCATACAATCGATTAGTCAAGCGGGAGAAAATAAATGAATCAAAATAAATTATGTTTTGAATCGGAAAATCTAGTTATGGATTGGCTTAGTTTTAATATTACTTATTTATCAACTGATAAATTGAATAAAATAGCTTCTTATTTTTTTAGTCTTGGTTTTAACTGTAAGCAAAAAGGAATCGATGATCAAAAGCTATCTTTATTTTCTAATTCTAAAAATAAATACGAAGTTTTATTTACGGAAAAAATATATAATCCTCAACAAAGAAGTTTTTGGTCTGGAGTTATTGTCTCGTTTTCAAAGAACAATGCTTTTCAATTTTATAATATTGTTAAAATGAATCTGTTTAATTGGACAATTTTTGATTCTAACCCGATAAACTTAGAAAGACTTGATATTAATTGTTTTTTTAAAATAGAATTTGATTACACGAAAATTAAATTATTTTTTTTGTCGATGTTATAAGTTCATTACAGAACAACCTAGAAAACGAGATGTTGAATTAATTGAAGATCAAAAAGTTTGATATTGTGAATTTGTAAAAGAAGTAATTCAAATTATTATCGCATTTATTTAAAAAATTAGGGATTAAAGTTTGAATTAGAAATCAAGAAAGGTAAAGTTAAAACTTTTCAGGATTATTTATTTGAAAATCGAATTGAAGAATTTGAAACAAAAATTATAGAATATTTTTATAATCGTTAGATTTCGTTATTACCAATTAAAGATTATGATCATTATACTAAATGGATATTAAATTTTAAAAGAACAAAAAATAATATTATTAGATCTTCAGGGAAGAGTTTATTGGTAACTATTTATTTTAATTATCCTAATTTAAATGAACATAAAAGAAACTAAAAATTTTATATCTTACGTCAGCTTTTATCTTATATTCGAAACTTACCAATTTTAGATTTAGCCAGATTTAATACTAAAATTTTTTATAAAATTCAGTTACGTATTTAGGATTTTTTAATCTATATCGGTCAAAATCCTAACAATTATTATCAGTTTAAAAAAGTTTTTCGTTTTTTAAATAATCTCTCTGATATTAGATTGTTTAAAACTTCTTTTAATGATTATTCATTTAGATATTGGGTTGGTTTTTCAAGTTATACAGTATTTAAACAAGATAAATTTTTAGTTTTTAATTTGTATCTTGCTAAAGATTTATATAACTATAATTATTTTTTTGCATTCAACAAATTCTTTAGGATAAACGAATATTAATAATTATACAAATGGATTTTAGTAAAAAAAGGTACTTAGAGTAAATAAAGAAATCGAACAAACTTCGTCAAGAAGGTAAGTTTTTATATGATTACGATAAAGCTAAATATGATGAATTGAGCCGATATATTACTTTATTAAATAATAACATTGTTTGGCAGAGTCAAAAAAAATATTTGCAAATAGTAAAATCTTTTGTTAATAAAAGTATTGATATTGACCATTTTATTATTTTTAATTACCGTTATACATTACAACACCCTAAATTGCAATTAAAAATAATTTAGGGATTTTGGTATAATGATAAGATAATATAAAAGGATTTACTTTTAAAGTTTCAAAAAAAAATACTTCTTAGAGGCCTAAAAATAAGAACTTGTAATTCACAGAGTTAGGAAGTATAATTATAAAAAAATATTTCTAAAATTTACTATGCGAAATCAAATACGACTATTTCTATTTACAATTTTATGGGTCTGTAAACCAGTTTCATATAAGTCTGTCGTTGATAGTCAAGATCAATCTGTTCGATAGAAAGTTCTAGTTTTGCGGGCTGGGGTCAAAAGTCAACAGCTAGAAGTAATATTGGCAGGAAAATTTTGTACGAAAGGCTTTTCCCCACTTGGCTAGAACGGGTTGCTTATCAACGAGAACAAAACGAATTTTATAATTCAGATCCAGGAATTGAATTTCCTGAGGCCCATTTCAATGAAGGAGAGACAGTTGTAAGCAGCTCGATAGTCTCTTCCATAGTATATTTTTTACAAGTCCAATATTTACCGTTTTCACAAAAAAACGCATATTTACCTAGGAGGTTAAAAGTTCGAGCACTAAACACACCGGCTTTAGCCCCCTATAGGTATATAAGTATACCTAAAGAAAAAGCTGAAAAGTTTTAGGTAAAATAAGGCTAAAACAGCATTTTTTGATAGGTGAAAAAACCATCCTGTTTGAGCATTTGAAATTTTCAAAACGGGATGATTTTTTTTAATTTGTAAGCTATGGAGGTTTTATTAATACAAAATAACTAGCTAGCACTAATACATTATAATTTAGGTTGACAATTTTTTTATTAAATATTGTTACTAGTCACTATATTTTGGATTCTTATAAGTTAAGAATAACTATAAAAAATTGATTGAAAACCATCTAATAAGGTTTTAGCCTTTTAAATCGACTATTAGGGCCCTCTGAGAAGACATTTAATTTCCCAGCTTTTCAATTTCTATCATTTCATCAGTTCACTCCATCCTAGAATGTCTTTTTTGAGAGCATATTTTCTTTTCTTTTCCAATCCCAGGGTAATTTATAACCTCGACTTTAAACAATGACAGCTCTTATTTGATTTATTTTACCGGTGATGGCAGCTCTAAGAGCACTATTTGTAGTGGGATCTAGGGTAAAAGCGCTATTACCTAAAGCTATAAGAAAGGTAGCTGTAGTTGCTATTTGTTGCTGTTTTTTTGTAACAGTAGCAGCCATCTTTACATATTGAAAACTTGTCCCGAGACCAAGAATAGGCTCTAGTAAAGCTTTTCTAATCAATTCACCTGAATTTGCAGTACCTAAAGATTAGACAATACCCAGATATTGTGAGCCACAATTTATAGATATTTAAATTGCATAAAGCGTATCTATGAAACCGAATTTCCAAAGAAATAATACTAACTGAAATTCTCTATACCCTCCCATTTTATCACCTCCACAATCTTCTCGATAATCTAGAAGCAATACCGAATAACGCACTCGTAAGAATTATTTTACCGACAATTTTTAAACCTTTATAGATATTATTATTCATAAAATCTGTTTTTTAATTAAAATAAGTTTTATTTACTTAATATTCAGTATGCTATATTTTGTTCAAAAAAAACAAGTGTTAAAAATATTAATTTTTTAAGATCAAATAAGGATAATTTGTTAATAGTTTTTATACTTAATTTTAACTGAGATATGTGACAAAGAAAAAGAATTTGTTTGATCCTACTATTTAGATTCGTCTTTTAAAATTTTGATATAATTTCACCCACCTGAACTAAAATTATTAATTCTAAAATTGAGACAAGCGTAAACTCTTTTCGTTGATTATCGGATAAATATTAATCGAGTAAAACAAGGACCTTCGAGTTGTAAGGTATTTTAATATGAGAAGGTGCTGTTATTGTATAAGATTGTATAAGAAAGACTTTCTGACCTAGAATTTATATGAAATTTTAAAAATGAAAATTCTCATATTTTTACTGCGGAGAATTTAAACAAACCATTAGAACTAAAATCTTTTCTAAACTTAATCAATCAATTTATTAGATACTGTGCTAAAAAGTAATCCTAATCTGTCAAGTCATAATTTTCAAATAGAAATTATAGAGAGATAGGAATGATATCGAATTTGCGAGACAAACTATTGGTCATGCGAAAATTGATACTACTTCGTTCTACTTAGAGCATATACCTGATAAGGAATGAAAGTAACGTATGGAAAATATTTTTTCTACCAAAAATTCAATTATTGATTTAAAAAATGAAAAATAAAATAGATTAATTTTGTTAAACTATACGACCAAGATTAATATAATTATATACTAAAAATTTAATTAGCCGAATTTTAATCTTCCCATAACGGATGATTTATCAAATTTCAATGAAAGAATGGTTCATTCCATTGAAAATAAAAATAATTAATAAGAGCCTATTTAAAAGTCTTTTAATAGTTTTTCAAGTGCGATTATCTGTCAAGACATAAGATCTGAAATTTCAGTAATATTCGCTACATTGCCACTAGTTATATTACCTATATGTAAGGCATACTCGTCTAAGCGATTAAAAGTTCGAGCGCTAAACGCGCCGGATTTAGCCCCTATAAGGATATAGGTACGCCTAAAGAAAAAGTGATTAAAGCTGAGCCTGAATAAAAAGTATCGTTTGGTCAGCATATACAACTCGTCGCAAAACAAGCTTTCGTAAAAAGACTGGATACATAATATAAATTCGCCACGGTACGGCTAATTATACATACATTACCTACGATTGATAAAACTATACAGTTATTGCTTATAATTTACTTAATTATTTATAATTACTTCTATACTTCTAATAGACAACACTCACAACTGATGAGCGTTGTCTAGTTTTTTAGTTATTACTATCAGTTTAGATTAGTAACGTGCACCTTCAGCATTAGCTTGAACACTATAACTTTTAATTGTATATCCAATTTGACGACCGGGACCTTCTTGACGCTCTAAGTAGAAACCTGGTTCATTAGATGGACGATTTACGATGAATGACATTGCACAACTCTCAGTACCATAACTTGCATTAAATGCATTGATACGAATATAACCAGCTGCACATGATTTACGAGCCTCATTTAATTCAAACATTACAGATGCAGGATCTTTAATGTCAAATAATGGTAAACCCCATAATTCCCAGTAACTATTACGAGGATGTGGATCATCAGTCCATTCAACATTCATTGCCCAACCTTGGCTAATCGCATATGCAATTTGTTTTTCAATTTGTTGATCAGTTAAATCTGGTAAGAACGAGAAGCAACCTTGTGTAAGTCTCACTATTCAAATACTCCTTTAATTTTTTTAAAAGTAACTTAATTATACGTTTGCTGTTGGCGTTTCAGCGAAATCAGCTGTATCTGTAGATGTATAGTTAAAACTAATATCTTTCCATAAATCTAAAGCTGTTTGTAAAGGACCACATGTTTTAGCAGCATCGCGTAAAATTTGTGGACCGATTTCGTTGTTGAAGTAGTCAATACCTTCGTTACGAGCTAAAATCATTGATTCTAATGCAACACGGTTTGCTGTAGCACCGGCTTGAATACCATCAGGGTGTCCAATAGTACCACCACCGAATTGTAAAACAACATCATCACCTAAATAGTGAACTAATTGATGCATTTGACCACAGTGAATACCCCCAGAAGCAACAGGCATACATCTACGTAAACTAGCCCAATCCATTTCGAAGAAAATACCATAAGGTAAATTAACATCTAAATGTGTTAAACGTAATGTATCATAGAAACCTTTAATCATTAAAGGATCACCTTCTAATTTACCAACTACTGTACCAGCGTGAATATGATCTACACCAGCCATACGCATCCATTTACAGATAACACGGAAATTAATCCCATGATTCTTTTGACGAGCGTATGTAGAGTTACCTGCACGATGTAAATGTAAAATCATATCATTTTCACGTGCCCAAATCGCAGCACTTTGGATCGCCGTATAACCCATAACTAAATCGATCATCACAATTACAGAACCAACCGCTTTAGCATAATCACCACGTTTATATACTTCTTCCATTGTTGCAGCTGTAATGTTTAAGTAAGAACCTTTAACTTCACCTGTAGCAGCTGATGCACGATTAATACCTTCCATACAGTATAGGAAACGTTCTCTCCAACGCATAAATGGCTGTGAGTTAATATTTTCGTCATCTTTTAAGAAGTCTAAACCACCTTTTAAACCTTCATATACTACACGACCATAGTTTTTACCAGAAAGACCTAATTTTGGTTTTACTGTTGCACCTAATAATGGAGTACCATATTTGTTTAAACGTTCACGTTCTACAATAATACCAGTAGCAGGACCTTGGAATGTCTTTAAATATGAGTGAGGAATACGCATATCTTCTAAACGTAAAGCTGATACTGCTTTAAAACCAAAAACGTTACCAATAATAGATGCTGTTAAGTTAGCTAAAGAACCTTCTTCAAATAAATCACATTCATATGCGATAAAAGCAAAATATTGATCTGTCGTATTTGGAACTGGATCTACACGGTAAGCTTTAGCACGGTAACGTTCACAAGCTGTTAATAAATCTGTCCAAACAACAGTCCATGTCGCTGTCGAAGATTCACCAGCTACAGCAGCAGCAGCTTCTACTGGATCTACACCTGGTTGTGGTGTAATACGGAATAATGCAAGAACATCAGTAGATTGCACTGCATATGAAGCATCCCAGTAACCCATTTTAGCATAAGGGATTACACCAGATTCGTAACGGTCACTTTTGATTCGAGTCCGTTCTGATACAGATTGAGACATTGATTTCTCCTTAAAATAAAAAGGCAAGATGTAATAGATATTTAACTAATTAGTTTTCAATTAGTTCTATCAGTTGATGTTATAATAACAACCTTGGAAGCTATTATAACGTGGTTAAAGTATCTCAACATTTTATGTTTTTTATATATTTTATAACTTTTTAGAATATTTTTTATAAAACATCTCCTCTAACTTAATTCACTCCATAATTCCCTAGAAACGATTATTATGAAATAATATTAATGATTTTCATTTTTTTATAAGACATCAAAAAAAATATAAACACTAATAATCGTAACATCTAAAAAGCTTGTGAATAAAATTCTAACGGTAAAAAAGTTTTAATTTTAATACTATTAGCGAGTTAAATTTTTAATCGAATTAATTCATTAATACATTTTTACAAAATTATATAAAATTAGAACAATGAACATGATTAATATTAAACATTGAAGTTGAAAAAATATGTAGATCTAAAAAATTAGTGAATAGTTTTAATTTTTTTGAACATTAGATGGTGAAATTAAAATTAGCTAATTATTTTGTAAATCTAAATCTATAAAAAATTACAAATTTATATTAAGTATCAAAATAAATTATATATGGTTAATCAATCAAATAAAGTATTGGATACAAATATAACCAACCTAGTAAGCAAACCTTATCAATATGGTTTTTCTACAAATATTGAAAAAGAAATTATCGAAAAAGGTTTAAATAAAAGAACTATTGAATTAATATCACAAAAAAAAAACGAACCTAACTTTTTATTAAAATTTCGATTAAAAGCATATAAAAAATGGAAAGAAATTAATGAACCAACCTGGGCCTATTTAAAATTTCCTCAGGTTAATTATCAAGATATCGTTTATTATTCAGTCCCAAGATCAAAGAAAAAACTAAAAAGTCTTGACGAGGTTGATCCGGAACTGCTAAAGACATTTGAGAAATTAGGAATTTCATTAACTGAACAAAAAAGATTAACTAATGTTGCAGTTGATGCTGTGTTCGATAGTGTTTCGATTGCAACAACATTTCAAGAAGAACTTAAAGAATTTGGGATAATTTTTTCTTCAATTTCGAAAGCTATTCATGACTATCCACAATTCATTGAAAAATACCTAGGTTCTGTTGTTCCAATTGGTGATAATTATTTTTCAGCTTTAAATTCAGCTGTTTTCACAGATGGATCTTTTTGTTATATTCCGAAAAATATAATATGTCCATTAGATTTATCGACTTATTTTCGAATAAATGATCAAAAATCCGGACAATTTGAACGGACCTTAATTATTTCTGAAAAAAATAGTAAAGTAAATTATCTAGAAGGATGTACTGCTCCTCAATACGATAATAACCAGCTCCATGCAGCAATTGTAGAATTAATTGCATTAGAAAATGCGAATATAAAATATTCAACTGTCCAAAATTGGTATTCAGGAAATGAATTTGGAACCGGTGGCATTTATAATTTTGTAACAAAACGCGGTTTGTGTGCTGGAACTGACTCAAAAATTTCATGGACACAAGTTGAAACTGGATCAGCGATTACATGGAAGTATCCAAGTTGTATATTGGTCGGAGAAAACTCACAAGGTGAATTTTATTCTGTCGCTTTAACAAATAATTACCAACAAGCTGATACTGGAACAAAAATGATTCATATTGGAAAAAATACTCGTAGTCATATTATTTCAAAAGGAATTTCAGCAGGAAAGTCAAAAAACAGTTATCGGGGTTTAGTCAATGTAAATAATAAAGCATTTGGAGCACGAAATTATTCTCAATGTGATTCTTTATTAATCGGAAATTTGTCAAATGCAAATACTTTCCCATTTATCTCAGTTCAAAATTCAACTACAAAGATTGAACATGAAGCTTCAACATCAAAAATTGGTGAAGAACAAATTTTTTATTTTTCTCAACGTGGTATCGGTTTAGAAAAAGCTATAGAATTAATGATTAGTGGATTTTGTCGTGAAGTTTTTACAAAGTTACCTTTAGAATTTGCCGCTGAAGCCGATCGATTATTAACCTTAAAACTAGAAGGAAGCGTCGGATAATGAATTCAGATTCCCCTCTTTTAGAAATCAAAAACTTAAAAGTTTCTATTAATGAAAATGAAATTTTAAAAGATCTCAATTTAAAAATTAATACAGGTGAAATTCATGCAATAATGGGACCAAATGGATCTGGTAAAAGCACACTTTCAAAAGTTCTTGCAGGACATCCTACTTATTCAATTCTAAGTGGTGATATTCTGTTTAAAGGATCTAGTATTCTAACATTAGATCCAGAAGAAAGATCACATCTAGGTATTTTTCTTGCATTTCAGTATCCAATTGAAATTCCTGGAGTTAGTAATGAAGATTTTTTACGTCTTGCATATAATTCAAAACAAAAATTTTATCAGAAGCCTGAAGTAGATCCTATTGAATTTTTAACAATTATTAATGAAAAATTACAATTAGTTAATATGTCACCATTATTTTTAAATAGAAATGTAAATGAAGGATTTTCTGGTGGCGAAAAAAAACGTAACGAAATTTTACAAATGATATTATTAGACTCAGAATTATCTATTTTGGATGAAACTGATTCTGGTCTTGATATTGATGCATTAAAAATAATTTCAACAGGTATTAATAATTTTATGAATCAAAATAAATCTATTATTTTGATTACACATTACCAACGATTACTAGATTATATAAATCCAATGTATGTACATGTAATGCAAGATGGAAAGATTGTAAAAACAGGATCCGCAGAATTAGCAAAAGAGTTAGAGAACAAAGGATATGAATGGTTAATAAAAAAATAGAGCGTTCTCGTAAAGAGAACCCTAAAATGATTCAAAATTTCCTATAATACTTGTTGTTCCTGTATATTTTTTAATATTGGGTAATTTACTAAATTAGTTAAATTTTATGTACCCAGAAATTTTTTATTCAAATACGTTTACCTTATTAGCGGAGGCAGAAGTTGGAAAACATTTTTACTGGAATATTGCTGGGTTTTTAGTACATGGACAAGTCTTAGTAGTTATCTGGTTTGTTATACTTCTTTTATTAGTATTTTCATTCTTAGGAACTACAGGTGCCGATCGTATTCCAACTAGTTTCCAAAATTTTATGGAAGCAGCGGTTGATTTTGTTACAGATATTGCTAGAGATCAGTTAGGTGAAAGTTTTTACAAAGAATGGGTTCCATTTATTGGAACATTGTTCTTCTTTATATTTGGGTGTAATTGGGCAGGTGCAGTTATTCCATGGAAATTAATACAATTACCAGAAGGAGAATTTGCGGCTCCAACCAATGACATTAATACTACAGTAGCATTAGCTTTGTTAACGTCATTCGCCTATTTTTATGCAGGTTTAAGTAAAAAAGGTTTAGGATATTTTAAACGATATATTGAGCCAATTCCACTTCTTCTACCAATTAATATTTTAGAAGATTTTACGAAACCTTTATCATTAAGTTTCCGATTATTTGGAAATGTTTTAGCCGATGAATTAACAATTTCTGTATTAACATCGTTAGTTCCATTGGTGATTCCGTTACCAATTATGCTATTAGGTATTTTTGCGGGATCAGTACAAGCTTTAATTTTTTCAACACTAGCTGCTGCCTATATAGCAGAAGCTCTTGAATAAATTAACATTAAAATTATATTTACATTTATTATATTAAGATTTATTATGGATTCTATCATTTCTGCTGCTTCTGTTATCGCTGCTGGTTTAGCGATTGGTTTAGCTGCTATTGGACCAGGTATTGGTCAAGGTAATGCAGCTGGTCAAGCTGTAGAAGGTATTGCTCGTCAACCTGAAGCAGAAAACAAAATTAGAGGTACGTTATTATTAAGTTTAGCCTTCATGGAAGCATTAACAATCTATGGTCTTGTTGTAGCTTTAGCATTGTTATTTGCTAACCCATTTAATGGTTAATAAATTTATTTTTCATCTAATTAATAAATTTGTACTTTATATTTTAAAAATACTCGACTAAATACTTACTTATCTGAACGATAACTTAGAAAGATCGTTAAAAATATAAAGTTATTTAAAATAATTAAATAAAAAATAAAAAACAATATAGGCAATAGATCTTATTGTCTATATAGTCAACATTAAAAATTCATTTTTTAGATTCAAGAGATTTTTTTAACTTTAAGAAGTTATCGAACAAATGAAACTAAATTTTAACTATTTTTTCACCATATAAATACAATTAATATTTTTACAATAATTAATAATTTAATGTTTAAAGAGAAATTTGATTATTTTTGTAAGAAGAGTCATTTGTGAGCAAAAATGATACTCTGATGATTTAAAACTCTTCTTTTCTTTAATCTAAAAAATTCTACTTTTATATTACAAGATATAAATTTCATATGATTAATTTTTCACTATTAATTTCAAGTTCAGAAGTCACTGGTCCTGGCGGATTGTTTGATATTGATGCAACTTTACCATTAGTCGCCATTCAATTTGTATTATTAATGGTTGTTTTAAATATAATTTTATACACTCCATTATTAACAATTATTGAAGAACGTAAAGAATATATTTTAACAAATCTTGGTAAAGCTTCAGAAATATTAGCGGAAGCTAACAAACTAACAACTGAATATGAACAAGAATTAGATAGCGTCCGTAAAGAAGCACAATTCGAAATTACAAATTCACAAAAAATTCATAAAGAAATTTTGGAAATCGAGCTAAACATTTCTCAAAAATATATTGATAATTTATTAGATACTATTACAAAAGATCTGCTTAATAAGAAGAATATAGCACTTAATAGTTTAGATGAAATCGTTCAATCTTTATGTGTTGATATTGAAACTAGATTATCAATCTAAATTTTTTGTTAAACGTAATTTTCCTTTTTATAAGTGAACAGTTTATAGAAACATTCTCAAACATGGAAAATTTTAATCAAATTTTTATATTACTTGCCGAAACTGATGGCATAGGTTTAAATCTAGACATCTTAGAAACAGGTGTACTCAACATTCTTGCTTTACTCGTAATTCTAATCTATACGGGTCGTGATTTTTTAGGATCTCTATTAGAAGAACGAAAAACAACTATTGTTAAAGGTGTTCAAGATGCGGAAGATAGATTAAACGAAGCCGAAAGACGTTTACGCGAAGCACGAAAACAATTAAATCAAGCGCATGTTGTTATTAGTGAAATACAACAAGAAACTATCTCAACAAAAAAAGTATTACTTCAATCTGATGCTTATCAAGCAAAAAAAGATTTAAAAGTTCGTTTTGAACGTGCTTTAGCAACTTTCCGTTCAAAGGAACGTCAAATTTTTTTAGAAATTAAACAAGAAATAATTTTACTTGTATTAAAACGCACTGTCATTCGAGCGCAACAAACATTTAGTCCTAAAGATCGTGCGGCTGCTCTAATTAAGGACACTATTAATAAATTAGAAGGAGATTTGTTATGAATAACCCATTAACATCTAAAATTGCAGCTCCTTATGCACGTGCTTTATTCGACTTCTCAGTCGAAAATAATATCATGTATCAAATTACAGCAGATTTTCAAAATTTAGAAATCTTTTTAGATAAAACACCTGAACTAACAGAATATTTAAATAATCCTGTTATTTCAAAAGAAGAAAAACAGGAAATTTTAATGAAGCTATTAAAATCACAACTAAATCCAGAGACGTTTAACTTTTTAATGGTTTTAATAGAACGCGACCGAATTGATTTATTACGATCAGTTATTAATTTATACTTAGATCTAATATATGAAACAGCTTCTGTTAAAATGATTGAGGTTTATACGGCGTTTCCATTTACGGTTTTACAAAAGAATACATTAGTCAAAAAACTGAAAAAATTAACAAAAGCACGAGAAATTAGATTAGTTATTACAGTTGATCCAAGTTTAATTGGTGGCTTTTTGATTAAAACTAGTTCAAAAGTGATTGATTTTACAGTTAAAAGTCAATTACAGAAACTAGCAAAACATTTAAATAGTGTATTAGAAATATAAATAAAATCTTTTATTAACTTTTTATCTAAAAAAAAATACAATGATAAATATTCGTCCAGACGAAATTAGTAGTATTATCCGTGAACAAATTGAAAAGTATGATCAAGATGTTAAAGTAGATAATATTGGTACCGTTTTGCAAGTTGGTGATGGGATTGCTCGAGTTTATGGACTTGATCAAGTAATGAGTGGTGAGCTTTTAGAATTTGAAGATAAAACAATTGGTATTGCTCTAAATTTAGAAAATGACAATGTTGGAGTTGTTTTAATGGGTAATGGTCGTCAAATTTTAGAAGGCGGTACCGTAAAAGCAACAGGTCAAATTGCTCAAATTCCTGTTGGAGAAGAATTTTTAGGACGTGTTGTCAACCCACTAGGTATTGCTATTGATGGAAAAGGTGATATTAAATCTTCGGATACACAATTATTAGAAGCAATGGCACCAGGAATTATCAGTCGTAAATCAGTTTGTGAGCCATTACAAACAGGAATTACATCTATTGATGCAATGATTCCTATTGGACGAGGTCAACGTGAATTAATTATTGGAGATCGTCAAACAGGAAAAACTTCAATTGCAGTAGATACAATTATCAACCAAAAAACAGAAGATGTTGTTTGTGTTTATGTTGGAGTTGGACAAAAGGCTTCTACCGTTGCACAAGTTGTTAATGTACTGGAAGAGAAAAATGCAATGGCGTATACAATTATAGTTTGTGCTAGCGCAAATGATCCTGCAACATTGCAATATATTGCTCCATATGCCGGCGCAGCAATGGCCGAATACTTTATGTATAAAGGTAAAGCAACTTTAGTAATTTACGATGATTTAACTAAGCAAGCGATGGCATATCGTCAAATGTCATTATTGTTACGTCGTCCTCCAGGACGTGAAGCTTATCCAGGTGATGTATTTTATTTACATTCGCGTTTATTAGAGAGAGCTGCAAAACTTAGTGATACACTTGGTGGTGGAAGTATGACAGCACTTCCAATTATTGAAACCCAAGCCAGTGATGTATCAGCATATATTCCAACAAATGTAATTTCAATTACTGATGGACAAATCTTTTTATCAAATGATTTGTTTAATTCAGGGATTCGTCCTGCTATTAATGTTGGTATTTCAGTATCACGTGTAGGGTCAGCAGCACAAACTAAAGCAATGAAACAAGTTGCTGGAAAATTAAAGTTGGAATTAGCTCAATTTGCTGAATTAGAAGCATTTTCTCAATTTGCATCAGATTTAGATGAAGCAACGCAAAAACAATTAGCACGAGGGACACGATTACGTGAAGTATTAAAACAACCTCAAAATTCTCCTTTATCAGTAGCTGAACAAGTTGCTCTAATTTACACAGGTATCAATGGATATTTAGATGATTTAGAAGTAGCTGATGTAAAAAAATATTGTGTTAGTTTATTAGCATATTTAGCAACTTCAAAAGAATATTCAGAAATAGTAAGTTCAACAAATCAATTCACACACGAAGCAGAAAGTTTATTAAAAACCGCTATTGTTGAAGTAAAAAAAGTTTAAAGAATAAATATTTTGACTTTCTAAGGAAGAGTTTCAATACCTAAAAAAACTATTCATATATACGGATAATTTTTTTAGGTGTTATTGAGAAGAATATTAAAAAACATTCTAAAAACTTATAAAATATACAAACAAAATAAAAATTAGTATACCTTAACTATGTTATAAGAATATAATATCCAAGGTTATTATATCGATCAATATAAATATAATTAATTCAAAAATTATACAAATCTAAGATAATATTTCTAAAAAAAAGATTTCTTCTAATAACTATTATGTCAACCTTTCTAGGCTTTTTCATCATATTATATAAAGAGTTTGATAAGAAAGAGTGTCGTAGAACATATCAATCACTAAAATTGGCTGACATTTTAACATTTGGTGAAATGAGATTTTGTTTTGTTGATGAAATGCCAAATATAAATAAAAATATGAATTCATCAATTCAAATCGAACAAACTACTTTAGATTTTTGAGAAAATGAACTAGAAGAAGATAAATTAAATTCACTTATTGGAAGCGATGAAATTCTTTACGTAGATCTAGAAAAAAGTAGACCTGGACCTCAAGCTAAAACTGGCGCACTTACATATAGTAGAAAACCAGATATTAAAAATAGCAGTATATCTGTAAAAGGTTTTACTATAAATTCAATAAAATATCAAAATACAACTAAAGTTTACAAACCACCTGAAGGTTTACATGCTCAACAAAAATCAGATCTTACCAAGAACAAGATGTCCGATAGAACAATTCATCTAAAAAACGAAGAGGTAGAATTCGAGACCCTTAAAAGTTTAACTGACAAAACTCAAGATTTAGATGAGGCAAAAAGACTTGAGGAGATCAATAAAAAGCTGAAACTTCCCAAAAAACAAGTTTATAAAAAGTACAAGCATAATGATAAATTTAGAAATATTGATGGTGGTGAAATTCAGAGTAAAATAGAGTTTAAAGATGTTCAGGTTCGATTTCTCAAAGATTCTAACACGTACGTCACAAAGGCCATCCAAATTTCTAAAGATCATGATCCAAAAGATTGTTATATATTTTTTAATGATGAAACGCGTCAAGTCCATCAAGGGAATCCAAACGACGATGATTCTTTAATATACGTAAGTACACGTAAGTTTTCGAGAAAGATGTATGAAAAATTTAGACGGCATCAAATAGTTGGTTAAGATTGGGCTAGACTTCCGGACGTTTCTTTTATGAAAAATGGCATGATAATGAAGAATGTTCTAGATTATATGAATACTGATAACGCCAATAAACTCTAATTTTAACGTTTTTAGTTATATCTGTCTAAGTAAATATATTTGAAATTTATGAAAAAAATGTTTCAAGAAAAATTTATAGTACATTTTAAAAGACTAACAGAACAGTCTGCTTTATTTTATAAAAAAACTTAATTTATCAAATTAAAAAAATATTTTGAGTTTTTATGGGATCTTTTTCTATGGAAATATAAAAGTTTCTATTCAGAATTATCTGCAGATTTTATAAACTTTAATATATCTGGTAACGAGTTTAATGAACAATTCATTAAACTTCGTTTTTCTTATATTAGAAAATTTGATCAATTACTAAAAGAACTAGAAATTAATTTTCAAGTACTAGCTGAATTTCCTTTAGATTCTAGAGCCTTTGGTTTTGATCAAATTATAAAAGAAGTCTACGAAGATTGCGATGCTTTTATATTAGATGAATGTCTAGAAAAGATTAAAGATGATCAAGATATTGGTGAAATTGATAAAGATGAGCTACATACTCGGATTAAAAAAGTGGTTTTAAGAACACAGGAACAAATACACGGAATTTAAAAACGATCTTTTTGATAACAAGAAATAACGTTATAAAGTTATAAACTATTTTGAGTTCAGAGATTCGTTTAATAGTTTTGAAATAGTAAATCTATTGTTTACTGTTTCAAAACTATTAATTTTTTATCTTTTCAAATTTGGATATAACTTCGTTTATCAAATATTTTCATCTTTTATCTTCATTCCTTTTTAAGGACTATGTTACATTTTTACAATAATTAGTAGATTTATCAAAACCTAAACTTATCTTCATTCTAGCCTTTTTATCAATTGCTAAGAGCATATTTAACTACTTTCCTAACTAAAAGTATTTTATCTTTCTTTTTTTCCCCAACACTTTTAGTTAACCCATTCGAATGTCTTTTGGGGGGTAAACTCAAAATAAAAATTAATATTTAGTGTTTTATTTTAAAAAATCAACTCTTTACAAATAAATTTACATAAACTATAGTTTATAAACAAATAAAACTATTAAAGGAAAAAAAAATGTTTAAAGAAATTTCTCTAAGTTGTTGCTATCGATATGTTCGAGTTAGTTCAAAAACCTAAGAGTCCAATTCTTAGATACAATTTCAAAAAAAGATACTTAAAAATAATGGAATTCCAGAAAAAAATATTTGAATAGAAGTTGGATCAGTAACTGATGCCATTCAAAATCGACCTGTTTTTCAGAAGTTAATTGAAACCGAGTTAAAAGAAAATGATTTGTTAATGGTGACTAAATTGATTAATATAGTCGAAACACTTTAAGTTTCCCAAAACTTCAAAAAAAGTTTTTTAAAAAGTCTCTCACCTTTATTTCTTTAGATCCTCCATATCCATCTGATTCAGCTGGTGATAAGCTAATTACAACTAATCTTACTACTATTGCTATTTTTGAGAACGAACGGAGGAAAAAACGACAACAACACGAAATAGAGGCTGCAAGAAAAGCTGGAAAATATAAGGGAAAAAAGACTGTTATCACAAAAAAATTGATTGTAGAAGTTAAAAATTTAAAAGAAAATCGATAACTTTCTGTTATTCAAATTGCCCTGGTCACCAAAAAAGGTCATGATAAAATCTATAAAGTTTTAAAAAATGAACTCGGCTACGTTTCTAATCGATTAATCAAACAGAAGAATAAAAATAAATTAAGTTTTGAATTGGAAAATCTATAAATAGATTTGATATCTTTCAATATTACAGGTTGTACAGACTCAGAACTAAGTGCAAATCATTTATCTGATTCATTTGGTTTTAATTCAGATTTCAAAAAGAGTTCTAAAGTAAAGGCTGAACCTTTAATTTATAGTATCAGAAATTATCATAAAGTAGTCTTCGTAAAATTTCCTTATGATCCTAAATCAAAAAATTTTTAGGGTGGGATTACAGTCAGGTTCTTAGGTAAGCATGGAAATTTTTTTTATGAATTTATAAGAAGAAAAAAGGTGGATTGGCAGATCTTTGATTTAAGTTATATAAATCTTGGCCAATTGGATATTCAGTTTTTATGAAACTTACAATATTTCCTAATTAAAAATTATCGGCAACAGTTAGAATTGTTTGTGAAAAAATCTTATCAGAAAGTTAAGACTCGATCACAAGAAAAACTAAATGGAAGCGAAACAGAAAAGGTTTAATTCTAACCATAGGTAGCCAAAAAAGGCATAATTTTATATGCGTTTATGAGAAGACTCATTATCCATTATCTGGAATTTGAATTAGAAACTAAAAAAGAGGTCATACGATCATTTCAAGACCTTTTATTTTCTAATCATCTGGGAAGTTTTGAAGACAAATTATCCAAACATTTTTATTGCCAACAGAGAAAATCATTAGTATTGGACTCTTATTATACTGATTGGCTAGTTATTAGGCTGAGGAAAAATTTCTCCCAAAAAAATCAATAAAATTCTTTAGTAAATAGCTATTTAGAAAAACTTAATTTCGATTCTTTTAGTCAAAAAGAACGATTTTTTAAATTGCTTCGATTATTATTTTTTATTAAAAATTTAAAGGCTTCTAAAATACTCTAAAATGAAAATAAATTAAGATATTAGCATAAATTCAAATAGGGTAAAAAAAAAGCCTTGTTTAAAATTTTATATTATTGAATCGTTGGAAGGAATTCCTTAACTTGACTTTTCAATCTTTCTTCTACTTCTAAGCTATAATGCTTAAATGTTTATATAACTTATCTAAACTAGCAACTAAATCTGATTTATCTAATTTATCAAGTTTATTTATTTCGGCTTTCAAGTTATCCAAGCCTATAAGTAGATCAAATTTGGCCGATTTTTTGATTTCTTGAACTTGTAATTCATCAAATACAGATATGTCGATATCGGTTGCAAAATGATATAATTTTAACCAATAACCGTTTGGCTTATCATCAATGTACGCTTCGATTGCTTCATAGATAACTTCCTTGGTTAATTTCTGAACAATAATCCAAGGTAAACCTGGACCATAAAAATTAACCTGATCTTTTTTCATTAAATACTGAAGATTTTTAGCTGTTCCGACAATAATTGTTAAAGGAAATTCATCCTGTAACCTAACAAACACTTCAATATTTGAATTGGAAATGTCCTCAATTTTGTTTAAGTTAATTTCGTCTATTTCAATTGAGAACTTACTTTCTTTTTCAACCATATTTGTTTATTTATATAACTCTTTTAATCTATTTATCACGAATTCTTGATTAGTTTTTTTCTTTCCTGACTTAGCTAAAATTTCAATTATATTCTCTGATTTACGTTCATTTACATATAGACGACCGCCATTTTTCGCACGATGTTCATAGACATCACCAAATAAGTGTCGACGACCTATTCCCGGCTGTTCATGGCCTTCTTCTAATTTGTCAGCTAATCTGTTAACATCAACCTGGATTAACATATCATTACACGCTTCTTCAGCCGCGCGCACAAGGCCTGGATCCTCGTCAATACGAGAAATCATTGTTTTCTTCTGTCCTGTTTTAGACTGGTTATTTGACTTCTCTTGCAGATCCTGCTCTGCTTTGCATTGTTCATTATACTTCTTTTTTAGTTTTTTTTTTGATTCTCTTTTTTTAGAAGTATTAGTTGGATGCTCTACTGCAGTTTTCTCAGAGTTTTTTGTTTGTTTCTGAATATCCTCAAAGTCGAAATTACGGCCACCACCATTTCCCCCCGGTCCAGGATTCCCCGGTCTGTGATTTTCTGTCTGTGGAGCGGTACGATATTAATTCACTTTCAGCCCACTGCGATAAAATATAGGTGCTGGTGGTCCAACACGTCTCCCAGGTGTAGGAAAATTAGTTGGTGATGTTATCCTTGGACTAGGAGCGATTATCCGTGGACTCGAAGGTACACTTGAACTACCCTTAACCAAAATTACCTGTCGATGATCATCATTTAATAGATCATTAGTCTCAGCTACTTTAGCCCACTTCTTAGTTATAGTTGATTTAACTTTATCCCGGGTGTTTCTTATAGTTTAATACGGGCTAAAAGATTGTACGTCTTTGAAAGGCATTTCAACTAGTGGGTTCTGAGTCAAATTCAAGAAGGGAAATATAGGAAGATACATTAACAGTTTTAGGTTAAATCTATTTTTCCGTACTTGTTTATCAATAGCAATTTCCTGTTTCTCAGTTAGATTGATACAGTAAGAATAAGCAACATCAAGACTCATATAAAATTTCCCTCCATAATTAGTTTATGATTATAGGATACTAAACAATGATTCGTTTGTTAATGCTTATTTATATGAATAAAAAATACTTCGAAAAATATTTAAAAACACTAACTAGAAAGTTTATGTCTTAATCCAAAAGAATAATCTGTTTTAATACATTCTAATATAACATTATACTAAAAAAAGTTTTCTTAATATTTTTTCTATAAAATTATATTGTTAAATGCAATAAAAATAGTTATTTAATAATAATATTTGTTATATTATTATTAAATAATTTTTATTCACCTTGAACTTTTAATAATGCAAATCCTAATGAAAGACCAAACAAAGTCATAAAAAAACATGAAATTGCTGCATTAACAATTTCTGGACTTGCATATGGAAATATTTTTACGATTAATGCCATAATTTTTTTAATAATTAAGTGTTATAAAAAGTTTAAAAAATTAGAAACCATTTCTAGCCCAAACAACTAATGCTAATGAAAATGTAAACATGGTCATTAAGCTAGCCCAACCTAAACTTATAATATCCATAGATTTATTTTGATTTTTTATATTAATGTAGATAGTTTATAATTTAAAAGGTTTTAAAACCTTTTAAATTATTTAATTGTTTTTAATAGCTTACTTGAAGTTAACAAAAATGATTGTTAAATAACAAGTTTGATAATTTTATAAGAATATAACATTATTCCAATAATATTCAAATAAATTGAATTTTTAATCAATTCTAAATATGAATTTTAAAGAGCTATTTTAACCAATACCATTCGCCCAATCAACATCAACATTTTCAATAATTAAAGATGAATTATAAATTTGTAAAATAATTAATAAAAATACTAAAAATGCTGCCATAACTACAGCCATAATTGGAGTAGTTCCCCAGCCTGGTGCAACTTTACCATATTCAGCATTTAGTGGACGTAAAATTTCACCTAATCTTGTTCGTAATGCCATAAAAATATTTATTTTTAATAAATTAATTTTTTACTATATGTTATATAATATTGAACTATTAATTTAGCTAAATATATAACATGGAAACAGCAACTATTATTGTCATTTTTGTATCAAGTTTACTTTTAGGAATTACCACATATTCTATTTATACAGCTTTTGGACCAGCATCTAAGAATTTGCGGGATCCATTTGAAGAACATGAAGATTAAAAAATAAAACCAAATCATTTGGTTTTATTTCTTAATAATTCTAGGCGTTTCTCTAAAAAATACGGCAAAGAAAATTACCATTAAAGTACCGATAAGTAAAAATGTATAAACTAAAGCTTCCATTGTTTAATCCTATTTAAATTTAAAGAAATTAAAAAAACAAAGACTACAATCTATACAGCACCTTGTTTTTTAGTTGATTTGTCCCCAAGTTTTTGGAACGCACCAAATTCTACTTGCTCTGTAACTTCTGCACCAATGCCTGTAAATACATCGCGGAAAATTGTTCGGCCACCATGCCATAAATGACCTAAGAAGAATAATAAAGCAAAATTAGCATGACCAAATGTATACCAGCCACGTGGACTACTTCTAAATACGCCATCCGATTCTAAACTTGTTCGATCAAATTCAAAAACTTCTCCTAACTGTGCTTTACGTGCAAATTTCTTAACTGTTGGTGCATCTTTAAATGTTTGACCATTTAATTTGCCTCCATAGAAATCTACAGTTACTCCAACTTGTTCGATACTATATTTTGATTCTGCTCGACGGAATGGGATATCAGCACGAATAATCCCATCTTTATCAATTAAGATAACCGGGAATGTTTCAAAAAAGGCTGGCATTCTACGAACTGTTAATTCACGACCTTCTTTATCGCGGAATATCGGATGTCCTAACCAAGCCTCAGCAATACCATCTCCTTTATCCATAGCACCTGCACGGAATAAACCACCTTTTGCAGGGTTATTTCCAATATAATCATAGAATGCTAGTTTATCTGGAATTCGTGACCAAGCTTGACTTTCTGATAATCCTTCGCTTATAGATGTTTCTACTTGACGTTCAATTTCCTGTTGGAAATATCCACTATCCCATTGATAACGAGTTGGACCAAATAATTCGATTGGAGTTGCGGCAGCACCATACCACATTGTACCTGACGTTACAAAGGCGGCAAAAAATACAGCCGCAATACTACTTGATAATACAGTTTCAATATTACCCATTCTTAACGCACGATATAACCTTTGTGGTGGACGTACAGTTAAATGAAAAATACCAGCAAAAATACCAAAAATGCCAGCGGCAATATGGTGAGAGGCAATCCCACCGGGATTAAATGGATTAAAACCATCAGCGCCCCAAGCTGGTGCTACTGGTTGAACTTTTCCCGTAATACCATAAGCATCTGAAACCCAAATACCAGGTCCAAATAGACCTGTAACATGAAATGCTCCAAATCCAAAACATAATAAACCTGATAAAAATAAATGGATACCAAATATTTTTGGTAAATCTAAAGCAGGTTCACCTGTTCTTGGATCACGGAATAATTCTAGATCCCAATATACCCAATGCCAAATAGCAGCTAAGAAACACATACCTGATAAAACAATATGTGATAATGCTACACCTTCAAAACTCCAAAGACCCGGATTTGAAACGCTTTCGCCAGTAATACTCCAACCACCCCAAGAATCCGTAATACCTAAACGAGTCATAAATGGCATAACAAACATCCCTTGACGCCACATTGGGTTTAAAACAGGATCTGATGGATCAAATACTGCCAACTCATATAATGCCATTGAACCTGCCCACCCTGCAACTAATGCAGTGTGCATCAAATGTACAGCAATTAATCTTCCAGGATCATTTAAAACAACTGTATGAACACGATACCATGGTAATGCCATAGTAATTCATTCCTCAATATAAATAATGGTTTTTGACTTTCTTACAACTAAACTAAAAAAACGTTAGCTACTATACTATTATAAGTAAAGATCAGAAAAATTAATTAATTTAATTTATTTAAAATTAAAGATCTTACAATTTGAACATTATAATATTACTTGGGTTACTGTTTTAGCAAGTCAAAATATAACGGCAAAACCTAATATAGCTAGAGGAGCAGACATTACAACGTTAAGAACACCGGTAAAAAGCTTTCATATATTCTTATGTATAAATATTCACATAAATCGTATTGTAGCCCATTTAATTAGATCCACAACCATTGATTCTAAAGCAATTGTTAATAGATTAGCCAAAGCTATAGATAAGAGATTTGTAGTAGCTCCTAAGATAAAACTAATAATACACACAGATCGAGGAACACAATTCTCAAGCCAGGCATACACAAACTTCATTGAAAGGTTTCAAGATTACTTTTCATCAAGTATGTTATGTGAAAATACGCTTACTGACAATGCAGTGACAGAGAGATTTATGAAAACTTTTAGAGGGCATAAAATTGATGCTATTACAATCGAAGAATTGCTAACGCAGTCTATTCTCGAAAATTCAGACTTCAGAAATTCTAGATCGATATTAAATCAGTATGTTAAAAGTTTGAATAAAAAACCGAATAAGAAGTCAGTTTATACATCACCTAAGAGGCACAATAGACAAGTGTTAACGGCTTCTATACTCGTAGCTGAGCCAAAGTACCCTAAAGCATTTTCAAAACGATTTTAGGTTTGATGAGATTAGTAAATTTAAAACAGAAAATGCAGAAGTCATAAGTATACTTATTGAAATAGTCTCAAAGAAAACAGAGCTTGTAGACAAAAATCCTCTCAATAATTTTGAAAATAATCTTACTTTGAAAGTCATTGATCAACGTTTAAATGAAATATATTCTTTAATCGCAAATAATCCTAAAATCACTAAAGAGTATGTTGAAGAAACCATTTAACCAGTTGAAGAAAGTTTATAAGAATTGCATTACAAAGTCGATTAGTTAATTCCTAAAAAGAAAAAAGAAAGAGAGATCCAACCATTAAATTGTACCTGTGGTACGAGTACTAAACTTTGAAATTCCGAATCACTAAATGAAGTGGCATGTAATCCAGCTTGTAGTTGTTGAAAGGACTCTTTTGTTTTTCCTAATCGCTAGCGATTTGTAGGTTTAACGCTAGGATCTTGGAATTGTAAAAAATCTCTTAGTTTAAATACAACTTTCCGATAAGCAGTGGAACCTAAATATTCGATTTCAAAATCTAAATGTTGAGCATAATTTAAAAATTGAATAAGATTGAGAAAGGCTCTCGTATCCATTAATATTTTTGAGTCGATGTACTCAGAATTCAAACCGTATGGAAGAATTGGTTGCTTGCGAATGGATCGTAATTTTGATAACTAACCAATCTGTAAAACAATCTTTCAAAGGCAATAATTTTCCAAAAGATCGTAAAAAATATAAAAGAAGTTTTTGCTCAAATTCTTCTAAATTATTTGAGACTAACAAAAGATGATGCTCTTGAAGAAATTTCCCTTTCATTTCGTGTTCAAATTTTAAAGAATGTTTGGTTTCGTAAATCCGAAAAGAATGATTGCTTCTACGACTTCCGATTTTTAAAATCCAACCTTTGCGATTTTTTTCGAGACTAAAGTTTTTATTAGTTTGTTTAAATTGTTGTTGACAATTCTCTAAAAAATCTTTGCCAGAAATTTTATCTTTACTTTTGTTATTTCGAGAATAGTAGAGATCAAACCGACTAAGAAATGCTTCCGAAAAAATGGTCCAGTCAATTAAGTTTTTTTGAATAAAAGTATAAAAAACGAAAGCATTTGGTCCTGTAAAAATTAATGCGGTACCGCGCCAATAGGGACCTTACTTGATAAAAGTAACTTCGAATTTATTAGTAGAATTAACTCGAACAAGTTCCTTGACTGGTTTGGCTAACTTGCCCGATTCTTGATAGGAATTAAATCCGAGCTTGAAAAGATAATTTGTTATTTCTGTTTCTGTAAATTCGTCTAAATGTTGGAATTTGAAAGAAATATAATCAACGACTAGGTTTTCAGATTCAAAAGTGAATTTATTTGGAGTCATTTTTTCTTTCCTAGATATAGTAAATAAATATAGCTCGCAGTGGTGAAATAAAGGCCCCTAAGACCAGCTAATTGTGTTTTTGGTACTATTTCTTTCTTAACTAATCGATTTGATCCGTAATCTAAATGATCTTTTAAAACTTTGTATATAGTAGCTCTACTTTTTTTGGTTAGCGTGGCAATTTGAGTAACAGATAAATTTTTATTTTCTTTCAAATCTTTGACTTGAGCAATCAAAGCTTTATTGATGACGGTCTTCCGTCCCTTGTATTTGCCGACTTGCTTGGCAGCCTAAATTTCTAGTCGTTGTCGTTCCTTTCTCTGGTCATTTTCAAAAACAGCAATGGCAGACAAGCTAGTTGCAATGAGTTTATTGATAGCTAAATCGTTAGAATGGGGAATATCTAAAGCAACAAAAGTGATCGACCTTTGGAATAAATTATCTTGTAGTTTCAAAAACTCAAGTCTATTTTGACTGCACCGATCAATTTTAGTCATCATTAGTAAATCATTCTCTTGTAATTCTTCTTCGACTAATTTTTGAAAAAAAGGTCGTTTATGGATCGTGGTGGCAGCAGATCTGATTTCAATTCGAAGATTATTTTTTGGAATGCCCTGATAAATTAATTCTTTCGTTTGAGATCGGATGGAAGAGTTTGACTCTTGCGACTTGCTGCTCACCCGGACGTATCCGTACTTTTGATTAACTTTCATTTGAAATTTCTCTCCTTTGTCTAAATAGGATCGTTTATTTAGCTTCCGCTGTTAAGGGTTTTGTTATTTGAATTAATTAACAAAAAATGAGTTGGGGGTTTAGAGTCTATAATGACATATAGAAGATACGTATCATCAAAAGAAGAAATTAAAGATTTATTGGAAAACCCTACAAATAATTTAAATAAAAAATTAATAAATAGTGTATATTCGTATATTAGCTGTTAAAAATTTATAATTATGGATAACAAAGGAAGATATCCATGTAAAAATCCTTTTTAAGATACTTGACTCTTGCCAGAATACCATATGTTATTGGTAAAGAGGTTAAAAAGAAATATAAGGAATATTTACAATCTGAAAGAGATATAAAGCTTAAAGATCTAGACAAAAGTGATAATGAAAACGAAAACGGTTTAGATGATAAGCTAGATGTCCGAGGTGAGACAGTTTTTAACCATATTCTTTGATTTAATAATAGAAGATCTGGAATTCAAGAGCACTATAATTGGCTTAATTATTAGTACTATGTGATTAAAAAATGCTGACCAATTATTGCTATACCAGGGCGTAGTTTAAAAAATCTTACCAGAAAATTACAGGGTATTGATGATCGTGATATCCAGGATATCAAGGCAATACTGCTTGACAAAGATTTCACTAATACAGAAAAATTGGAGCTGTTAAAACTGAAGATTCAATAGATATTAAAGAATCTCAAAGAAAAAAATCGAGAGATTTTTATTGTGTCTGTAATAGCACTGTTAATCTTTTTCCTTGGGAATGATACTCCACTTTTTATATATTTTATAACAGAGTTGCGGGAAGTATTAAAGGATAAAAATAATCCCGATGCAGTAATAAGAACACCTTATTCAAGTTTATTACAAATATAACGCCCCACTACTAGAAAAACTGGTAGATAAAATTTTATATTACTATAAAAAATTCGGATTCTGTATAACTTATTGAAAATTTTAATATCAAAATCTTATTCTACTATCGAAAAATTAAAAAATTTTTTTGACTTTTTGCAAGTGAATTTTTACTTAGACTGAAGTTAAACATCAATAAATCGAACTATTAAAATTATTCCTTTACTTGTATAAATCTAAAATATATACTACCGGTTGCAAAATAAACTATAATTATCTTCTCTTCTTCTATTAATTAATTTACAAAATTTTTATCTTAATTTTAATAATAACACTTAAATTGTTTTTATGGCAAAAACAAGTATGATTGAACGTGAAAAAAAGCGTATTAAATTATATAATAAATATGCTTCTAAACGTAGTACTCTATTAAAGGAATATCAAAATGCAGAAAGTTTTAATTTAAAAATGAAACTGCATTCAAAACTACAAAAATTACCACGAAATAGTTCAAAAATTCGAATACGGAATAGATGTTGGAAAACAGGACGTCCACGTGGAATATTCAGAGATTTTGGTTTATCACGTCATGTATTTCGTGAAATGAGTCATCAATGTTTATTACCTGGTGTAACTAAATCAAGTTGGTAATGAAAAATTATTAGTATTAAAGTGATTGATTTTTCTTAATTTCATCTATAATTATATGTGTATAGAATTATAAATTTTATTAAATGTTTTTGTTATAATTTAATCTACTATATTCTTTAGAACCAAAACAGTTTATATATTAAATTGATAGTTAGGAGTTTTATACAATGATTTACGATTCACAAGTTTATACAGCATTATTTATTGGTTTATTTGCAAGTATTTTGGCAATTCGATTAGGTTCAACGCTTTATGAATAAATTTTTCTACATTTAATGTAATTTTAAATCATATCCCATAATTAACAATTATTGGATTGTATAGTTTTAGAATTATATATGGTTTAAATGCTTTTTGAGTGTTCATAATAGTAGTTAAAATATAAATACATTTTTAAGTTAATAAAAAATCATAACAGTTAGAGCAATTTTCGCATTTACACATTTAAGATCAAGTTTCAACTTTAGAATTAAACGAAAAGATAGAAATAGAAAATAGATACAAAAATTTTTAAAGAACTACAAATATTTATTCTGATTCTACTATTATTATAGATGATCTACCATAGCTGGGAGTAAGATATCTTAAATTTAAAACCGAAAGCGTATTATTGGAGGATATTAGAAGTATTACTTGGTGCATCTATCATAAGCATTATATCATATTGAAGTAATAAATTTAAATATAACCAAAATTAATATTTCTATATCTCAATTGGGTGGGAAAATTATATCAAATGAACTAGCCTTGATAAATTATAGGAATAAGATAATTGATGTTAGCGTTTTGGCTAAAACCATCATTACCACTGCAGCTAATCAAATCTGTAATATATTAAGTAATAAATCAGTTCTTCAAGTTGCTGTAACAATTGAAGCATTTATTCAAAATAACTGAAAGTCCTGATAATTTAAATAAAATTTTTCTAATCTTATAATAATAATAATTAAATTTTTAAATAATAATCTAAAAATAACATGGTAACACAAGATTTAAAAAAGTTTACTACACCGGTTTTTCCATTTACAGCAATTGTTGGACAGGAAGAAATGAAATTAGCATTGCAGTTAAATGTTATTGATCCAAAAATTGGTGGTGTCATGATTATGGGAGATCGAGGAACAGGGAAATCAACTACAATTCGAGCAATTGCTGATTTACTTCCAGAGATTGAAGTGGTAAAAGATGACCCTTTTAATTCTCATAAATCGGATTTGGATTTAATGGGTAATGAAGTGAAAATGGCAATTCAAAATGGTGAAACAATTGAAACTGAATTTATTAAAATTCCAATGGTTGACCTTCCATTAGGTGCAACGGAAGACCGAGTTTGTGGAACAATTGATATTGAAAAAGCTTTAACCGAAGGGATAAAAGCTTTTGAACCTGGTTTGTTAGCAAAAGCAAATAGAGGTTTACTTTATGTGGATGAAGTTAACTTATTAGATGATCATTTAGTTGATATTTTATTAGATTCAGCAGCCTCTGGTTGGAATACTGTTGAACGAGAAGGGATTTCGATCCGCCATCCGGCTCGATTTGTTTTAGTTGGATCAGGAAATCCAGAAGAAGGAGAATTACGACCACAGTTATTAGATCGTTTTGGAATGCATGCTGAAATTAGAACAGTCAAAGATCCAATATTACGCGTTAAAGTAGTTGAAGAACGAACGTCCTTTGATCAAACACCAATGATGTGGATTGAAAATTATGAAGCTCAACAACAAGAACTTCGAGATCGAATTGTTGCTGCTCAAAAATTATTGCCAACAGTAGAATTAGATTATGAGTTACGTGTAAAAATTTCAGAAGTTTGTAGTCGTTTAGATGTTGATGGTTTACGAGGTGATATTGTAACAAACCGAGCAGCTAGAGCTCATGCAGCTTATAATGGACGAGATAAAGTTACTATCGATGACATTTCGACAATTATAATATTATGTTTACGTCATCGATTAAGAAAAGATCCATTAGAGTCAATTGATTCAGGAGATAAAGTTCGTAAAGTCTTCAACGAAGTATTTGAAATTGATGAATAAAAATGAATTCTTGGAATTAAAAACAAATACAAAAATATAAATTTATGTTAAAGCAAGTTTGGGTATTAACTAGTTTATTTATAATTTTTATTATTTTTTGGCGCATGCCACAACAAAATATTGGACTGTCTAGTTTTGCCAATAAAAGTGATTTATTAGGTTCACCGACATCTGCACAAAAATATTTAAATCTTATAACAGGTGTTAGTATTTTAATTTATTTTATATTCGCAGTAAGATTTAATATTCCATAAATATATATGTGTAACGACACAAATATATTTATAATAAAAATTAGCTTTTAATAAAATTTAAACAACATTGACACAATTAAATTGATGAACTATTAATAGTGTGAAATCGAATATTTTTAAAACAGAAGTAAAATTTAAAACTCAATATTTAATATGCGAAATCCAACAAACCGGTTTCAACGAACCATAGAAGATTTAAAAACTCTAGCTAATTCAAAAGAAATTAAGAAATGAACGTTTGACGATTTTTCTACTTATGAACTGAGACAGATGCGATCGGATGATTTCCGTTACTTACACAAAAAAGAATCCGTCAATTTCATAATATTTATTTAAAAACAATTGAAAAACTCCTTAACGAACAAGTCACCCAGTAGAAACAGTCAGAAGTAAAAAACCTAACTCAAAAATTGGAGTCGCTTGGGAACACCTGTCAAGTAAGGGGGGGAGAGTGGGGTTATCAATACGTCAATTCGAAGAAAAAACGACAAACTATATTACTGACAAATAGAAACGCTTTTTCTTTAATTCTAAAGTAGCACAGGCTTTCTATAAACTAAATAATTTTATTGGAGCCATATCATTAGGTGGATGAGGATTTCATATAGGTAGAAAATTAATTACTCTTAATAATAAACTCGTGTCATTAGAGTTTACTAAGAACTTTTTGCCGATAGCTTATATTACGGGATTAGTAGACCGATTTTGGTTGTAGATAATTAAACCTTTTTCACCTGTTTCAAATTTCTTGATGGTGTGTCACATCTAGCAATGGCCTCTGTTTGGTGGGTTGAGTATATCTTTAAACAGAGCGACAGGTCCATTTTAGAAAAAAACATTAAATGTGGAGGTTCCATTAAATATTAATAGCAAGACAGCTTCGGGATCTGGGTTGACATGGGACAAGCCAAACCATATTGTCCAGTTCGTTGTAAATATGACAAAAAATTGGGAGACCAATTAATTAAAAATTGTAGTGTCTACCGCCAGGGAATAAAGAGTTAGCTTGTGGAATAATTTCTATTATTTATATAAAATATAAAGAACATCTATTTTTACCTGTTTGATATCCGCTCGTGACATTAATAAACTATAATTAGAATCTTGAACATTTCTAGTTTACTCTTTACTAGATAAATTATTTAATCTAATTAAACAATTTATTTAATGTTTGATATTTTAAAAAAAATAAACTACAATCGATCTAAAAATTTCAATATACCGCGGAGTAGAGCAGTCTGGTAGCTCGTTGGGCTCATAACCCGAAGGTCAATGGTTCAAATCCATTCTCCGCTAGAAAATTTAATAAAATAGCAAAAAATTTTTTTTTTTATTAAAATTATATATAGAACGTTAAATATTAACAAGTTTTACCTATGACATTAAATTTACAAACACCTTTTCCTACTTTTGGTGGAAGTACTGGCGGATGGTTACGCGCAGCTGAAGTTGAGGAAAAATATGCAATTACTTGGACAAGTAGTAAAGAACAAATTTTTGAAATGCCAACTGGTGGTGCAGCGATAATGCGTAATGGCGAAAATTTACTATATTTGGCACGTAAAGAGCAATGTTTAGCATTAGGAACTCAACTACGAACTTTTAAGATAAATAATTATAAAATTTATCGAATTTTCCCAAGTGGTGAAGTACAGTATTTACATCCAAAAGATGGAGTTTTTCCTGAAAAAGTAAATCCAGGTCGAACATCGGTTAATAGTCGAGATTTTTCTATTGGAAAAAATCCAAATCCAGCTTCAATTAAATTTAGTGGAGTTAATACTTATGAAAGTTAATTTCTTTTAATAATTAAGATTAGTTTTGTAGCTAATCTTTTGGCGAGATGGCAGAGTTGGTCGATTGCGTCTGATTTGAAATTAGATGAATCTTTACGGATTCCGTGGGTTCGAATCCCACTCTCGCCTTATGAGAATTTTTTTTTGATTCGTTTTTTTTATGCTTAATTGTGCTAAAATTTTTTTATAAGTATTTATGGGTAAAGTTTATGATTGGTTTGAAGAACGATTAGAAGTTCAAGCCATTGCTGATGATATTTCTAGCAAGTATGTACCTCCGCATGTAAATATATTTTATTGTTTTGGTGGTATTGTTTTTACATGTTTTTTAGTCCAGGTTGCAACCGGTTTTGCTATGACGTTCTATTATCGGCCAAGTGTTGTTGATGCATTTGCTTCTGTCGAATATATTATGACAAGTGTTAATTTTGGATGGTTAATCCGCTCAATACATCGGTGGTCAGCTAGTATGATGGTTATGATGATGGTATTACATGTTTTTCGTGTTTATTTAACAGGTGGTTTTAAGAAACCACGAGAGTTAACTTGGGTAACAGGTGTTATCTTAGCGGTTGTAACTGTATCTTTTGGGGTTACTGGTTATTCGTTACCATGGGATCAAGTTGGATTTTGGGCATGTAAAATTGTAACAGGTGTACCAGCAGCTGTTCCAGTTATTGGACCACCATTAGTTTTAGTCTTACGGGGTGGCGAAAGTGTTGGACAAGGGACACTTACAAGATTTTATAGTGCGCATACATTTGTTTTACCATTAGCTGCAGCAGTTTTAATGTTAACGCATTTCTTAATGATTCGCAAACAAGGTATTTCAGGACCTTTATAATTTACAAAATAAATTAAAATTTTTTAATAGAAAAATAATTATGTCAGTAATAAAAAAACCCGATTTAACAGATCCTAAACTAAGAGCCAAGCTTGCTAAAGGAATGGGTCACAATTATTATGGAGAAGTGCGAACAGAAAGCTAAATATTGACGTTGCAGATAATTCTGCTTTCATGGTTCAAGGAAAAGAAATAAAATCTACAGCTAACCTAATGAGGAAACTCTGAAGGGACAATAGCATGCTGTCGAAAGGATGGTGAGTTCAAAACCACGAGAACAAAAGGTCATCCTGAGGTTAATGGAGCAAGGATAAAGTTATACTACTTGAAGGCTAGAAGAAAGGCGGGTCCTAATAACCGAATGACATGAGTGGTAATCGGTCATAACTACATACCATTGGATAAGGTTCATCGGTCCAATGAAAAGAACCTATGTAGTCCTTAGTTCTGAAATACGAGAATTACTTCGAACGGCCATCCTAAACTTCAGTATATTCGTCTTATTTAGAAACTGTATAGTTCGCTAAGGGGAATAATCCCCATGCGAAAAGAGCCCTCTTTAGGGGCAGGAAATTTACACTGATATTGTCAATTTATTATTCTCGGAGGGGAACATTTTATGAAAACGATAAAGAGACTCTCAGTAATTCGACATAAAAGTAAAATCAACAAGAACTGGAAACATAAAGAGTTATTTCGAATTTTACGGAAAGACGACATTTGGATAGCCGCTTATAAAAATATAAAGAGCAATAAGGGTATCTTAACAACAAAAATCACAAAGGAAACCTTGAATGAAATTAGCCTGAAAAGATTAGAGAGACTTCGTGAAAAAGTGGTTAACGAAAGTTACCAATTTAACACGGTTAGTGAAATTAAAACCCTGAAACCAGATGATCGAAAAAGATCATTAGGATTATCAATAACGAATGATAAAATCGTTCAAGAAGTAATCCGTATGGTACTTGAAGCTATTTATGAACCTTGTTTTTCAAAACAAAGTTTTGGCTTCCCTCAAGGTCTTGGGATACATGATGCACTTAAACATATTGAGTCAAAATTCGGCTGGGTCGACTGGGTTATCGAAGGTGATATTGAAGGGGCATACCCAATTATGGATTATAAACAATTATGTAAAATTTTAAGCAAAAAAATTCAAGATGTTAGATTCATAAATCTAATCTGTAAATTACTGAAATGCGGGGTTTTACAACAAGGAAAACTAACTCGATCAAACTTTGGTATTTCTCAAGGGAATACTATATCTATATCATTCATACTTACAAATATTTATTATAACGAGTTAGATGAATGGGTGCAAGAAAAGGCAGAAATGCTAAAAAAACCTCGGACAAATCGACAAAATCAAAAGTACAAACAACTGTTTTGCCAAATTGGTAAGATAACTGAGCAACTAAAAAAACCGGACAAAAGGTTAGAAAGAAATAAGATTCTCTTAAAAGAATTAAAAACTCTAAAGAGGAAAAAGGCTAAGACCTCTAGATTAGTTACAAAACGTATTCAAATTGAATACGTTCGTTATGTAGATAACTGGATGATTGGCATAAGTGGAGATAAAGTTTTAGCAAGACAACTAAAAGTAGAAGTTATTCATTTTGTAAAGGTAAAATTAAAACAGAGAATCCACCCTATAAAAACGAAGATTACCGACTTACGGGCTGGTAAAGCAAACTTTCTAGGATATGAAATATATCTCCCACGAAGTCAAAAAATCAATCCTTATATTGGTTCTGGCATTCAAACAACTCGTCGAACAAAGTCTCAATTACGATTTGATATTCCAATGGATTACATTCTTAAAAGAATGGAAGAAAGAGGTTATATTAAAAAGTTAATTAAAGGACATCGCTCAATCAGTAAGGCTAGTTATACAACGTTAGAAGATATAGTGATTGTAAAACATTTTGCACAGGTTTGGACAGGATTAGTGCACTATTATTCAGGATGCACTAATCTTTCAAAACTTCAATATATCTACTATCTTTTGCATGTTTCATGTGCTATGACGTTAGGTCATAGACACCGATCAAGTACGAAAAAAATATTTGCAAAGCACGGAAAACCATTGACAATATCTAATGGTGAAGTTAAAATTAGCTTTCCGTATTGGAAGAAGTGGTCTATAACAAAAAAAGATCGAAAAACAAATGTAAGTTTGTATCTACTAAGGGCGAAGGAGGTCCGTTGATATTAGACTCAGGTCCAATTATTAAAGACTATGTGTCCAGTGGCCAAGACACTGTTGATTGGGCAAAAAGGGCTGCAGACGTAGCACTGACTGTTGGAAGTTCAGCTAGAACTATTGCTGTAAGTGGATAAATGAAGCTATGGCAGGAGTAGCGGTTAACAGCGTTTTCCGCTGGAAAGAGGAAACAAATAATACACGGCTGGAGGAAAAGCAATCAAATAAAACGAGAATGCTCCGAAAAAGGACTGTGTTAATACCAGACCAAAGTTACTTAATGGTTATGAGAGCTCGGCAAAAAAGCGAAAAGCCCAAAGGTTTAGGTCTACTAGATCGACCTTCTAGCCCAGCAAATATTGGGGATAAGGGAGAAGTCCAAGTTCGAAAAACTAACTATCAAATTGAACAAGCATTACGAGATCCGAATTATCTATCTCCGGATTACAAATGCAGGGGAGCTCCAAAATATCGCCCTCATAATCCGTATGTGCTAATGACTGCTAATTCTTCTAGTTTTAGCTCTAAACTTAGTAATGAAATTGATATTGATAGTTCAATATGTGTTTGTCTAATTATAGTTCTGTTATCAGTTATTAAAAAATTAAATAAAAGGTTGAGAAAGCTTAACTTTAACAGATTAAGAGGTTTAAAATGTAATAAAATCAATTAGATTATTTAGTATTAATTTCAGAAGTATTGGAGCTCTGTGAGTGGTGGTAAAACTGTTACTTTAATCATTTGTAATTTAGTTATTACCACAAATCTCTATAAAAAATCCTTTTATGTCGTCAAATTGAATTTCTGGAGAGCCGTATGCGGTGAAAGTCGCACGTACGGTTCGGGAACAGACTTCTGTACTCTTTTTTTGAAGGATGCGGTTGTCGAGTTTCATCCTGCATGGCCAAATGACCTTTTGTATGTTTTTCCTGTTTGTATCTTGGGAACATTTGCATGTTGTATTGGATTAGCGGTTATGGCACCAACCCAACTTGGTGAACCAGCAGATCCATTTAATACGCCTTTAGAAATTTTACCAGAATGGTATTTTTTCCCTACTTTTAATTTATTACGCGTATTACCGAATAAATTATTAGGAGTACTTGCAATGGCTTCTGTACCAGCTGGATTAATCACAGTACCATTTATCGAAAATGTTAATAAATTTCAAAATCCATTTCGCCGACCAATTGCTAGCTTAGTATTTATTGTTGGATTTATTACAGCGGTTTGGTTAGGAATTGGAGCATGTTTACCGATTGATAAAGCTATTTCATTAGGTTTTTGGTAAAATTTTATAAATTATTATTACTAGTTCATTGGTAATAATAATTTATAAAATAAATGACTACAAAACATAAATTTTTAGAGAATTTAACTCATTATAGAACTATAAATGCTATAAATTTTATATTTTTCTCATTTCCAATTTAAGAAAGTGAAGCTTTACCTCCAGCATCTTCAATTTGCTTTTTAGCTTCTTCGACTGCGTCCTTTGCCATACTTTCTTGAATTTGTTTCGGTGCAGATTCTACCAATTCTTTTGCTTCTTTTAATCCTAAACCAGTTAAACTACGTACAACTTTTAACACTGCAATCTTTTTATCTGCCGGAACTTCATCTAGCATTAAATTAAATTCAGTCTTTTCTTCAACATCTTCAGCAGCAGTAGAAGCTGCCATTACCATAGTTCCACCAGCACTTGCTGATGCATCCACTCCAAATGTTTCTTCTATTTTTGTTACTAATTCTGAAGCTTCTAACAATGTTAACGTTTTCAATTCCTCAACGATTTGATTAATTTTTTCTGACATAATAGATATTATTAAAGAATGGTTGTAAATTTTTACTTTTTATGTTATTAGATAAAAATATCTAAATCTAATTGAATTGATGGACCCATTGTTGTACAAATAAATAAACTTTTAAAATATTTACCTTTTACACCTGGAGGCCGATTTTGTTCTATAGATTTATATAATACGGTTAAATTTTCAATTAACTGAGATGTTGTAAAATTTGATTTTCCAAAATTAACATGGACAATCCCTGTTTTATCTGTTTTATACTCAAATTTACCTTTTTTAAATTCAGTTAACGTTAATTTTAATGTATTAGTAACTGTTCCTGATTTTGGTGAAGGCATTAAACCTTTTGGTCCTAAGATTCTACCAAATTTTGCTAATTTTGGCATCATATTAGGTGTTGCAATTAATAAATCAAATTGAATAGTTCCTTGTGTTATTTCTTCAATCAAGTCATCACTGCCAATTATATTAGCACCTGCATCTTCTGCTTCTTTAAAATTTTCTTCATTTGTTAAAACAGCAATTCTAACTTCTTTTCCAATTCCATTCGGTAAACTTACCGTTGTGCGCAATTGTTGATCAGCATATTTTGGATTAATATTTAAATTTGCATGTAATTCGACAGTTTCAACAAATTTTGCTGTTGCAGTTTGTTTAAGAAGTGTTATAGCTTCTTTTAAGTCTGAATAAATAATATTTTTGATATTTTCTTTTTGTCGACGCGATAGTTTTCGCATATATTCTCTCCATTAAAACGTATAAACTTTCAACTTAATCTACAATAGAGATTCCCATATTACGGGCAGTCCCTTCCACAATTTTCATTGCACTATTTATTTTCGTTGTATTTAAATCTGGTAATTTAATATTTGCAATTTCCTCTAATTGAGATTTTGTAATGGATCCAACATTCTTTCGATTTGGAGTAGCTGAACCTTTTTTATCTTTAATTTTTGCTGCATTCACCAATAAAACAGAAGCAGGGGGTGTTTTAAGGATAAAAGTATAACTTCTATCTTCGTACACAGATATTTCTACTGGGATAATAAGTCCAGTTTTATCAGTTGTTTTAGCATTATATTCTTTACAAAATGCAGCAATATTTACACCATGTTGACCTAGTGCTGGTCCAACAGGTGGAGCTGGAGTAGCTTTTCCAGCAGGTAAAGCTAACTTTATTAACGCAGTTATTTTTTTTGGCATCGAAATTGTTTAATATATTAAAATAAACTATAGTTGAAAACCGTAGCTTTCTTCATTTACAAATAAGAATAAATTGAAATTTTACAGTTTTCGTAAAAATTTGATATTATTTTACAAATAAATTTGTTCAGATCTTTTATTTTCTTAAATTCTATTGAAAAAAACCTCTTAAAAAAGAGAGACGCGCCCTGAAGGACTTGAACCCTCGACATCTAATTTTGGAGACTAGCGTTCTACCAACTGAACTAAGGACGCATATTTACATAATTAATATACTATTTACTATAATTTTAATCTTTTAAATCAAAAAATGCAACAATTTATTAAGAAAAATTCTTTGCCGCATAATTTTTTAGCTGAAAAAATGATATTAAGCTGTTTATTAATAAGTTCAGAAGCAATTGATATTACATTTCGAACCATTCCAATTGAAGCTTTTTATTTTAAAAATCATCAAGAAATTTGTAAAGCTATTATTGTAATGCAAAAAAACAAAACACCAATTGATATTCTTACATTAACAACATTTTTACAAGATAATGGATTATTAGAAAAAATTGGTGGAATAAAAGTTTTAATTGAACTTATAAATCAGATCCCAAATTTAGTTTATCTTGAAGAATATTTACGCTTAGTAAAAGATAAATTTTTACGACGTTTGTTAATTAAATTAGGATATGAAGCGATTAATTCAGGTTATATAACAAATCTACCATTAGAGGCTATTGTGAGTGAATTTGAAGATAAATTGTTTAATTTGACAAATGAAATTAAGAAGGATACAGTTTTTAGTAGTTCAGAACTACTTAACAATATTTTTTTAGAATTAAAAAAAAAATCAATTACACCAACATTATCAGGTTTAGCATCGGGATTTTATGATTTAGACGCTTTGACGCAAGGTTTTCAAAAATCCGATTTAATTATAATTGCTGGAAGACCATCAATGGGTAAAACTGCTTTATGTTTAACGATTGGTTTAAACATAATTAAAAATTTAAAATTACCTGTATTATTTTTTAGCCTCGAAATGTCCAACGAACAAATTATGTATCGTATATTATCAATGGAAACGAATATAAATCAAATGCGTTTACGTAGTGGAAGGCTTTATCAAAATGATTGGATAAAGTTAAATAAAGTTATTAAAATTTTATCAAAATTACCTCTTTTTCTTGATGATATTCCTGATTTATCAATTCAACATATTCGTTCTAAGATAAAAACAATTTTGTTTGAACAAACAAAGATTGGAATAATAATAATTGATTATTTACAATTGATGCAAAATTCAAATCTTAAAGTTGAAAATCGTGTTCAAGAACTTGCTCAAATTACTCGTTCTTTAAAAAATATTGCTCGTGAATTTAATATACCAATCATTGCTTTATCTCAATTAAGTCGAAATGTTGAAACTCGTGTTGATAAAAGACCTATTTTATCAGATTTACGAGAAAGTGGATCGATAGAACAAGATGCTGATTTAGTTTTAATGTTATATCGTAACAAATACTATAATCCAAACTTAATTACTGATAAGAATTCCTGTTTAACTGAAGTAATTATTGCAAAACAGAGAAATGGTCCAATAGGTAGTATTAAATTGAAGTTTGATGAAAAGACGACAAAATTTTTCGTTTAAATTGCCCAGAACCAGATTCGAACTGGTGACACGAGGATCTTCAATCCACTGCTCTACCAACTGAGCTATCCGGGCTTAGTAAAAATTATAATATAAATACTTAAAAATTACAAAATATTTAAGTTTAATATTTGAGGAAAACTAAAGGTTGATTTTTTGAAGAAATTTTAGTAAGCTTAGAGTTGGATATAGTATTTAATATGATTTGTAAAAGTATTTAAAATGTCAGAATCGTCAGATAGCAGCATAAAATATAAATTCAAAGTTAATATTAAATCTATATCTCTTAGTATTTACTTAAAATTGATTATTTAGAAATCGTAAATGTGTTCTCTATTCGGTAATTAATTAAACTATATTCTTTGTTTCGAAAATCATCTATTTTTTTAATTATTTATGAGTTTTATAAATTTAATTTTTATCTATTTGAAAATAGAATTTTGATAGCCTTAAAATTTTTTTTAACATTTGAACAGTTTCAAAAGATTTTAATAAAATTGAAACTCTAATTTCTACTCATTGAAAAAATTACTGTTTCATATTTTTAATTTTTGACTCTTTAAATTGATACTATATTTATAAAATATTAAATTGTTTATATTTGTTATATTTTTTTATCAAAAGTTGATACAATAGATATTGTAATCAATCTTACTATTTTTAACTTTTTATTTAAAATAACAAGAAATTAGAAATGACAAGTTCTTTAGCAAATTTTATCTCTAGTTTAGTAGCCGGTGGTTTGGTTGTAGCTGTTATTGGTGTTGCTTTAATTATTATTAGTAAAAGTGATCGAGTTACACGTTCTTAAAGAATTAAATTATTAATTTTTAAAATTTATAGTTATAGTTAATAGATAATTACAAATGGTTTTTTAAATTCAATATAAATTATGATAAATTTTAGTTTTGGACCTAATACTATATTAGCGTTAATTTTAGGTTCAGGAGTAATGATTTTGTATTTACTCAGAATTGTTAAACCGGAAGTTGCACGAGAAGAAGACATATTTTTTACAACTATTGGTTTACTTTATTGTGGCATATTAATTGTTCATGGATGGAGACTAGATCCTATTTTATTATTTAGTCAAGTCCTAATTATTACTGCTGTTTTAGTCGCAGGATGGGAAAATATTCGATTAAGAGGTTTAATTGCAAGTATTTCAAAATTAAAAAAAAAAGACAAATAAAGGCCTTTCTCTGTTCTTGGTTTCAAATTTGTAAACAATTTTTCTAGATTATGTTTAAAAAGTATTCAAAATTTTGTAGTGTAATCGTATTTTGTATCTTTACTCTTATAGTAACAAGTGCGTCAGCAATTGATTTAGATGAGGCAACGCGAACGGTTGTTGCTGATTCTTCTGGAAATACAACAGTTTTATCACCAGAACAAGTGAAACGAGGAAAACGATTATTTAATGCGACATGTGGAGCTTGTCATGTTGGTGGAATTACAAAAACGAATCCAAATGTTGGATTAGATCCAGAAGCTTTAAGTTTAGCAACACCACGTCGTGATAATGTTGCAGCTTTGGTTGATTATTTAAAAAATCCAACAAGCTATGATGGATTAGAATCAATAGCAGAAATTCATCCAAGTATTAAAAGTGCTGATATTTATCCACGTATGCGTTCAATGACAGATGAAGATTTATATGCAATTGCCGGGCATATTATGTTACAACCTAAAATTGTTACAGAGAAATGGGGTGGTGGAAAAATTTACTACTAATTTGATTCGTTTGTAGAATTTGGAATAATAGTTAGATTATATTATTCCAAATTTTACAAAATAATTAAATTAACAATAGACTAAATCAAAATGAAAATGATCTTAGGCTTATGATAGCTCAATATAGTTGATAAATTAATTAGATTTATTATTTATTTTAATGGACCATAGAAAAAAAACAATGAATTATAAAATTAAAAGCATGTAGCTCAGTGGATAGAGCATCAGATTCCGATTCTGAAAGTCAAGGGTTCAATTCCCTTCATGCTTATAATTCTATTTTAACTAAAAATAAATAAATTCGTTTTTGGGGCTGAATTGGTATCGACATTTAAATTTTAGAGAAGTATAAATCGGGTCGAAGCTTGTACTCTTCGTAAAAATCTACAAATTTAAAATAAATGCTAATAACAGAATCAGTTTTAACTTTAATACAGTAAATTTAACAAAGAGACAAAATTTATTAAATTTTGCTGTTTAGTACTTAAAAATTTATTATAAAAATTTTTTCACTATATACTAGACTTTTTGTTTAATATAGTTTAGAATAACTTACTAACTGTTCATTATTTTGAACTATGCCTGTGATAAATTACTTTAATAAAATTTGAATGGACGTGGGTTCAATTCCCATCAGTTCCATAATAGCATTCGTGGCCGAGTGGTTGAAGGCACCGGACTCATAATCTGGTTTTCCTCTGGAACATCACTGGTTCGAATCCAGTCGGATGCAGTGTGACTATTTTTAATCTTGTTTTTTTTTTAATACATTTGTACTATTACCAATAAGAAACTTTTACATTTAATATTTAGAAGTCATGTTTAAAATTAATAAACAACAACCGATTAAAAATTTAGAAGATCACTTTTTAAAAAAAAATTTGCCAGTAATACGGATAGGTGATAATGTTAAGGTTGGTGTTAAGATTATTGAAGGAGATAAAAAAAGAGTTCAATTTTATGAAGGTACAATTCTAGCCAAAAAAAATAGTTCGATTAAGACAACAATAACAGTCAGAAAGATATTACAAGGTACTGGTATTGAAAGAATTTTTTTAGTTCATTCACCAAAAGTAGATTCTATTAACATTTTGCGTTCGTCAAAAGTTAGACGTTCAAAACTTTATTATTTACGAAATTTAAAAGGAAAAGCAAGTCGTTTAAAACAGTCTTTTTAATAAAATTAAAATATTAAAAATTTAATAAAAAAAGTTATTTGTATTGCATTTAGGTAGTATAATATTTAGTAGTAAAGTAGTAGTCAAAATATATTTTCACATATTACTTTATAATTATTTAAAATAAGGAGTTATATGGTTACATACAAAGTGACGTTATTAAGTGAAGAACATGACATTAATACAACAATTGATTGTTCAGATGATGTATTTGTTTTAGATGCAGCTGAAGAACAAGGAATTGAATTACCATATTCTTGTCGTGCTGGTGCTTGTTCAACTTGTGCAGGTAAAGTAACAGAAGGATCAATTGATCAATCAGAACAAACGTTTTTAGATGACGATCAAACAGAAGCAGGATTTGTTTTAACTTGTATCGCATATCCAAAATCAGATTGTACAATTTTAGTACATCAAGAAGATGAGTTATATTAATAATTAATTTAGTTTTCTATTCACCCATTCGAAAAACAAAAACTATAAAGATTAAGGGATGCATTTAATAAAAACAAGCATCCCTTAAATTATTTTTTAGTTATCACATCTTAATTATAGATTTTTATAAGAATTTATTAAAAAAAAATTATATTTTATATCGGTCAATCATTCTTTAAAGTTTGAAAAATATTATATAATTTATGCTTCTAGAGTTAAAAGTAATAATTTAAATTTAACTAATTGTTTAAAAAAAAAGAATAACGCATGAGGCAAATATTAATTTGTCATGCGTTATTCTAGTTTTTTTAAAAATTAAGTTCTGCAGCTTGAACTTTTTCAAACTGCTTTTTCTTTATAATTAAAAATACTTGTGTTAATAATACAGAGAAACAAAAAGCGAGATAACCAATAATCCGTAATGGATTTTGTAAAACTATTTCAGTTTCTTCTTGGCCAAAACCACCAACATTCGGATCAAAATTTAATGGTTGATCTGTGCTTACAAGATCACCCTGTTTAACAACTAAGCTTAAGCCAGCTGGTACAGTTTGAGAAGTTTTATTACCGTTTGAATTAACAATTACAATATTTGACTCACCTTTTTCTGAAGTTGCTATTTCTGTAATTTGTCCGGTTTGATTTGCTCCAAAAATATTGACATTACTTTTTTCACCTGTCGGATAAACTTGTCCACGACCACGATTTCCTCCAGCATAAACAGGATAAGTTAAATATTTAACATCTGAATTTTTTTCCGGATCAGGTGAAACAATAGGAAAAATTAATTCTTGATGTGTTTTTCCAGCAATAGGTCCAACAACTAAAATATTATCAAACTCACTACTATAAGGTGAAATAAAAACACCTTTATTTTTCTCTTTAATTTCCTTTGATATTTGATTTTTTGAAGCTAACTTAAATCCTTTCGGTAAAATTAAAATTCCTCCAACATTTAAATCTGCTTTTTTACCATTAGCCCCAATTTGTTGTTTACTTGTATCATACGGTACTTTTACTGTTACATCAAAAACTGAATTGGGAAGAACAGCTTGAGGTGCTTCAATTTCAATAGCTTTTTGATTTAGATGACAATTTGCACACGCTAATTTACCATTCGCCGCACGTGGATTTGAATAGTTTTGCTGAGCAAAAACTGGATAGGCTGATGAATTTTCAACACAAAAACTAAATAAATTTATAGCAATCGTTAAAGTAACTAAAAGACTTTTAAAAAACTTGTTAGTTGCCATGGAATAAATACTTTTTTAAGTATGGATATTATTTTATATAAATTAATTTTTTATTAAAAACAAGATACCTACTCCTGAAAAATATAACATTAATATAGCCAATGATAGCAATAATTGTGTAAATGGATCGGTAGAAGGTGTTAAAACTGCTCCAAGAATTGTTGAAACAAGTATAATATACCGCCAGGCACCTAACATTTGTTTGGCAGATGTAATGTTTAATAAACCCAGTAAAACTTGAATAATTGGAATCTGAAACGCTATTCCCGTACTATAAAAAAGAACCAAAACGAACTCGAAATATTGATCAAATGACCAAAATGGCTCGAGTACTTCTTCACTATAATTTAAAAAAAAATTTAAAGCTGCAGGTACTAATGTATAATACGAAAATGCTAATCCAAGTCCAAATAAAACCAATGAACTTAAAAGTAAAGGTAAAATAACTTTTGTTTCTTTCTTTGTTAATCCTGGTAACATAAATAAGATTAATTGCCCTATTGCAAATGGACTTGAAAAAAGTAAACCTGTATAAAAAGAAATTTTGATAGTTGAAATAAAATATTCACCAGGTGATAATTGAAAAAACTTTACGTCATTAATAGGAAATTCTAAAATTTTAACTAGAATTTTAACCTCAAAAAATGCTAGGCAAGTTAACAATAAAATTATCCAAAATAAATGAAAAATCCTTTGACGTAATTCTTCAATATGCTCTGAAAAGGGCAATTCTAAAGTTATAAATATATTATTTGTAAAATTAAAATTAGAATTAGTTACCATAAGTTAAAATTTGGTATTTTTTTCGAGATTTTTAGTATAAAAAATATATAACACTACCATTACAGTTGAAATATTTTCATAAAACGAAATTACTGTTTCTTTAAAATTTCCTTACATAAATGAGTTATAAGAATTAGTATTATCTCATAACAATAACTTTCTTATAATTATTAATTCTAATAAAAAATGTTTTAACTAATATTATTAACTAAATGTAACAAGCTTACTCTTCGTAGGACGAAGCGTTGTACTTTAAATTATAAAAGTAAGAAATTAGAAATTTTTATTGTAAGTGATATTGCTATAGTAATTTGACAAACAGTTGGTTTTATTTTATCTAAAGTCTCTGTAAAAAAATTGTTACTTTATTCGATTTCTGAAATAACTTCTGTTTATTCAAATCCGCATTTAAAAGTTCTATATATTAAATCATTAATCGCGAATTTTTCCATACTTGGCATTTTATAGGTCTTTTGCTTTGTCAAAAATAATTGCAATTTCATTTCAAATTTAAGGGACGTTCAGTAATATATGAATATATACTGAACGTTTACTTTATGATCTCAACCAAATAAAATTATTGAGTTTTTACCTACTATTGATAAAATCAATTTATGTGTGTATGGTTTAACTTAATAAATGTTTTCAGATTGTAGTTATTTAAGTAATTCAATAAATTTTTCTATGATAAATAATTTATAGCTTCAAGACGTGCTGTAGCCTTTTTTAATTCAACTGAAGCATCAAGTCTATCTTTGCTTGTTTCAGCTTTTTCAATTGCCACTGTTGCTTTTTCTAATTCTTTTGTAGCTTCACTTAATTCAACACTAATAAGTTCTTCAACATCATTTACTAAAACTGTCACTCTGTTACGATCAATTTCAGCTAGACCTCCACACAAAATAATAGGTGTCCATTTTTCATCTAATTTAATTCTTAATAAACCAGTATCTAACGCTGTTATCAATGCCGCATGACCATCTAATACTCCTACTTGACCAGTTAAACCTGGTAATACAACTTCATCTGCTGTTGTTGAGCAAATAACTCTGTCAGGAGTAAGAACGCGAATGTTCATAACCATATATTTTTACTCCTTATTTTAGAGTTTCTGCTTTTTCAATAGCTTCATCAATATTACCTACCAGATAAAAAGCTTGTTCTGGTAAATCATCTAATTCACCATTTAGGACCATTTCAAAACCTTTAATTGTATCTTCTAATGATACATATTTACCTGGTGAACCGGTAAAGATTTCAGCTACAAAAAATGGTTGTGATAAGAATCGTTCAACTTTACGGGCACGAGCAACTGTTAGCCGATCTTCTTCTGATAATTCATCAATGCCTAAAATTGCAATAATATCTTGTAATTCTTTATAGCGTTGTAATGTTTCTTTAACATTTTCAGCAATTTCATAGTGTTTTTCACTTACAATGCCTGGTTGTAACATTGTTGAAGTTGAATCTAATGGATCTACTGCTGGATAAATTCCTTTAGCTGCTAAATTGCGAGATAATACAGTTGTAGCATCTAAATGTGCAAATGTAGTAGCTGGAGCTGGATCTGTTAAATCATCTGCTGGTACATATACAGCTTGGATTGATGTTATAGAACCTTGTGTTGTTGAAGTAATACGCTCTTGTAAAGCACCCATTTCTGTTGCTAAAGTTGGTTGATAACCTACCGCTGATGGCATACGACCTAATAATGCAGATACTTCTGAACCCGCTTGTGTAAAACGGAAAATATTATCAATAAATAATAAAACATCTTGTTTATTAACATCTCGGAAGTATTCTGCCATAGTTAACGCTGTTAATCCAACACGCATACGCGCTCCAGGAGGTTCATTCATTTGACCATATACTAAAGCTACTTTTGATTCGGCGAAATTTTTTTCATTAATTACACCAGATTCTTTCATTTCTTCGTATAAATCATTTCCTTCACGTGTACGTTCACCTACACCACCAAAAACAGACACACCACCATGTGCTTTTGCAATATTATTAATTAATTCCATAATTAAAACAGTTTTTCCTACACCAGCACCACCAAATAATCCAATTTTGCCACCACGACGATATGGTGCTAATAGATCAACAACTTTAATTCCAGTTTCAAAAATTGATGGTTTTGTTTCTAATTCTGTAAATGCTGGAGCTTCCCTATGAATTGGTAGTGTTTCGTCAAATGAAACTTCACCCTGTTCATCGACAGGTTCACCAATTACATTAAAAATACGACCTAATGTAGGTGTACCGACTGGTACGCTAATTGGAGCACCTAAATCAATTGCTTCAACTCCACGTTTTAAACCATCTGTTGAACGCATTGATACAGCTCGAACTTTATTATCACCTAATAACTGTTGTACTTCAACAATATTCACACTGCCATCGTCTAATGTAATTTTAAGAGCACTATAAATAGGTGGTAAGTTTCCTGAAGGAAATGCAATATCTAATACAGGACCAATGATTTGAGTAACGTAACCTTTATTTGTAGTAGTTTTTACCATTTTGATTTAACATATTAAAATATTTCAGAATAAATATACTTTCGTAGCTTTATGGATTATTCAAGTTAAATATATTTTTGAATTCTCCTTACTAGCTATTATTGTAAAACAAAGTTCACAGAATTCTTGAAGATAATCTCATACTTATCACAGATAAAAGCCTTTTCCTGTATCATGAATTATTAAACTTTCATCATCAAAACGTCCTGTTATTTTTAACCAATTTCTTGCGCCCGGATAATTATCAGGTGCTAGTTTAAGTGCTTGATGCCAATAGACAGCAGCTTTATCAAGTAATTCTTGTCCTAAAGTAATAGATTCCTCATCATCTGAACTTTCTGCACGAAGACCTTGGGAATGATAAATTGCCCCAATATTAAAGAAGGCTTGTGGAAGATTTGGATTTAATAATATAGCTTGATGGTAATATTCTAAAGCTTGTGCATATTTTCCACCGTTTCCATAAATTAAACCAATATTGTATAATGTATAACTTCGATCATATGGATCTTCTTCTAATTGAAGAGACTCAAAATAATTTCTTAAAGCCTCAGCATATCTACCTCGAGATTGTGCTGCCATTCCGGCACGATAATAAGAAAACGCTTGTTTTTCTTGTTTACTAGTTGGTAATATTTTTAATAGAATATCAGCAAGTACCGTAAACGTACGATCTATAAAATTTCCCATAAAATTTATCTATTAAAATCAATTTCTTACTAGCATTATACAATCAATTTGTAGAGATGTGTAAATTATTTTAAAATTTTAATTTTATTAAATTTTTCCTTATTTCATCTAAAGCTTAAAATTTCAGTCTATTCTTAAATATACAAAATTGTTGTCCAAAATAAGTGAAAATCTTTTTCTCTTTAATTATCTTTGCGTTTTAATTTTCTAAATCTATTAAAGAGTCTTAACTGATATCTATATCAACTATAAAATATTAACCTTAAAATAAATGAATCATAATTTCGTTATCTTTAAAAATAATTGGAACAATTTTAGATAAAAGATCTCTAAGTTTTTAATTAATAATCATCAGTCAATTCTATATTTTTTAATATCAAAATACAAAAATTTTTCAAGAATTTTTTAAGTACTAGATAAATTAATTAAAAAGGTAGAATTATTATATTATATTATATCTAATATAATATAATATAATATTACAACTCTAAATTTTGCTTAAATAAAATTTGATGCAATAAAAGGAAATAATGATAAAATTCGTGCACGCTTAATGGCTTTAGCTAATTTTCGTTGCTGTTGGATTGTTACTCCTGTAGCTCGTCGTGGTAGAATTTTTCCTTGTTCTGTTACAAATAATGTTAATAAGTCAATATCTTTATAATCAATTTCTTGATTTGGACTAATTGGAGATGTCTTTTGTCGTTTTAATCCCATAATTTATTTGATTTCTTTATGTATAGTTGATTTATTACAATATTGACAATATTTTTTTAAATCTAATCTTTCAGGATTGTTACGGCGATTTTTTTGTGTCAGATATCTTGAAACTCCAGAGGAACGTTTGTTTAAATTGGAACGACACTCAGTACATTCTAAAGTAATAGAAATTCGAGTTCCTTTAGTTTTTGCCATATAAATTAATAATGATTATTTTAATCTTTTAATAATGCATATAGTTTTCAATTTTGGCAAGCTTTAAAAAACAAAATCTTGTGAAAGTTAAAAATTTTTGTATAAAGTAGCTTCCAATTTTTTATTAAATGTTGTAATATCATACTAGACTTTAACTAAAAAAATTATAAAATTCTTTAAAATAATACTAGAGTTAATATGGCTAATAATAAATCAGCAAAAAAACGGATTAAAATCACTAAACGAAATCGGTTGCAAAATAAATTTTATAAAAGTTCCGTACGAACGTTAATAAAATTTTTCTTTAAAGATTTAGAAATTTATAAAACCTCAAAAAATCTCGACGCAAAAAAGAAAGCAGAAAAAACTTTAAATTTAATTTATAGTTTAATTGATAAAGGTACTAAAAAAAATGTATTTCATAAAAATACTGCTGCTCGAAAAAAATCAAGATTATCAAGCCATTTAAAATTAGCATAATTTTTCCAAAGTACTTGATGTTTTGATTTAATGAAAAAAGGAATATTTGTAGTTAAGAAAATTAAAAATTTTCTTAACTTTAGTTTTCTAAAAGCAAATATTATTATTATTAAATTAATTATTTATCTGTGTTAACAATAAAGACTATGAAACAACATATGAATTTTATAATGACTCTTCCTGATTTTATTGAAATGCAAAGGACTAGTTTCTGTTGGTTTCTTACTCAAGGATTAAGTGAAGAATTATCACTCTTTTCAAGAATTCATGATTTTAGTCAAAATACTGAATATATATTATTTGGAAATGAATATAGTTTAATAAAACCTCCTTGTAGCTTATTAATTGCTAGAAAATATAGTGGAAATTATAGAGCACAATTAGTAATACCTCTAGAAGTTAGGAATAAAAAAGTAAATATTATCCATTATCATAATCAATTTCCGATTATTACTCTACCACTTATGACTACATCCGCGACTTTTATAATTAATGGATGTGAACGCGTTATCATAAGTCAAATAATTCGTAGTCCAGGAGTTTATTTCGAAAAAAATAAAAATCAAAAAAAACGAAATCAATTTAAACGAAAACTATCGACTGATATTAGTAAATTACGTTCATTTTTACCTTCTGGTGAAGCATGTATTTCTGAGTTTGATCTATTTTTTTCGATCCCAAGAAAAACAACTGATAAAAAGACTGGAGAAGTTATAAATTTTCCACATTGGAAAAATAGTTCAATCTTTAAGTATTGCTTAAATTATTTAGAACAAAAAGAGACTAATTCGTGTTTTGATTTTCTACAATATTTTAAGTTATATCGAACTATTTCGAAGGATATTAAAAATTCTTCAAAGAGTAAATCGATTCAACTGTTTTTAAAATGGTTAAAATTAAAAAAAGATTCTAAAAATTTTTCATTACCTTTACAAAAAGAAAAGAGTGGATTTTTATTGATCTATTTCAACTTATTGATAAAATTTTTAATAAAATATTCTATTTTTCAAAAAAATCAAATCGGCCAAAATTTTAAAAATCCTAGAATAATTAAAAATGAAAATGAATGGATAGAAAACTTTATTCAGAATTCTAATCTAAAAGGTTTAAAGAAAAATTTTTCTGTCTCATCTTATCAAATCATCAAATTGTTCGAAATATATGACAGAATTCTGCTAAATTCACAAAAACTTGCTCAAATAGAATTAAATTGGCAATTAATTGTAATCATAATACAATCATCTCATGAATTAATAGATATCTATAAGTTTAAATTTTTAAAACAAAACATTCAACAAATTACTCAAAAAATAACTGAAAAAAATTATTTAATTAAATTTAAACAATTAAAGTCAACAATATATTTTTCAATAAGTTTAAAAGAACAATTAAAATACATTTTTGGAAAAAAAAAATTTATTTTTAGACCTGAACGACACAAATATCTTAAAACGAAAACACAATTCCTTTTATACAATGATGACCATCGAATTAAAACAAAGTATCATGAAAAATACGATGAAAAAGATTTGTATACAGCAGTTTTAATCCCAGAATATGGATCGTGGATTCGATTTGGATTCCAAAAAAATACAAAAATTAACATTTATAAATATCCAATAAAGAATCAAGAAGATGAGATAATGATTCAATTAGATAAAATAAATCAGAAACCTATTCTTTACTTATTAAAAGAAATGGGATTAACTGATTTGGAAATTTATAATAATTTGCAACATTCCGATTTTTTCTATTTTACCAATCCGCTTTTAATTAATTCAGTTAATTTAAACCAACCTGTATTAAGATTTGAATTAAATACAAATTATCTCACGAATATCTCAGAATTTTCAAAAATTTTTGATCCTGCTTATTATCGACTAGGAAAAATTGGACGTCTAAAAATAAATAATCGTTTAAATTTAAAACTTAGTCAAAGATTTCAGACAATAACTTATGATGATATTTTTGCAATTATCGACAAACTAATAACGCTGACAATTTCTAAAACGGTTCAAGATGATATTGATCATTTAAAAAATCGTCGAGTCCGATCAATCGGAGAATTATTACAAAATTTATTTCGTATCGGGTTTCAAAGATTAGTTAGAAAACTTCGTAATCAAACTAGTAAAATCGATTCGGTGAATCTTTTAAGCTTTAATATTGTTAATGTAACAGTAAGAGAATTTTTTGGATCTAGTCAATTATCACAATATCTGGATCAAACTAATCCATTATCTTCTTTAACACATAGGCGACGATTAAGTGGGTTAGGTCCTGGTGGATTTAATCGTGATAGAATAAGTTTTGCTGTTCGTGATATTCATCCCAGTCATTATGGTCGAATTTGTCCTATTGAAACACCGGAAGGACAAAATGTGGGGTTAATTGCCTCATTGACAACCTGTGCAAGAGTCAACAAAAGTGGATTTTTAGAGACACCATTTTGGCGTGTTTTGAATGGAAAGGTTATCAAAACAGGAAATCCTATTTATTTAACAGCTGATATTGAAGATCTTTATAAAATTGCTCCTGCTGATATACCTACAAATAATAAAAATTATTTAACTAAAAATGTAATTCCAGTTAGATATCAACAAGATTTTATGAATGTTACTCCATCAGAAGTTGAGTTTATATCTATTTCTCCGATTCAAATTGTTTCTGTTGCAGCATCATTAATTCCATTTTTTGAACATGATGATGCAAATAGAGCATTAATGGGGTCAAATATGCAACGTCAATCGGTCCCATTAATATTACCTCAAAAACCAATTATTGGAACAGGTTTAGAAAATCAGATTGCTATTGATTCAGGAATGACAATAAATAGTCAAAGTTCAGGTATTATAAATTTAGTAACGGCAAATAAAATTATTGTAAAAGAAAGAACTGGAAAAAAATTAACTTATAATTTACAAAAATATTTACGTTCAAATCAACAAACGTGTATTAATCACCGCCCAATTGTTTGGAAAGGAGAAAAAGTAAAATCTGGACAAATCCTTACAGATGGACCTGCTATAACAACTAGTGAATTAGCCTTAGGACAAAATGTTCTCGTAGGTTATATGCCTTGGCAAGGATATAATTTTGAGGATGCCATTTTAATAAATGAACGATTAGTTTATGAAGATATTTTTACATCAATTCATATTGAACGTTATAAAATTGAAATAGATCGCACTTCAGAGTTATCTGAACAAACAACAAAAAATATTCCAAATTTAAGTTTTTCTGAAATTCAGCATCTAAATGACGACGGAATTGTTACTGTTGGAACATTTGTTAAACCTGGTGATATTTTGGTTGGGAAAATAACTTCAAATGATAATTCTGAGCAATTACCTGAATCTAAATTATTACGTGCAATATTTGGTGCAAAAGCTCAAAGTGTAAAAGATAATTCTTTTCGAATGCCGGATAGAAATTATGGACGAGTAATTGAAACTGTTACATTTAATCGCCGAACTAGGTTAACTTATAAATTTGAGAAAATTTATATTTTTATTGCACAAATTCGAAAAATCCAAGTTGGTGACAAAATTGCAGGACGTCATGGAAACAAAGGAATTATTTCACGTATCTTACCACGTCAAGATATGCCATTTTTATCTGATGGAACACCTATTGATATTATCTTAAATCCATTAGGCGTTCCTTCCCGAATGAATGTTGGACAATTGTACGAATGTCTTTTAGGATTAGCAGGCGATAAACTAAATTGTCGATTCAAAATTCTACCATTTGATGAAATGTATGGATTAGAAATGTCAAGAATTTTAATTAATAAAAAGTTAAGACAAGCATCAGTAACAAAAAATGAAAGTTGGTTATTTAATCCTTACACTCCTGGAAAAATGATATTAATTGATGGAAGAACAGGGAAAGAATTTGAAAATCCAATTACTGTTGGAAATGCCTATATGTTAAAACTTATTCATTTAGTAGATGATAAGATGCATGCCCGTGCTACTGGACCCTATTCACTTATAACTCAACAACCTTTAAGAGGAAAAGCGCAGCAGGGAGGCCAACGATTTGGAGAAATGGAAGTTTGGGCATTAGAAGGATTTGGTGCTGCTTTTACATTAAAAGAACTTCTAACTATAAAATCAGATGATATGCAAGGTCGAAATGAAACATTAACTGCAATTGTAAGAGGCCAACAAATTCCAAAATTTGGTATTCCAGAGTCATTTAAAGTTTTATTACAAGAGCTACGTTCTATCGGATTAGATATGAGTACTTATAAAATTGAAAAATTTAGTTCACACAAAAAATATGAAGTCGAAGTTAATTTAATAGAAAGATATAACGCTTTCTCAAAAACATTTTCTCCGACTTCAAATATAAATGATATTTCATTTTAAAATAAAATGCTACAATTTCCAAAAGAATTTGATTATATAAAAATTAAATTAGCATCTCCTCTTCGTTTACTGCAATGGTCAAATCGTAAATTACCAAATGGCCAATTCGTTGGTGAAGTACATAAATCTGAAACTATTAATTATCGAACATTTAAGCCGGAAATGGATGGTCTATTCTGTGAAAGAATTTTTGGACCAAGTAAAAGTTTAGAATGTGCTTGTGGGAAGTATAAACGCATTAGATATGAAGGACTTATTTGTGAACGTTGTGGGGTAGAGTTAACTGAATCTCGTGTTCGGCGTCATAGAATGGGTTATATAAATTTAATTTATCCTGTTACACACGTTTGGTATATAAATAGTCGTCCTAATTTTATGGCCATATTATTAGAAGTTGAAGGCTGTGAAAAACAATTAGTCACCAGTTACACTCTTTATTCGGATGAATGTGATCAATGTGCAGGATTAAAATTAACACCTTCTAGTATTATTGAGTTATGGGATGAAAGGATTAAACGTATAAAATTGGCTTCATTAGCTTACTTTATTGCAGAAGATGAAATTTCATTTTATGGATTACATTGGGACCTGCAACAATATAGAAGGAGTCGCGAAATTGGTTATAGTGGATATCCATTAAAACCTTATCCAAAACCTCAAAATCGTAGGTATAATACCCCAAAATATTTATTACGGACAACGCCCAATTTTTTAATTGGCGCTCCATTAATAAAACGGGAATTAGAAAAACTCAATTTAAACTCAGAAATATCACGAACACGATGTTTTACAGTAGTTTGTACAAAAGTGTTAAATAAAGAAGGGACTATATATTATGAATCACCTTGGTTTCGGAAATGGGAACAGCAACGGATTTATAAATTACGTGAACAAGCTATTAAACGAATTAGAATTTTAGAAAATTTAGTAGGGACTGGTTCAAGTCCAGCTTGGATGATTTTAACTATTTTACCGGTTATTCCTCCGGCTTTGCGACCTATGATTCAACTTGAAGGGGGACGTTTTGCAACTTCCGATTTAAATGAATTATATCGTCGTATAATTACAAGAAATAACCGATTACTTCGATTATTAGAAATTGATGCACCTCAATTAATAATTCGAAATGAAAAACGAATGTTACAAGAAGCAGTCGATAGTTTAATAGATAATGGAAAGCGTGGTAAAATTGCATTAAGTGCAAATAATCGACCTTTAAAATCATTATCCGACATTATAAAAGGTAAACATGGCCGTTTTCGGCAAAATCTTTTAGGTAAAAGAGTAGATTATTCCGGTCGGTCTGTTATTGTTGTTGGTCCAAGTTTAAAATTAAATCAATGTGGCTTACCATATGAAATGGCGCTAGAACTTTTTCAACCCTTTATTATTCGTGAATTGATTAATCAGGGTTTAGCAAGTAATATGAAAATAGCAAAGAATCTAATACAACAAAACGAACCAATTATTAATCCTGTTTTAGAAAAAGTTTTAACAAATCATCCAATTTTTTTAAATCGTGCACCTACATTACATCGTTTAGGGATTCAAGCGTTTGAACCAATTTTAGTACAAGGACGTGCTATTAAATTACACCCGTTAGTTTGTTCTGCCTTTAATGCTGATTTTGATGGCGATCAAATGGCTGTTCATATTCCTTTATCTATCGAAGCACAGGCAGAATGTTATATGTTAATGTTAGCACCATATAATTTTTTATCACCAGCGAATGGAGAACCAATTATTATGCCAAGTCAAGATATGGTTTTAGGGTGTTATTATTTAACTGTAAATAATATTACTGGATTATTAGGTTCAAATCATTATTTTATAAATTTCGAAGATGTTTTATTAGCATATAACCAAGATAAGATTGAAATTCATAGTTCAATTTGGGTTAAAGTTCCAATTGAAAGCGCTAACAATTTAAATTCGATTCAAAAAATAGAATTAAAAGATAAAACTTTTATTGAATATTATAAAAATAAGCAAATTAGAAAAACTAGTGATGGAAAAAGTATTGTTCAATATTTAAAAACAACAACAGGACGTGTGATTTTAAATTATACAATTCAAGAAACTTTAAACTTTTTATAAAAAATTTAAGTGAAATAATCGAGCGATTTTATGAACAATTATACTTACCAAAATAGATTAATAAGTAAAAAACAATTACGACAACTACTTGCATGGAGTTTTACAAATTATGATTCGATGCAAGCTTGTTCATTAGCGGATGAATTAAAGTATTTAGGATTTAAATATGCTAGTCAAGCTGGTATTTCAATTAGTATTGAAGACTTGAAAGTTCCATTTGTTAAAAATCCGATGATTAAAAAAGCAAATCAAGAAATTTTAGATACCGAAAAAATTTATTTAAAAGGAAAAATTACAGATGTTGAAAGATTTCAAAAATTAATTGATACTTGGAATCTTACAAGTGAAGCTTTAAAAGAGCAAGTTATATATTATTTTAAAAATTATGATCCATTAAATTCTGTTTATATTATGGCCTTTTCCGGTGCTCGAGGAAATTTATCTCAAGTTCGACAATTAGTTGGTATGCGGGGTCTTATGTCTGATCCGAGTGGTGAAATTATGAAATTGCCTATAAAAAAGAATTTTCGTGAAGGTTTAACAATTACCGATTATTTAATGTCAGGATATGGAGCACGAAAAGGGATTGTTGATACAGCTCTAAAAACAGCAAATTCTGGTTATTTAACCCGTCGCTTAATTGATGTTGCACAAGATATACTAATTCGTGAAAAAGATTGTTTAACAATACATTCGCTTATTATTTCTGCATCTATCAATAACTCTGAAACTACAGATTTGATTTATGACAAAATTTTAGGAAGAATTTTAAATAAGTCCATTTTTGATACACAAACAAAAACCTTAGTTTCGAAACTTAATACTCAAATAACTCCTCAGTTAGTTCAGATATTTAAACAAAAAAAAATTCAAGAATTTTATATACGTTCCCCATTAACTTGTAATTTATACAGGGCTGTTTGTCAAAAATGTTATGGGTGGGATCTAGCAACTGAAAATTTAATTGATATTGGTGAAGCCATTGGTATTTTAGCTGGGCAATCTATTGGTGAACCCGGAACACAATTAACAATGCGAACTTTTCATACAGGTGGAATTTTTACTTCAGAAACTAGACAACAAATTATCAGTCCAATTAATGGAATTACTAAATTCTCCAAAAATTTAAAAACTGTTGTTATACGAACAAACCGAGGCGAAGATGTTCTTGTCACAAAAAATTCTGGTTCACTAATTTTAATTCCAGATAAAATTGATCAAGAATTCACTCAAATCGAAATAGCTCGTAATACAATTTTATTTCCAAAAAGTAATCAATATATTCAAAAAGATACTGTAATTGGAGAATTAATTAATCTTAATAAACAAATTAAAACAGAAATAAAACCAATCTTAAGTCATACATCAGGTGAAATATTTATACCAAATATAAAAAACAAAGCGAATTTATTAAATACTAATAATTTAATATGGATTTTATCTGGACAGCTTTATAATAGCCCTCTTAGTTCTTTTATAAATTTTTATACTGATTCTAAACTCAATAAAAATAGTTATATATTTAGAACAAAATTAATAAATCATTACTCTGGATATATTGAATTTATTAATAAAAAAGAAAATTTATATGAACGTCTTATTAAAATTGTTAATAAAAAAAATCTATTGTTAAATTCAACCCTTCAAAAATTATCTAAACCAATAAATAAAAGTAATTATATTTTAAATTTTGAAAGCTTTAAATATCTTTTAAGAATAAAAGTAAAAAGTTTAAAAACTTATATTCAAATAACAAATAATAAACAATTTGGTACTTTACTTACAAATTATTTCCAAACTTTAACTGGAGGTTTGTGTTATTATGATCTTCAAAATCGATTGAAGTTAACACAAAGTAATAATCAAATATCATATTTTTGGAAATCAAAAGAATGCTCAAAACAGAAAAACGTTTCTAGAACATTAATTTGGTTAGGAGAAGAAACGCATAAAGTAAATTGTGAAAAAACTATTTTACTTGTTGAGCATGGTGATTTTATTTCAAAACATTTCGAACTTATTCCTGGCGTTTTCTCAAAAACTGCTGGAATTATTATTATCAATCAAAAAAATAATATTGTTCAAACAATTACAATTAAATCTGGAATTGTATATGAAGGAAGAAAATTTAAAAATGAAGCTAAGAAAATATATTATCCGGGTGAGATAATTTTTTCAAACATTTCAATTTCTGAGCCCTCTTTTTGTGAGCATATTATTGGAAAAAAATTAGATCAATTATTAATTCGTCCAATACAACTTTACGAATCTCCTTCTCTTAGATTTGGCAAAAAAATTTTTGGAAAGAGCTTAAATATTCTTTCATTAATAAAGTTGAAAAATAAAATAGGTTATTCTTATAAGTCGAATCAAATTATTAGAAGTACAAAAAATTTAAACTTAATAATAAATAAAATTTTATTCCAAGATAATAAATCATTTAAGAATCATTCAAGTCTTCAATTGCTAAATAATCCCTTAACTGAATGTGTTGAATTTCGAATTACAGAAAAATTACGTTTAAATGATTTTATTCCACCACATTTAAAATATAAAAATGTACAATCTTGCTTTCTGGTACAAAAAAATCAATTTGTAGATTGCTATACAACACTCGGATATTTAGAAGCAATTACATTAGATTCTTTAGAGATAGTGAAATTGAAATTGAAATATCAAGAAAGTAAACAAATACTTTTAATTTCAAATGATGATTGTTTAAAAATCAAAGAAAATAAAATTATTAAGAAAACAAAAAATGATTTAATTATTAATAGTACAAATGTTGCGGAAACGGGAAAAATTTTACTTCAGAAGGATCAGCGAATTACTTTACAAAAAGGAAGACCATATTTTTTTCCAAATTGTAGAAATGAAACTATTGTAGATAAAACTAATTTACAGTATAAACTTATTTCACCTGATCGGATTATTTTAAATTCAAAAGTTGAACGATCTATCTTCGTTAATTATTATGACGTAAGTAAAATTTTAATCCAAAACGCACCTAAATTCAAGCCATTTTTAAAAAATCGAATTGGTATTAAATCAGAGTTTTCAAAATTGTTTTTAAAAAAAAATGGTAAACTTTACAGTTGTTTAATACCACGATTTTTAAAGAAATTTAAAATTAGTGCTAAAATTTCAGAATCAAAACTTCCTAAGATATTGAGATCAAAAATTTCTACTTCAACTAAAGTACGCAAATTACATAGAACATTATTAATGCAAAGTTCAGAAATTATTAAAAATAAACATAAAAAAATAGAAAAATCGAAATTTCAATTAACATTAGTCAAATTTTTAGAATATCCTTTTAAAAAGTCTACTAAATCTGTTGGGCTTTATTCTATAACTGAAGATTTTTTTGAACAGGATGTTAATAGCATATTTTGTAACCCCGCAGAATTTATTGAAAGTGGAGAAACAATTGGATTGTTAAATTTTGAAAAAGAAATTACGGGAGATATTGTTCAAGGCTTACCAAGAGTTGAAGAAATATTGGAAGCGCGAAAAAAAAATTTAACAATTAAACGAATTCCTACGAATCAAAAAAAAGGTTTACTAATTCAAAAAACAAACTTAGACCCCAATTTTGAATTTCGAAAATTAGGTACACCTATTAAAGAGAATGAAAGAATAAATCCGCATAAATTGTTGAAAATATATTTTAATTCTTACGGTTTAATGAAAGTATTTTTATGTGATCGTACTAAACATATCAAGCATAATCGTTTATTTGACAATTTTGAAGGAAGTTATAAAAGTTTTAAAAAAGTACAATCGTTTATTTTAAACTCGGTTCAATCTGTTTATCAATCACAAGGTGTTTCAATTAATGATAAACACCTTGAAATTATTATCAAGCAAATGACAACGAAAGTTTTAATTACTTACGAAGGTAATACACCTTTATTAAGACGTGAAGTAATTGATTTATATCATATTCAATATATTAACAAAATCATAAAAATCAATCAAAAACAAGTGGCATATTATGTTCCATTGGTACTTGGTATTACTAAAGCTGCTTTGAATAATCCGAGTTTTATTTCAGCTGCAAGTTTTCAAGAAACTACGAGAGTTTTAACAAAAGCTGCTATTGAAGGTCGAATTGATTGGCTAAGAGGATTAAAAGAAAATATTATTATTGGACATTTAATACCTGCTGGAACAGGCTCTCAAAATTATCGTAATTCTTTTCGAGGTTCTTTTAATACAAGTCAAAGATTAAAGACTGACCCTAATAATGTTAAAATTTTTAATCAAACTACCTAGACAATTCTTTTAATTTGTGTTAGGATAAGGATCATAATTATTGACATCAAATTAAGTAATTTAAAATTTTTATGTCTGATATAAGTTTAGCACAATTATTAGAAGCAGGGGTTCATTTTGGTCATAAAGCCTATCGTTGGAACCCAAAAATGTTTCCGTATATTTATAGTGAAGTAAATAATATCCATATTTTAGATCTTGTTCAATCAGCAACTTTATTAAAAGAAGCAAATTCATATTTACAAGTTGCTGCAAGTCAAGGAAAAACATTTCTATTTGTAGGCACTAAGCGTCAAGTGCGAACGTTAATAGCACAAGAAGCCATTCGCTGTGATTCTTATTATGTTAATTATCGTTGGTTAGGCGGAACGCTTACAAATTGGGTAACGTTGAAAGATCGTATTGAACGTTTGAAAAACCTTGAACAACAAGAAGCGGATAATACATTTAGTTTACTAACTAAAAAAGAAGCTTCGATACGTCAAAAAGAATTAGAGAAATTACGTCGAAATCTGGGTGGAATTAAAAGTATGGAAAAGTTACCTGATATAACTGTTATTATTGATCAAAACCGTGAGATTACAGCTATTCGTGAGTGTCGTAAGTTAGGAATTCCAATTGTTTCAATTTTAGATACAAACTGTGATCCCGATTTGATTGATATTCCAATTCCAGGGAATGATGATGGATTTAGATCACTTAAGTTAATACTCCAGCAATTAAGTAATAGTATTTTAACTGGAAAATCGAATTGCGTATAAAAAAAGTATAAAAACATTAAAAATTAATGTTTTTATATTTATATTATTTAGTAAGCAATATTAAGCCAAATTATTTAAAAAGTATGTGTTTTAAAATTGGTTTTCCACGGTTCAAAAAGTTTGATCTTACTCAATATTGGGATAGAATATTTTTTAATTTTATATCATATATATTTATACTGCTTTTGGCTGAACTTGGCTTCTTATTTATTAAATAAACTGGGTTTATTTTTATTTATAGCAGAAATTATATGATTGGTGTTTATGGAAACTCTAAAATTAGAAATAATCTCTATACATAGAGTTCTAAATTTAGGTTTTAGAGCAAATTAATTGTTAAACAGAGTGAAAAAGAATATTTTTTAATAATTTATTTAGCTGGTGTATTTTGTTAGATTGATATGTTCGGTTTGTTATACAATATTTACACTAAAAATATTTGGCGCTCTGTGTAGTCTGATTAAGTAATTTTACGCCTTTGTCCGAAAAGTTAACTCTACTAAAATAAATATCTCAATTAATACAAGAATTGTCTAAAATGGACTAGAGAAGATTATTAGAAATATTACACAATCGAAGTATAATTTATAATCTAAATCGTTACCGTATTATATTTCGTTAAAATGGTTTGTAGTAACTATTAAAATTACTAATTTCTTATACATTTTTTTAAAAAAGCGTATAATTATAGAATGAAAACTCATAATTAAGAAATAGTTTATTAATTTCTTTTGTATTTTTATGAGAGTTTCATAGATTTTCGTCTCCCATCAAGGAGAAAAATAATGGCAATAAGCTCAACCGATCGTCGCACAAAAAATGTACAAATTTTTGTTGAAAAAGACGCTGTTGAAACGAGTTTCGCAAAATGGGCACAACCTGGTCATTTTTCAAGAACATTAGCAAAAGGTCCAAAAACAACAACATGGATTTGGAATTTACATGCTGACGTTCATGATTTTGACAGTCAAACGAATTCTTTAGAAGAAGTTTCTCGTAAAATATTTAGTGCACATTTTGGACAATTAGCAGTAATATTCTTATGGATAAGCGGTATGCATTTTCATGGTGCATATTTTTCTAATTATTCAGCTTGGTTGACAGATCCAATTGGAATAAAACAAAGTTCTCAAGTTGTTTGGCCTATTGTTGGTCAAGAAATCTTAAATGGTGATGTTGGTGGTAATTTCCAAGGTGTTCAAACAACGTCTGGCTGGTTCCAGATGTGGCGAGCTGAGGGAGTTACAAGTGAAGTTGAATTATATTGGATTGCAATTGGTGGTTTATCCATGTCAGCAATAATGCTATTTGCTGGTTGGTTCCATTATCATAAAGCAGCTCCAAAGCTAGAATGGTTCCAAAATGCAGAATCAATGATGAATCATCATTTAGCTGGTTTATTAGGACTAGGATGCTTATCATGGTCTGGACATCAAATTCATATTGCTTTACCAATTAATAAGTTATTAGATGCAGGAGTTGCACCACAAGAAATTCCATTACCTCATGAATTTTTAATAAACCGTGAATTAATGAGTCAATTATATCCAAGCTTTAGTAAAGGATTAGCTCCTTTCTTTAGCGGTCAATGGAGTGAATATTCAGACTTTTTAACATTTAAAGGTGGTTTAAATCCAATTACTGGAGGATTATGGTTAAGTGATATAGCTCATCATCATTTAGCATTATCAGTTTTATTTATAGTTGCTGGTCATATGTACCGTACAAATTGGGGTATAGGACATAGCATGAAAGAAATTTTAGAAGCTCATAAAGGTCCTTTCACCGGTGAAGGTCATAAAGGATTATATGAAATTTTGACAACTTCATGGCATGCTCAATTAGCAATTAATTTAGCAATGATGGGATCTTTAAGTATTATTGTAGCACATCATATGTACGCAATGCCACCGTATCCTTACATTGCTACTGATTATGCAACTCAACTTTCTTTATTTACACATCATATGTGGATTGGTGGATTTTGTGTTGTTGGTGGTGCAGCTCATGGAGCAATTTTTATGGTTCGTGATTACACGCCAGCAAATAATTACAATAACTTATTAGATCGTGTGTTAAGACATCGTGATGCGATTATATCACATTTAAATTGGGTTTGTATATTTTTAGGAACACATGCGTTTGGATTCTATATCCATAATGATACAATGCGAGCGTTAGGTCGTCCTCAAGATATGTTTTCTGATAAAGCCATTCAATTACAACCTATTTTTGCACAATGGATTCAAAATATTCATTTATTAGCTCCTGGAACAACGGCCCCAAATGCATTAGCAACAACAAGTTACGCGTTTGGAGGTGAAGTTGTTGAAGTTGGAGGAAAAATTGCTATGATGCCTATTAAATTAGGTACAGCTGATTTTATGGTTCATCATATTCATGCATTTACAATTCATGTAACGGTTTTAATTTTATTAAAAGGCGTATTATATGCACGTAGTTCAAAATTAATACCTGACAAAGCAAATTTAGGATTCCGTTTCCCGTGTGATGGCCCAGGACGTGGGGGGACATGTCAAAGTTCAAGCTGGGATCATGTGTTTTTAGGCTTATTTTGGATGTATAATTCAATTTCTGTTGTAATCTTCCATTTTAGTTGGAAAATGCAATCTGACGTTTGGGGAACGATAACACCGGACGGAAGTATTTCCCATATAACCGGTGGAAATTTTGCTCAAAGTTCAATTACAATTAACGGGTGGCTACGTGATTTTTTATGGTCACAGGCTTCTCAAGTAATTCAATCTTATGGATCAGCTTCATCAGCGTATGGATTAATTTTCTTAGGCGCACATTTTATTTGGGCATTTAGTTTAATGTTCTTATTTAGTGGGCGAGGATATTGGCAAGAATTAATTGAATCAATTGTTTGGGCACATAATAAATTAAACTTTGCTCCATCAATCCAACCACGAGCATTAAGTATTACACAGGGTCGTGCTGTTGGCTTAGCACACTATTTACTTGGTGGTATTGGTACAACTTGGTCATTCTTCTTAGCACGTGCTATTTCGATCAGTTAAAAAATTCCTACTTTAGAAAAATATATTCAATGAAATAAAAATATTAAAATTTAATAATCATTCGTTGTTTCTCAGTAAAATAGTTAAAAAAAAATGATTAGACACTAGTTCTTAAAAACTTATTAATTATTTTCATTTATATCTAAAAATTATATAAAAAAAGCATCTAATAATTATGGCAACTAAATTTCCAAAGTTTAGCCAAGCCCTTGCACAAGATCCCGCAACACGAAGAATTTGGTATGGTATTGCGACAGCTCATGATTTAGAAGCACATGATGGTATGACTGAAGAAAATTTATATCAGAAGATTTTCGCATCACATTTTGGTCATTTAGCAATTATTTTTTTATGGACTGCTGGAAACTTATTTCATGTTGCTTGGCAAGGAAACTTTGAAAAATGGGTAAGTAATCCATTAAAAGTAAAACCAATTGCTCATTCAATATGGGATCCACATTTTGGTGAATCTGCATTAAAAGCATTTAGTAAAGGAAATGCATATCCAGTTAATATCGCATTTTCAGGAGTATATCAGTGGTGGTATACCATTGGATTTAGAACTAATCAAGAATTATATTCAGGTGCACTTGGCTTATTATTATTCTCATGTGTTTTATTATTTGCTGGTTGGTTACATTTACAACCAAAATTTAGACCGAGTTTGTCATGGTTTAAAAATAATGAGTCACGATTAAATCATCACTTATCTGGATTATTTGGAGTTAGTTCATTAGCTTGGACAGGACATCTTGTTCATGTAGCTATTCCTGCATCGCGCGGCATTCATATTGGTTGGGATAATTTTTTAACAACTCCACCTCATCCTGCAGGATTAACTCCGTTCTTTACAGGAAATTGGACTGTATATGCAGAAAATCCTGATAGTCTAAACCATGTTTATGGTACTAGTGAAGGAGCTGGAACTGCTATTTTAACATTCTTAGGTGGTTTCCATCCACAAAGTCAATCATTATGGTTAAGTGATATTGCACATCACCAATTAGCAATTGCAGTTGTTTTTATTGTGGCAGGTCATATGTATCGTACCAGTTTTGGTATAGGGCATAATATGAAAGAAATTTTAGATGCTCACCGTCCTCCTGGAGGGCGATTAGGAGCAGGACACATAGGATTATTCGAAACAATTACAAATTCTTTACACATGCAATTAGGGTTAGCTTTAGCATCATTAGGAGTTGCTACATCTTTAACTGCACAACATATGTATGCTTTAACACCTTATGCATATTTATCAAAAGATTTCACTACAGAAGCTGCTTTATATACTCATCATCAGTATATTGCTGGATTCTTAATGGTAGGCGCATTCGCACACGGAGCAATTTTCTTTGTACGTGATTATGACCCAGAATTAAATAAAAATAATGTTTTAGCTAGAATGTTAGAGCATAAAGAAGCAATTATTTCACATTTAAGTTGGGCATCATTATTCTTAGGTTTCCATACATTAGGTTTATATATTCATAATGACACTGTTGTAGCTTTTGGACAACCAGAAAAACAAATTTTATTCGAACCGTTATTTGCTGAATATATTCAAGCTGCTTCTGGGAAAGCTGTTTATCAATTTAACGTTTTATTATCTTCAGAAACTAATCCAGCAACGATTGCAGGTAATCAAATTTGGTTACCAGGTTGGTTAGAAGCGATTAATAATACCAAAAATGATTTATTCTTAAAAATTGGACCAGGTGATTTCTTAGTACATCATGCAATTGCGTTGGGATTACATGTTACAACTTTAATTCTTGTAAAAGGTGCTTTAGACGCTCGTGGATCAAAATTGATGCCAGATAAAAAAGATTTTGGTTATAGTTTCCCATGTGATGGTCCTGGCCGTGGGGGTACTTGTGATATTTCAGCATGGGATGCGTTTTATTTAGCAATGTTCTGGATGTTAAATACTATTGGATGGGTAACATTTTATTGGCATTGGAAACATATGACAATTTGGGGTGGTAATCCAGGTCAGTTTGACGAATCATCAAATTATATAATGGGTTGGTTGCGTGACTATTTATGGTTAAATTCATCACCATTAATCAATGGTTATAATCCTTTCGGAATGAACAACCTATCGGTTTGGGCTTGGATGTTTTTATTTGGACATTTAATTTGGGCAACCGGATTCATGTTTTTAATTTCATGGCGTGGTTACTGGCAAGAATTAATTGAAACGTTAGTATGGGCGCATGAACGTACTCCACTTGCAAATTTAATTCGATGGAGAGATAAACCTGTTGCTTTATCAATTGTCCAAGCTCGATTAGTTGGTTTAGTACATTTTGCTGTTGGTTATATCCTGACTTATGCTGCCTTTGTAGTAGCTTCAACCTCGGGAAAATTTGGTTAATTTTTATATTATTATATTATCCACTCAAAATACTAGAGAATTTTTTACTTCAGTTTCAATAAAAAATTCTCTAGCACAGTCCTTTTTTATAAGTAAATTGGGAGAATTTAATGAAATTATTAAGATTTCTATCGTTTTTATCGCTTTTAGTTGCTCTTTTTCCTATTGCATATCGTAATGTTCGTCAAATGGGTTATAAAGGTTTACGACGGTTATGGATGGCTATGAAACTTGCGGGTATTTTTGCATTAGGATTATTAGATTTTATTCCAGGAGACGTTAAGACGTCTGAAATAAAAAATCAATCCGTTCCTAAAAATATCATATTAAATCAGGAATCTTATTTATTAAATTCTATATTTAATAAATATAGACGAATGTTACGATGAATTCGAGGAATATGTAATTTCATCTAACATGTCAACGACCTTAAATAAGGTGTCAGCTAAAGTGCGTAAAGATCCAGAAGTAGATAAAGGGTTAGACAAATTGCGAGAACATTTAAGAAAAGGCGAATTTAAAGCAGGACGAGGAGCACGAAAACTGCCAGGATCAAAATCAATTTTTTATATGCGGTCGGGTGGAGAGGCGCGATTGTTTTTTAGATATTCCAAAAAAAAAGAGCTATTGAAATTATAGGTGAATCAGATCACAAAAAAGAAGCTAGTGTTATTCAAAACCTACTAAATCACTATGAATAAACTCTAAAATTATAAATAATTATAAATCAAATTTTATCAGAAAAAAACTATTATGAAAATTCGAAATATTAGTTTTCTAAGCGACTTTAATGATATTGATAATATTTATGATTACAATATCGATGTGGCTGTTGAACTAGAAAATGGTCGAACTTATGTGGTAGTTGTGGGAACCCCTCAAAATTTATTGACGTTGATGGATAATGAAAAGAGTAATTTTCTATCTCCTGGGACTCCTATCATAATTGTTAGAAAAATGACTAAGGAGATTATTAAAGAGGCGATTCAAGCTTATGCTGAAGATCAGGCATACTATTTAAAGTTTTATACTGCTGCATTAGATATTAAGACGTTAAACGTCTTGGAGGATCGCTGTATTGCTAGAGATAAACTTTTGGATGATCTTATTGAAAAAGGTGAATCGATTGATATCGAAAATTACGATCTCATTGATTTTAATATTGATAATGATTCGAACCTAAATTGTAAGGAATCATAGATTTCTTACAATTTTTAGCACCCAAACCTACTCATTCTCGACTTTATTTTGCCTGAAAGTATAATCACCTAAAAGTTATTGAAGAGGGCTTAACGGACGTTTTAGAAGTCTTATAGTAATTTCTATTCTAAAAGGTTTTGTAGTATATGAAAAAAATTCTTATTTAATTTGTAGAAGTGTTGTTAAAGATTATTATGGGGCTAGACGATATAAAAAAATCTATTTTAATTCCCTCCACTTTTTTTTTCAGCGAATTTCCTTTATATTTCGGCCTTTTTACAAATTTTCAGTACTTAAAAAAGTCTCCATGAATTGGAGAACTTTTATAAAATTATAAAATAATTTCTATATTTGAAAAATCGGGACTGACGAGACTCGAACTCGCAACTTCCGCCGTGACAGGGCGGTGCTCTAACCAATTGAACTACAATCCCAAAAGTTTTTTATTATGGAGTTTACTTGAATTTTTTTTAATGTCAACTTTTTAAAATATTTAGTTATTTTATTTTAATAAAGGAGAAACAGGGATTCGAACCCTGGGTACAAATAATTGTACGATAGATTAGCAATCTATTGCTTTCGACCACTCAGCCATTTCTCCTAAACTAATAACTCTAAGAAATCATTTGTTCTAAGTATTAGAGATGGCTCTGGTGGGATTTGAACCTACGACCTTGGGCTTATGAGTCCCCTGCTCTAACCACTGAGCTACAGAGCCTTATCCTACTTAGTTATAGAATGATTTTATCATAATTTAATAAGAATTGAATAAAACATTATCATCTTTAACTTCAGAAAGATTATATTTAATCAGTCTTTTACATTAAATATACATCTTATAAAAATTATATATAATTATAAATAATTAGTAATAATAATTTTTTCTATGAACAATTTTTGGAATAATATTTCTCGTTATCCTCGATTTTTTATCAGTAGCCTAGTGGGGTTAGTTTTAGTAATGTTAACACCTTTCAAAAATTTATTAAAAATACCTAAATTACGTATAGTCCTTATTTTATTTTTATTTCTATTTATTATACTTTTATATACTATTATTAGAAACATGATAGCACTGTAAGTTTTTCTGTCGTTTTATTTTTAAAAATTTTAAATAACACTAAAACAAAATTAAAAACAATTAATATCTAAACTTTATAAGTAAATACCAAAATAATATATTCACAATTGAAAAGCTTTCAGAAACGGAAATAATCTTTATCAATATTCAGACATTTCTAGAAATTCTAAAAATTAAATAACTGATTTCTCACTGTTTTGAATTACTAAAAGTAGAGCAAGAAATTTTATAAATTCCGATAGTTATAAAGTTAAAAATGGGCCGAGTTGGATTCGAACCAACGTAGCATAACGCAGCGGATTTACAATCCGCCCCCTTTAACCACTCGGGCACCGACCCGTTTTTGTATAAGCATATCATATTTAGAAATAAACAACAATCAAAAATATCAATTTAGGAATAAATTTTTTAATTTTGATATTGACATTATTTTCATTTTCAGTTATAAATGATAGATTACTAGATGGGTAATTAACTCAGTGGTAGAGTGTCTGCCTTACAAGCAGAAGGTCACAGGTTCAAATCCTGTATTACCCATATAGATTAAGGCCTATCGTCTAATGGATTAAGACATAAATCTTCTAAGTTTAGAATGTAGGTTCGATTCCTACTGGGCCTATAACAATAGTTAATTTCGAGTTAACCATCAAGCCATTCTTTTCTCATCCGTTTTATGTTCTTTTAATCGTATTCTTTCTTTAATTTCTAAAAAAGCTGGTGAAGGGACTTGAACCCCCAACCTACGGATTACAAATCCGTTGCTCTACCATTGAGCTACACCAGCCATTACTAATAAGTTATTATCTCTTAATATTACTAAGTTTTGTTTAATTATTCAATATATCTTTATTATCTAGATTATCTAGCGTTTAAACGCTAGATAAAATATAGGATATTAATCAATAGGACGCATCGATAATACTGGCTCGTTTGCACGATTAATTCCTTTTTCAAAACCAGCAGCGGCAGCACGGGCACGACCTGAATGCCACCAATGACCAACTAAGAAGAAGAATGCTAAGAAGAAATGTGAGCAACATAACCATGAACGTGGTGATACATAGTTTACTGAATTAATTTCAGTTGCTACACCACCTACAGAATTTAATGAACCTAATGGTGCATGAGTCATGTACTCTGCGGCGCGACGTTCTTGCCAAGGTTGAATGTCGTTTTTAATTTTATTAATATCTAGACCATTTGGGCCACGTAAAGGTTCAACCCAGGGAGCACGTAAATCCCAGAAACGCATAGTTTCACCACCAAAAATAATTTCTCCACTTGGAGAACGCATTAAATATTTACCTAAACCAGTTGGACCTTGCGCCGATGATACATTTGCGCCTAATCGCTGATCTCGAACTAAGAAAGTAAAAGCTTGCGATTGTGATGCTTCAGGACCTGTTGGACCATATAATTCACTAGGATATGCAGTATTATTATACCAAGAATATAATGCGGCTGTAAAGCCCATAATTGAAATAGCAGCTAAACTATATGAAAGATAAGCTTCTCCTGACCAAACAAAAGCTCGACGAGCCCAAGCAAAAGGTTTTGTAAAGATGTGCCAAACACCACCAGTAATACATAATATGCCAACCCAAATATGTCCACCAATAATATCTTCCATATTATTTACAGCAACAACCCAACCATCTCCACCAAAAGGAGAACGGAAAACATAGCCAAAAATTACGATTGGATTTAATGTTGGAGTTGTAATTAAACGAACATCACCACCACCAGGTGCCCAAGTATCATAAACGCCACCTAAATACATCGCTTTAAGAACTAATAATAAAGCACCTGCACCTAGTACACATAAATGAATACCTAAGATAGTTGTCATTTTGTTTTTATCACGCCAGTCATAACCAAAGAATGGGAATGATTCCTCTAATGTATCTGGACCTAATAATGAATGATAAATTCCACCAAAACCTAAAACAGCTGATGAAATTAAATGAATAACACCTACCGCGAAATATGGAACAGTTGTGGTAATTTCACCACCCGGTCCAATACCGTAACCTAATGTTGCTAAATGTTGAATTAAAATGAAACCTTGTTCATATAATGGTTTTTCTGGTACAAAATGTGATACTTCAAATAATACCATGGCACCTGCCCAGAATACCATTAAACCAGCATGTGCTACATGTGCACCTAATAGTTTACCTGAGACATTAATTAAACGAGCATTTCCACTCCACCAAGCAAAGCCTGTAGACTCAATATCGCGACCTGCTATACTACTATTAAAGGGCGTTTCCACGTGGTAATACCTCCTCAGGGAATACAAAGTTTTCATGTGGCTGATCTTGTGCGGCCATCCACGAACGAATACCTTCGTTTAATAAAATATTTTTTGTATAGAACGTTTCAAATTCTGGATCTTCAGCTGCTCTTAATTCTTGTGACACAAAATCATATGCACGTAAGTTTAATGCTAAACCTACAATTCCGATAGCACTTGTCCATAGACCAGTAACTGGTACAAACAACATAAAGAAATGTAACCAACGTTTATTTGAAAATGCTACACCAAAAATTTGTGACCAAAAACGATTAGCCGTTACCATAGAATATGTTTCTTCCGATTGGGTTGGCGTAAATGCACGGAAAGTATTTGCTGCATCACCATCTTCAAATAATGTATTTTCTACAGTAGCACCGTGAATTGCACAAAGTAATGCTCCACCCAAAATACCTGCAACACCCATCATATGAAATGGATTTAACGTCCAGTTATGGAAACCTTGTAAGAATAATAGAAAACGGAAAATTGCCGCAACCCCAAAACTAGGCGCAAAGAACCAACTTGCTTGTCCTAATGGGTATAACAAGAATACAGAAACAAAAATAGCAATTGGACCTGAGAATGCAATTGCATTATAAGGACGAATTCCCACTAAACGAGCAATTTCAAATTGTCGTAAGCAGAATCCAATTAAACCAAATGATCCGTGCAATGCAATGAATGTCCAAAGACCGCCAATTTGGCACCAACGTGTAAAATCTCCTTGTGCTTCGGGTCCCCATAACAATAATAAAGAATGTCCCATACTATTTGCTGGAGTTGAAACAGCAGCTGTTAAGAAATTACACCCTTCAAGATATGAACTTGCTAAACCATGTGTGTACCATGATGTTACAAAAGTTGTTCCAGTCATCCAACCACCTGCAGCTAAATAAGCAGTTGGAAATAATAATAAACCTGACCAACCAACGAAAACAAATCGATCTTTCTTTAACCAATCATCAATAAGATCAAATAAGCCACGTTCTTGGTTTTGCCCAATAGCAATGGTCATATTTCAAAAATCCTTTAATTAAATTTTTTAATGAGTAAACCATAGTTAATAATTTTTACTCGAATCTTGCCAACCTGTATCTACTATTATATACTATTATTAAAATAAATTTTTATAGTTTCGAAATTTTTTTTTAGTACTATTAAGGTACTTTCGAATTACTTATGAATGACTAGAAAAAATATTAAAAAATATGTAAGTCATGGTATTAAACCATAAACGATAAAAACAATCATTCGTTCGTTTATGGTTATAGAATTTAATCAATATCATCAATTGAAATATATAAAAAAAATAGTGCCATACTAAAAGCTGGGAAAATTAATCCTACAACAGGAACCAAAATTGAAGGTAAAAATGCAGCTGCCATAATTTTATTTTAAAATTATTAAGTGTTTTCAGTTAATAGTTATCAATTATACAAATTGATAATATTAATTGTATACGAAAATCAGTTAGAATTTAACATTAATATAAAATCAAAAATTTACATAATTTTATAGTAGAATTAATATTATTAAATTTAAATTTTTACTCTTATTAAATTTTATTTATGGAAACCTTTTTATTAGCTCGTTTACCAGAAGCGTACGTTATTTTTAGTCCCATTATAGATGTATTGCCAATTATTCCAGTTTTCTTCTTGTTGTTAGCTTTTGTTTGGCAAGCAGCGATTGGATTTAGATAATTTTCAATTTATAATTTGACGATTAGGGATTAGAATAGCCCTTCGATAGCATAAAATATATATTTGTCTTTATATTTAATAAGTACAAGAGATGGTAGAACCTTTATTATCTGGAATAGTGTTAGGTATGATTATTGTGAGTGCATTTGGACTTTTTGTTGCTGCATTTTTGCAATATCGACGTGGTAATCAGTTTGAAATCTAATTTTATTCAAACCATGAGAATATTGTCTATATTATAGACAATATTCTCATGGTTTGAATAAAATTAGATTTCGACTAAAGTTCCTTAACATTTCTCAATTACTAATTAACTCTATAATACCTATTTATTTACACATATCTAAAATTGTTATACTTTAGCGATTTAAATAATCTCCATTCAACTCACCTTTTTATTTAATAGTAATCGTAAAATATTATTAACTACCATTTTAAACCAAAGATATGTTCTATACTAAACAAATCTTTCCAAATATATATCTTTCTTTAAATAACAACTTTATCCAAATACTATTGATATAACAATTTAATCAATTAGCAATTATCTGAGAATTAAAAAGAAATTATTAAAAAATAACTTTTTGGGTTACCTGGGATTCGAACCCAGAACTAATCGGTTAAAAGCCGAGTACTCTACCATTGAGTTAGTAACCCTTAGCAGTATATTACCATGAAAATAGAAAAATGTTGAAGGATTTATTTTAAAAAGTTTTATTGATGATTTTTCTTCGACGTCTAAGATATTATTTTAAATAAAATTTTAAGTTTGTTACTTTTAAAGTAAAATGAGAAATAACATTATTGGTTATTTTATTATTTAAAATTTCATCAAAATTTAATAAATAAGGACTTTAAAAATGATTAATTGGCAAGTTATAGGTCAACTAATAGCTACAGGTGCTATTATGTTAGCAGGTCCAGCAGTGATTGTATTATTAGCTTTAAAAAAAGGTAATCTTTAATTTATTCTAAGTTCGATCATCAATATAAAAATTTTTAAAGAATATTTATGATAACTGCTTTAGTAGCTTTATTAGTCTTAATTTCATTGGGTTTAGTTGTAACAGTTCCAGTCGCTTTAGCTACTCCAGGCGAATGGGAAGAATCTAAAGGGAGCTTTAGTAAAGCCTTTCAAGCTTGGGTTAGTCTTGTTATTATAATTGCCGGTGCTGATGGAATTGCATCAAGTGTTTAAAACAATTTAGAAATTATAGTCTTAACTATAATTTCTAAATTGTCTTAAACTATTGACATAGTTCTTAAAATCCTATAATATTTGAATTGTTGTTTTAAATCATTCAGTATTTTATTTTTATCTATAGCGGGCATAGCTCAGTGGTAGAGCGCAACCTTGCCAAGGTTGATGTCGCGCGTTCGAATCGCGTTGCCCGCTTTAAATACTAAAATAAAATTTTAATTGCCCCCATCGTCTAGAGGCCTAGGACAGCTCCCTTTCACGGAGCAGACAGGGATTCGAATTCCCTTGGGGGTATTAGCGTAATTATAACTAAATAACTTTAATTTTTTTTTACTTATATTTTGACAAAATTCTCATATCACACTATACTTATATTTAGTGCAGTTAAGAGGGAGAGAAATGAATGTTTGATAGTATTAAATGTTTCATCAAAAAAATTCTAAGTTCTTTAAAAATAATTTTAATTTAGTTGTTATCTATGAATTATTTCTCACAACTTTTATTTTTTGAAATTAATCTAGGAGCTATTTTCGATTGGTTAAAAGATGAATTAGAGGATTTTTTAGATCCGAGTTTGGCACTCGTTGACGATGATTTATCGATATTAGAAGATATTTCTAATCTAGTAGTCAAGGATTTTCCTGATGGAGACGTTAGGACTTTTCATATAATAGTAGATGCAGTATGGCAAAGAATGATCCATGGTGGTTTAGGATTAAACGACATTGAAAATATAATACTTTTTTTAGCATTTGTTCGTTTTATTATTCTTGTATTAAGATTTAATTTGAAAACAGGATTTCTTATCAGTTGTATAGGAATTATAGCTGCTTATCTCTGGTACTTGCATCTTTCAGAGATCTTATTTGGGTATATTAATCTTTTATTTAAAGTGCCATTTATGACATCAATTGCTCTTGATTTAATGGATTTAAGAGAGAGCAAGTTGGATGTAAGGGGTGAAAATTTGAGTTTACGTTATCCTGTAAGATTAATATGGAGAAGTTTAATAAATAGTTCACAATTAGATGGACATAACATTGACCCTATTTCAATGTTATTTTCCCAATTTCCTAAAGAAATAAAAATTTATACAGATCGTTTATATTATCTTGTATATCGTGATATTGGACCAAATATTTTACAACTTTGTCGTAAGGTTTATTATGAAATTGGACCTCTTCTAAGGTATACTTTCATTGTTAGAGTAGGAAAGAAGTATTGTCCATACTTGATTAGATGGCATTGGACATTTCTTATGCTGCTTCAAGTAACAGAACGATTTCTTATATTTTTAATTTATCGAATTTCATTATATAATGAGCGTGTTTTAATTCCAAAATATCGTGCAATTGACATGGCACTTCCAGCAAATGAATTTTCTAACAATAATCTCATTAACGAGATTTCCTTACTATATTATATTGCATTTACACTTATAGGATGTCATATTGCGTTTATTCTTTATTCATTACTTCAAGCACTTTGGGGTCAGTATTTTTATATTCCGTTTTATACGGAAAATGTTGAACTTCATCTTGGTGAAGTACCAAATTCACCTTACGTTGTAGGAAATATGCCATGGCGATATCCTAAAAAGATCCGTCATAAGTATAGTGATTTAATTCGAAGTATTCCCTATAATTTAAGAAGATTCGCTAAAAAATCAATTAAAATATTGTTTAAAATGTTTAAAAAAATCTTTAGAAGGTGACTTTAAAAATAAGATCATTTATACTTTGTTGATTCTTGTTGCTAGCAAGAATCAACAAAGTATAAATGATCTTATTTTTAGGTAATCAAAAACTATAAAATCAATTTTATAATGATGAACCTAAACCTGAATATGAACCATAAATAAATAAGCTAAGCATAGTTATAACTGCTAAACCACCTACTAGCCCTACAAGCCACAACGGAATTCTACCAGTATTTGCCATAAAAAAACTCCTATTATGTAAATATTAATTGAAGAAATAACTTGAAAATAATACTGCTAAAACGAAAATTAATAGAAGTCCCCAGTAAAGAGAAGTTCGATTTAATTCGACTGCTTGTTTATTAGGATTTGGACCTGTCATAAAATTTACTCCTGTCTATGTATATTAATTTATCTTTGAATGAATTGCATTGCAG